ATGCCTATAGAAAGATGATTTTTATCTACAAATGCTAAAGATATTGGAGTTCTTTACCTAATATTTGCATTACTTTCAGGATTATTAGGTACAGCTTTTTCTGTATTAATAAGAATGGAACTTAGTGGACCAGGTGTTCAATATATCGCAGATAACCAATTATACAATAGTATAATAACAGCACACGCCGTTTTAATGATTTTCTTTATGGTCAATAAAAGAAAACTATTTAATCGTAATTTTCATTATAATTCCAAATTATATAATAACCAAAATAACAATATTATTATTACAGATAATAATAATTCTAATAATAACAATAATAACTCTAATAATAACAATAATAACAACAATAAAAATGAAATACCTAATTATACTAAGATTTTTATAGAAAATCCTTTTAATAATAGAAAGTTGATACTTAAATTAGCAAAAAATCAAAAAGGTGTTTATATCTGAGAGGATAATAATAACGCTTATGTAGGACATTCTATTAATTTATATAGTAGAATAAGTTCTTATTTTATGCCTTCTATACTTAAAACTAAAGCTCGTAGAGTATTACGTTATTTTAATAAATATGGTTTTGAGAATACAAATTTAACTATCTATATTATGAATGAAAATTCTAGCTTAGATGAAGTTGTAAGATTAGAACAATATTTTATTAATACTTTAAACCCAAGCTTAAACGTGGATTTAGTTGCAAGCAGTTCAGGACATCATGAACCAATGAGTCTAGAAATAAGGGATAGATTACGTAAACAGAGAGGTACTCCTGTTTATGTATATAATGTAGAAGATTTTACTTTATTATATATATATGAATCAAAACAACATATGTATGATTCAATAAATATTCATCATAAAACTTTAAGTAATTGTTTAAATACAGGTGACATTTATTTAGATACTTTTTTCTTTTCATTAGATCTGATTGAAGAATCTGAAAATACTAATTTATTAAGTCTAGAAGAAATAAAAGAATTAGTTTCTAATAAACGAGATTCATATGATATTAAACACCCCGCAGCTAAAGGTATATTAGCTGAATTTAAGGATGATTCTGGCGCAAGCTCTAAAAATTTAGAATTCCCATCTTTAAATAGTTTAGCTAATCATTTAAAAGGTGATCGTCAAATTATTAGAGAATATTTAAAAGGCGAAAGATCTGGTTATTATAGAGGAAAATGAAAATTTACGTACTCCACTCCAAAAGTTAAATAGAAAGGCATGGCCGGGTAAAATAGAAATGTCTTACTTTCTTTTCACTGTTTGCTGGAAACCCTTTAGAGCCTTTAAAACTAGTACCGCGGTCTATAGATTAGCAGTGGGATACAGTGACATTTAAAGGATTAGGCAATCAGCAGGAAACCAAAGATAAAAAGCTTTATTTTTATTGAGTAGGTTCCTCAGAGACTACACGTGAAATATCTTAATATGTATTAAATATACATAAAGATAAAGATATAGTCCGTCCCTTTTCGAAAGTTTAGGGGGTAAAACGTATGCCTGCATTAATAGGTGGTTTTGGTAAAATTAAACAAAGAACTTTTAGCTCAATAGTATCTCCAAATAATGAAAAGAATTCTTTAGACGGTAATTTAGGTCCTTGGTTAGCCGGGTTAATCGAAGCAGATGGTTCATTTGCTATACACGATGAGAACTCAAAAGCTAAAAAATATTCACCAAAAATAATTATAGTTTTTAGTTTAAATGACCTTCCTTTAGCTGAAAAATTAGCATATATTACTCAAGCTGGTAAAATATATAAAAGAGAAAATCAAGGTTGCGTACTATGAAGTATTCAAAATAGTGAGGGTGTTATAAAAATAATAAACATTATAAACGGCTATATGCGTACCCCAAAACTAGAAGGATTACATCGAGCAATCGCTTGATATAATGAAAATCACAATACGAATATTAAACCTTTAGGTTTAGATATATCACCTATAGAAAGTAACAGTTGATTAGCTGGATTTACAGAAAATCACTCTTCTTTTATTATATCTATGCCTAATTATAATCGCACTAGTTTTTTTAATTATAAATTTAAAATTAATTTAGTTATTACTGATATTGAAAAAAAAGAATGATATGGTTTAGTTTATTTCTCATTATTCAGTAAAATAAGTGAATACTTAAAGACAAGTTTCATTACAAAAAATGTAAATAATAAAAAATATACATTTATAGTATTTGCATCTTTACCCCAAAGCCTTAGTAGACTTATTCAATATTATAATGACTATAATTTATTAGGAAAAGCTTCATTAGATTTCGCAAATTGATGTGAAAATTTAGGTAATAAATATAGTAAACGAGAGGGAAAGTTCAAAGAAATTGAAAATTTAAATATTCAATTACAAAATAGACAAAAGATGTTAGGTCTTAAAACTTTAAATTATTTAAGTCAAAAAAGAAATTTTTCTACTTCTTACGTTTTTACACAGCAAAAAAAAAAAAGTTAAATATCTCATCTTGTACAGATTTAGTTGTTTGAGGTAAAAATCTTCCATCCGGTGTAGGGTGAGGTAGACATACTAAACAAGAAAGAAATATGATAGTTATACCTGTATATCAATATTCTGTTATAGTGGGGTTACTACTATCTGACGGTTGATTAATTAGAGCTAGTGCTACCAATATTAGCCCACGTTTAGGTTTATCTCAATCATTAGATCATTTTAAATATGCATGATTTGTGGCGCAAGCTCTAATATTTTATCTCATTATTGTGAAAATTTTCCTGTTGTTCGTAAACGTAAAAGAGTAGAAATAGTATTTTGATGTGTTGATATAGTAACTCGGTCATTACCTTGTTTTGCTGAATTATATTCTATATTTTATGTGAATAAGGTGAAAGTAGTACCCGAAAATATTTATAATTTATTGACTCCTGTAGCTTTAGCACATCTTATTATGGGAGATGGGGGGGCGTGCCTCTAAAAGTAAAGGTATTTTTCTTTGTACTGATTCTTATTCTATTCAAGATGTAGTACGTTTAATGAATGTATTAATTATACGTTACGATCTGAAATGTACTCTTCATAAATCTGATAGGAATTATAGAATATATATTTCTAGAAATTCTGTGGATAAAGTAGTAAGAATTGTTAAACCCCATCTTACACAAAGTATGTACTATAAAATAGGAATAATTTAAGGTTTTTAATTTTTAACATCTTTATTTGTTATAATTGAACTTAGGATTATATATATATATTTAATTAGATAAATTAAGCGTAGTAATTTTCCCTTTAAGAGGGGCGAATATAAAACTTTAAATCAAATATTTGATGATTTATTTTTGAATATATATATTATACTTCGATGGTAATTTTAGTATAACTTTAACAGATAGAAAAAAGAAAGGTTTAGTAACTACAAAAAGAGTACAAGTGTTTTTCCGTATAGAATTAAGACAAAATTATCATAGAGATGTTTCAATAGATCAAGGGGGTATAAGTTACTACGGGATATTAGACAAAATTGCTAGATATTTAAAGGTTAATTTATATTCTAGATCTAGAGAACAAAAAGATAAAATCTTTTATTCTTATATGGTTATATCTCATAATTCAGGTGCTACGCTCGTCATCAAAAAACTATAGAATATTTTGACCGTTATCCTTTATACTCTTCAAAATATTTAGCTTATAAAGATTGAAAATACGTAGTTGAACAAATTAAACTACGAGACGGTAAACCTTTAACGGCTGAAAATATAAAGGAAATTCAGAAAATTAAAGATCAATTTAACAATAACCGTAAAAAGTTTAATTTTTCTCATTTGGATACTATTGACTATGAAGGTTTATAAAAAGAAATTGCCAAAGGTAGTAGTAATATTATCATATAAAATATAACTATATGCGGGAAGTTCCTAAAGTTTTATTATAGGAGTGGTGAAAATTAATATTTTTTTTATTAACGTACATCGCCCTTAAAACTAATAAAAATAAAAATGGATAATCCGCAGGGAACGAAAATAAATATTATGTTTATTTAGGATCCTCAGAGACTACACGTTATACTCCGTTAATTTAATGGATGAAGATATAGTCCAAATGTAATTTAACGATTACAATAAATAAATTTTTTTATTACTTTTATTAACTTTTATCATAATAAGGGTTGGAGGTGGGGGGGCGCAAGCTCATGTTAATAAATAAGTAGATATAAGAGTTTATTTAAATTGAATTTCTTATTACCTTTAATAATAGGTGGGCCAGATATGGCAAATAAAAAAGGCCACCTTGGGATTAATATTAGAAATTATAGTAGTAATTTTAAAGACGATAAATTTAAAGGGTATTTAGCTGGTTTATTTGAAGGTGATGGTCACATTTGAATACAAAAACCTAGTGAAAAAAAGAAACAAAATCCTAGATTTTGTATAACATTCGGAATGAAAAATGAACCTTTAGCCAAAAAATTATTAGAATTAGTCGGCTCAGGGTTTATAAGATATAAATTACAAGATAATGCTTGTGTTTTAGTTGTTTCACCTGTAATTGGTTTAAAAAAATTAGTTAATTTAATTAATGGTGAATTAAGAACACCTAAAATCCATCAATTCCATAGTTTAATAGATTGACTAAATAAAAATCATAGTACTAATATAGCTAAGTTGCCTTTAAAAACTAGTTCTTTATCTGAAGATGGTTGACTAAGTGGATTCATAGATTCAGATGGTAGTTTTTCGGTTTTACACACCAAATTGGAAAATGGAGCGAAAAAAAGAAAAATAGCATGTAGACTAAGAATCGAACAAAGAATGTTAGATCCGATTACTAATGAAAGCTATGAACAAGTTTTATCTAGTATAACTAATTTTCTTAATTGTTCATTGTTAACTAAAACTCAAAAATCTACAGGGAATACATATTATACTTTAGCTGCTTCAAGTAAAATATCTTTAAATATAATAATAGACTATTTAAATAAATATCCTCTATTATCCAGTAAATATTTAGATTATAAAGATTGAAAAAAAGTAGCTTTATTAATTCTTGAGAGTAAACATTTAACAGAAGAAGGTTTAGTTATAACAGATACTGTTAGAAATAATATGAATAGACAAAGAACTTTTTTTAATTGAGACCATTTAAATGAATTATCTATATAAATTATTACTATAATATTAATCCCTAAATACGGGGAATGCCGTTAAGGAGTGTAAATTCCTTAATTATGACTTCGCTATATGCATGGAATCTCTCGAATTTGGAATTAATTTTCCAGTTAACAGATACATAGACACCTGATTGAGATTATATATCTTTAAAGTTGTATCTTCAACTGAATCAGTCGTAACACTTATGTATACATGGGAAGAATATGCAGGAAACCAAAGTAATATATTTTAATTACAAGTAGGATCCTCAGAGACTACACGCGAAGCCCCTTTTTAGGGTGAAGACATAGTCCGTTTTAGAAGGAAACTTCTAAAGTATATATACTATATCTAGTATATAATTACGATTCCCTAGATTAAATAATATAAGTTTCTGACTTTTACCTCCTGCTTTACTATTATTAGTGTTTTCTGCTTGTATAGAAGGTGGAGCTGGTACAGGATGAACTCTTAAGGATAAGGAGTTGCTCTTTGGTAACTTAGAGGCAATAAAACTCTACTCGATGCGTGAAACTCTTATGGTTAACATAACTTGTATTATTGACTACTCACTTTTATTTTTATTAGTAGTAAAAATGTCAATAGTATTTCTATATATTTGAAAAATTTTAATAGAATTAAGACAATACGCCTGGGTATTAGACATAATTATGTTTAATATCCATCAGAGACTAAACGTAGAGCATCCAAATAACATATACGATCACTCTAGAAATATTAATAAATCAAAATATTATGAAAATAAAGACAATTTTCATCAATGACTCGTTGGATTCACAGATGGTGATGGTAGTTTTACTATTTCTAGGTTAGCTGAAGGAAAATGAACTCTTTTTTTTAAATTAACTCAAAGTTCTTATAATTTAAGAGTATTATATTTCATTAAAAAGCAATTAGGTGTAGGTTCAGTTTATATTCAATCTGATTTTAATAAAGGGGATTTTAGAATAAGAGATAGAAAAACTATAGGTTCTGTTCTTATACCTTTATTTGATAAATATCCTTTGTTAACAAGTAAATATTTTTCATACTTAAAATTTAGAAAAGCTTACGAAATTTTAGAAAATAAAGATCTAAGTACAAAAGAGAAAGATAATTTATTATTAGAACTACAAGGTGAACAAATACCTAGTAGTTATATTTCTCCGGCTTGAGCTTTAGTAAACAATGAAGTTAATGATACTTATGATGCTAAACAAGTGATTAGTAAACATTGACTAATAGGTTTTACAGAAGCAGAAGGAAGTTTCTACTTAGTAAGTAAGGATTCTAAAAGAATAGTTCATGCTTTCGAAATAACTCAAAAATTAGATCCAATTGTTTTAAAGTCTATATCTTTTATTTTAGGTATAAATTTTGCAAAAAAAGTAACACATTACACAGTAGTAACTACTAACTCACGTGCAGTATCTAATATAATAGATTATTATAGTAATACTATGAAAGGAATGAAAGCTGTTGAATTTAGAATTTGAGCAAGATCTTATGTAAAACATAAAGGTGATTTTGATAAATTAAGTAAAATAAGAGAAAATGTTAGAGCTTGAAGAAAAATTAGATTAAATGAAGACTTTAATATTATTAATACTAGAAAATAGCCTTGCGCGCACCTGCAAGGGGTGCGCTAGGTTGCGGAGCTGATTAAAAGTTATAATTATTTGGATGAAGGTATAGTCCAACCCACCATGAGAGTGGTGGAAATAACGATAGTATTTTACTAAAATATGAGGTTATAAATACAAAAAAGTTATCCTCCATTATCAGGAGTTCAAAGTCACAGTGGACCTAGTGTAGATCTAGCTATATTTGCTCTTCATTTATCAGGAGTAAGTAGTTTATTAGGTGCTATGAATTTTATTACAACTGTAATAAATATGAGAACACCAGGTATAAAATTACATAAATTAGCTTTATTTGGATGAGCTGTTCTTATTACAGCTGTTTTATTATTACTTTCTTTACCTGTATTAGCAGGTGGAATTACTATGGTTTTAACTGATAGAAATTTTAACACTTCTTTCTTCGAAACAGCAGGAGGAGGAGATCCTATTTTATACCAACATCTTTTCTGATTCTTTGGTCACCCTGAGGTTTATATATTAATTATTCCAGGGTTTGGAATTATTAGTACAACTATTTCTGCTAACTCTAGTAAATCAGTGTTTGGTTATATAGGTATGGTTTACGCTATGATGTCTATTGGTATATTAGGATTTATAGTTTGAAGTTGAGTAATGATGGCTTCACCCTATAGTGATATAGGGATTACAATTAATTTCGCTATATGCTGGAACAGTTTAGTGCTAATTAGTACCTTGTATGGTAAAAATCTAATTAGTTATACTCAATCAGCAGACAATTTGTCCCTGTATTCCTTAAAGGATAACAAACAAAGCGTCTCAGAGACTACACGCGAAACATCTTTAAAATTTTCTGCATTTCATGCATATTATAATACATTATTTAAAAATAGAAACGATATTTCTGATGATTGATTAACTTGATTTATTGGGTTTGCAGAAGGAGACGGAGCTATTCAAACCTATGATAACGGTAAGAGAGTTCGTTTTGTTCTTACTCAAAAAGAAAGTGATATACTTCATAAAATACAATTTAAATTTAATATTGGTGTTGTTAAACATTTTCCTCAAGGAAAGAGCGGTAAAAATAATGATTTTCATAGATGAATGGTTGATAACCCTTCACATATTTTGCTTTTAGCTCATTTATTTAATGGTAATTTAGCTCAAAACCATAGAATTGAACAATTAGCTCTATGAGCTAATGCTTTAAATAATCGTTTTGGTTCTGATACTATAAAATTAAATAATACTCCTGCTACGATTACACTGCAGGATGCCTGATTATCAGGATTTACAGATGCTGAAGGGTGTTTTAATGTATCTATTACGGCAAATTCTAGATATATATTAGGGCATGTTATAAAAATGCGTTACTTATTAGATCAAAAAGATAGTATTATACTAAATAAAGTATATGAATTATTTGGATTTGGTAAAGTGACATTAAGATCTGGTACTGATAATGTTTATCGTTATACAGTTACTGGATTTAAAGCATTGAATGATATAATAGCATACTTTAAATTATTTCCATTACAAACTAAAAAAGCTCTTTCTTTTGAAAAATGGTTAACTATTCATAACCAAGTACAAAATAAATTACATTTAACTGAAGAAGGATTATCACAAATAAGAACTATGCAAAAAAAAATTAATTTAAATAATAGTATGACAAATAAAACTGGAGAGGCTTAAAGATGAAGATATAGTCCGATACTTCTTGTGAAAGAAGCATACTTAATTGTATGGGTAAATATAAAATATTTATTAACATATGCATCACATGTATACTGTAGGTTTAGATGTTGATACAAGAGCTTACTTCACAGCAGCTACATTAATTATTGCTGTACCTACTGGTATTAAAATATTCTCATGATTAGCAACTTGTTATGGAGGTTCTATTAAATTAACACCTTCTATGTTATTTGCTTTAGGTTTCGTATTCATGTTCACAATAGGAGGGTTAATAATCCACTTAGCTCTCCCTTTAAAGATCACCATATGCTGGGAACTTCTGACAATTATACTACTAGGATTTTATTTAAATTCAGTGAAAATGTATAATTTTGAACAATCAGCAGGTAACCAAAAGATAGATAAAACTATCCCAGTAGGTACCTCAGAGACTAGACGTGGTCCTTGTAATAATATTACAAGAAGATATAGTCCGTGTATTAAAAATTCATTAATTCATTTATCATTTTATAATGCTCATTTATATAAACACAATAGTATTATTTGTCATTATTCTACAGGCGGAGCACCTGATTTTTTAAAAGAAGACAACACTAAAGATTTAAACCCTTTAGTCTTATACGATAATTTTAAAGAAAATAGAGCTCAAATTTTAAAAGAACAAAAAGATAAGTCAGGTGTATATTGTTTAATAAATAAAATAAATGGCCATTCTTATGTAGGAAGTTCTATTAATTTAGCCTCTAGAATGAAAAATTATCTTAACAATACCTTTTTAAAAGGCAGACAAAATATCAATATGCCAATTGTAAAAGCTTTATTAAAATATGATCAATCTAATTTTACTTTATTAATATTAGAATATGTAGAAGTCGAATCTTTAACGATTAGAGAAACTTACTTTATAACATCAGTAGCTCCTTATTATAATGTATTAAAACAAGGTTATTCTTCTTTAGGTTATAAACACACAGAAGAAACTAAAGAACTCTTAGCTCAATTAGCAAAAAATAGAGTACATAGTGATACAACTAAAAGTTTAATAGCAAAAGCTTTAACAGGTGAAAATAATCCTTTTTATAATAAAAGTCATTCTACTGAAAGTAAGGTAAGAATGATAGAAGCTCAGTCAGCATACCCTGTTTATATTTATAATTCATTTAAAGAATTGTTAGTTATTTACCCTTCTGTTTTTACTTTAGCTAAGTTAATTAAATCTAATCACCCTACAATAGTTAGTTGTATAAAAGAACAAACTATATTTAGAGGGGAGTGGTACTTTACTAACTTACCTTATAATATAACTGATACTCCTAATATAATTGATTGAACTTCTAAAGAATCTGATGAATTAATATTAGATATAAATAATAACAGTCATATTAGAAAAGCAGTATTTGTATATGACACAAATAAAAAATTTATACGTAAATATGATGGGGTAACAGACGCACAAAGATCTTTAAATATAAATCATACAACTATAAAAAAACATGCTCAATTAAATGCTGCATATGGTGATTATATATTTAGTTATGAAAGATTAAATGATTAATGAATTTTTATTCGTAAGTGGAGTTCTTTTAGCTAATGCTGCACTTGATACAGCATTCCACGATACTTACTACGTAGTTGCTCGAGTGGGCCTTAATAATTGTTATGATTATTTCGCATTTGGCTATATGCTTGGAACTATGTGCTTAGGAATTTATCTACTATATATAGCTTATTGTTATCTTTTAAAAAAAATAGATGTAAATAGAAAATTAAATTTTCTTACTATGTACAGTGAAAATGATAAATTACCTGATACTTTAAAAAGTACGGACATACAATTAGCAGAAAACTGTAAAGGATTCTCAGAGACTACACGCCAAATATCTGATTTTGACGATAAAGATTTCTTTAAATGATTAGCTGGAATTATAGATGGGGATGGTAATTTTGACGTTAGAAATATTAATTCTAATTTAGTTTTAAAAGCTATTAGAATTAAATTACATAATAGAGATGTTAGAATACTAAGTAGAATTCAAAATACATTACATATAGGAAGAATTAGATCTGATGCTAATAAACCACATTCTATGTGAATAATTAGTAAAAAAGAAGAAATGTTATTTTTAATAAATAATATTAATGGTTTAATTAGACTTAAAGTTCCAGGATTAAAAAAATCTTGTAATTATTTAGGTATAGATTTTATAGAAGCTGATTATAATATTCAGGCTAATGATCCTTACTTATCTGGACTAGTTGATACAGACGGTACTATTGTTTTTAATTATACTGGAAATAGAATTGAATGTAATTTAGAATTTGAACATAACGAGTATACTAGTAAACTTAATTTAGATAACGTTATCCCTAACTATAAACCTTCAAAAGTTTTTAGAGAAAATAGAAATACTATAGCATTTAGATTTCAAAATGTAAAAGAAATGGTATTTTTATACGATTACTTTATGAAAAATAGATTATATTCTGACTTTAAATTTTATAGAGTATCAAAAATAAAAGAGTTTATTCCTATAAGAAGTTATAAAAATAATCCTAAAGATAGTTTAGAATTTAAAAAATATTCAGAATTTGTTTTAAATTGAATTCAATATAAAAACCCTACTTGACATAAAGTAACATTTATAGATAAAATCAGATAATGATATAGTCCAAGTACATATGAAATTTATTTTTTTATATTGTATGCATTTCCACTACGTTTTAAGTATGGGAGCAGTATTTGCATTATTTAGTGGATGATACTTCTGAATACCAAAAGTATTAGGTTTAAACTATAATATGTTATTAGCTAAAGTTCATTTCTGAATCTTATTTATAGGGGTTACGCCAAAGGGAAGTACATTTGTCGCAAAAGGTCAAAGAGGATTTTCAAATAAAAATTCTCCGGATCCTAATGAGTTTGTTTTATTTTTTGAAAATGTTAATAAAGAAAAAAGAAATATATATAAAGAGTTAAGAAAAAAAACAGGTGTTTATTTGTTTAAAAATAAAATAACTAATGATTTTTATATAGGTAGTAGCACAAATTTAACAAGTAGAATGGTGAGTTATTATTATTATACTAATTCACAAAATCCCTCTACAATGGTTATAATTAGAGCTATGAAAAAATATGGCTTAGATAATTTTTCTTTAGGTATTTTAGAGTTTTGTGAAAAAGATGTTTGTTTAATATTAGAACAAAAATGATTAGATCATTATAAACCTAAATATAATGTTTTAAGTACAGCTGGTAATTCTTTAGGTTACAAGCATAGTATTGAAACAATTAATAAATTAAAGGAAAAGTTAAGCAAAGAACTTCATCCTAAGTTTGGTACCGTTACATCTTCAGAAACAAGAGAAGCTATTAGTGAAAGTATAAAAGAATTTTATACAAAAAATAGCCATCCTAGTAAAGGATTAAAAGGTAAATTGTCACCCCAATATGGTATAGGAGGTCAATTCGTATTTTGTTATAATAAAAATGGTGAAGAATTGATTTTTCCTTCTATAAATGGTGCAAGACAACATTTCAAAGTTAGATGAACTCTTATAAAAAGTAATATTGATAAAAATAAATGAATAACTCTTAATGGTGAAGATTGATTAATACAATCCTCACCTAGACAAATTTAGTTTGATTAGCCCCTCCCAATCCTTCTATATGCTGGAAACTCTCATAAGGCTTAAGTACTTATCTTAATAAGTGAAAATCTTAAGTATATCTAGACAATCAGCAGGAAACCAACGGGTATTAATACCTTAGTAGGATCCTCAGAGACTACACGAAGGAGATAATTCTAGTAAATTAAAATTATCAAGATATAGTCCACACAATGTGTAATTTAACATTCTTCCCTTGATAAGTTGGGGGCCCACAATAGGAATTATGTGGTGTAATAGGAGAATAAACAATGTCTCCTTAAAACTTGGTTAATTGCTGGAAAGACGACATGATATTCTAAGAGTCATATTGTTCAATCAGCAGGTAATCTTTCTTTAAAGGAAAGTAACTTCAACGGCCATACGCCAAGTACCCGAAACTTTAAAACTAATATTTTAAAGAAGGGTAGTGATATGGTCTAAAAAAATTAGTGACTAATAAGCACTTACTTATTATCTAAACTAGATTCACCTAAATCATCGTCATCTAGTAAATATAGCTTGAGTCCTAAAATACATAAATTAGGTATATCTAGTCGGTTTTATTCTACTAATACCGTAAACAAATCTTTATCTGAAATTGATATAATTAATAGTGAATCTATTAAGTTTGATTCTCTTGAACAAGCGTGCGAGGAAATAAAATTCAAATATTTAGGTATTTCAGGAGTATATAAATTAACTAACGTAAAAGATCCTAGCCGTTTCTATATAGGTAGTTCAAATAATTTAGCTAGAAGAATGGAAGAATACCTTAAATTAACTAAAGATTTACGTAAACCCCGTTCATCTTCTGAACTAGAAATATCTAAATATTCAGCTTTGGATTGAAGTTTAGAATTTATATATCTTACTGCACCTCAAACTTCTTTAGTATATGAACAATATGCAATAATCAAATTTAAACCTACTATAAATAACTATCTTAACGTTATTCCTAAAGTAAATCCTCAATGAGGTAAAAGCTTAGATAATGCTATTTTAGAAATTGAAAACTTATTATCATTATTTGACATAGGTTCTGAAGGTTATAATAGATTCAATGTATTCCTTCAAACATTTAAAATAGCTAATAATTTAGATTATTCACTTGAAGACATAGATGGTAAATATTATTGTTTTTTAATATTTGTCTATGATATTAATGATCCTAATAAACACCCTTTAGTTTATTCTTCTATAAATAGGGCATTAAAAGGGTTACAAATTAGTCATAGTACTTTATTAGATTATGTTAATAATAAATATATTTATAACTCAAGTTTTATTTTATCTTTTGAGCCGGTAGAAAGTTTTAACGAATACCGAGAAAAACTTGTAGGAGATAATCAACTTCGTAAACATATTACTGTATACAATCAAGACAATGAAATAGTTACAGAGTTTAAATCAGGTAGAGAAATGGCTAGATATTTCCAAATTGATGGTAAAGTAGCTAGAGCTGCTATTACTAAAGGTGAGTATCAGGACTTTTTACTAATATCTAGAGAAGTTTCCAATAGAAAATTAATTTATGTTTTTGATAGCAACACTAAAGAGTTAAAAGAAACAATAAACGGATTATCTAAAGCTTTGAAGTATGCTAAAGTAAACTATTACACTTTAAAAAGTTTAATTGAAAATGGAAATTCTCTAGGTGGTAAAATATACAGCTATAAAGATAAATTATAGTATAGAGTGCGTACGCATTTTAATAGATGCAACATTTCTTAGGTCAAGTAGGCCCTTTATCATAGAAATATGATATTTGCACAATACTATATGCTAGAAACTCTATTATATTTGGCGTGCTCCGCTCATAAATAGACAATTAGCAGGAAATCTTAGTAATATGAAAGTAAAAATCGTATTATCAGTAGAACCCTCAGAGACTATACGTGTTGCAACTGAAAAGTTGAAGAAATAGTCCAAATAATATAGTAATATATTAGAATATATCATATTGTATATATCTAGATACTATCGTAACAAAATTAGAAACATGTCGCCTATTTTCTGTATGTTAATAACTTATTGCCTAGACCTTTAAGTAATAAGTTTGATTGAAAAATTTAAATTTATAAAAAAAAATAATTTAGTACATGATACATAATAAAACCTTATTATATTACTTACGGTCCTTATAGAAAATTAAAATTTATATACATAAAAATAAAAAAAAAATGAAAACATTAAAAAATAATAATAGTTTTGTAGAACAAGATTGAGATAACGATGACTTTGTAGAAAAAGTAATTAATAATAATAACTTAATTACTATCAAACCTGAACATAACTTTAGTCAAGAATGTAAATTAGATTTAGCTAATTTAAGTTCTACTCCTGATTCTCCTTTATACAATTTTTTTTACGATAAAGAAATTATTTTAAAAGAATATAAAAATAAAAGTGGTATTTATCTATTACACAATAATGTTAATGGAAAAGAATATGTAGGTAGTGGTACGGATTTAAGCAAAAGACTTGCTACTTATTACTTTCCTTCTCGTTTAACGGATAATCGTTTTATTTCTAATTCTATTTTAAAATATGGGCATGATAACTTTTCTCTTGTTATTCTATATGTTTTAGGTGATAGTGATTCATCCACAAAACCGGATATTATAAGTAAAGAACAAGAATATATTGATTTATATAAACCTATTCTTAATTTAAATCCTGTTGCGGGGTCTAGCATGGGGTTTAAACATTCAGAAGAATCTAAAAGACTTATATCTGAATTCCGTAAGGGTAAACCTTTATCAGAAGATACTAAAAAAAAACTTAGTATTTTATTTTCAGGAAAATTAAACCCTTTTTGACCTAAAACTCACTCATCCGGGACACTAGAAAAAATGAGTAAATCTAAGATGGGTAAGTTAAATCCTATGTTTAATAAAGAAAAATCTAAAGAATTTATTGAACAAATGTATAGAGATAAAAGGGGAGCTAATAACCCTATGTTTGGTAAAGCTAAATCTGAAGAAACTTTAGCAAAATTAAGAAAAAAAGTTTATGTTTATGATTACAATAAACAATTTATTAAATGTTACGATAGTATAGGATTTGCAGTAAAAGACTTATGTATTGCAGCAGAAACCATTAAAAAGTATTTAAATACTGATAAAAAATATAAAGATAAATATTTTTATTCTAGTTTGCAAAAATAAGCAAGATATATATTTGCTACAAGGAATGCCGCGTAGAATAAGTGATTACCCTGACGCATTTGCAGGTTGAAATTTAATTAGTAGTTTTGGATCAATAATAAGTGTTGTTGCTTCAGTTGTATTCTTATACATTGTTTACAAACAATTAGTAGATAACAGCCCAGCAAGTAGATTCCCATGATCAACTCCACAATACTTTACTGATGTTTTACAATCTTTATTAAATAGAAATTACCCTAGTTTAGAATGAGCTTTAACTTCTCCACCTAAACCTCACGCATTTGTAAGTCTACCTTTACAATCAAATGTTATTAATTTATAATAATTTTAAGTAAAGATAGAGCTTCGCTAACGAAGTTAGTAATAAATAATTTATATTTATATATATGTGTATTTTAAAATACACATATATATTATTAGCTTTAAGGTAAAGAAAAAAAAATCATTTTTTTTATTTAGTTCAACTCTAAAATAATAATAAAAAACTATTTTATTATGATTATAATATATTGTATTATTATCAAAATATATAAAATAAATTAAATAAATTTAATAAATGTTATATTTTCCCACTTTAATATCTATTTTAGAGGTTGTTTTAATACTTGTTCCTGCATTACTTGCTGTAGCATATGTAACAGTAGCGGAAAGAAAAACAATGGCGAGTATGCAAAGAAGACTCGGACCCAACGCCGTAGGATTAATAGGCGTTAATTTATCATCTTTTTCTTTAAAAATTAATTCATCTTTATTTAATAGCAATGTACGTTGTTTTCATTCTTCTAGTCTTAAATATAAAACTAAAAACCTAGTATCAAAAAACTTAGATACAATACAAGCAAATACTATTAAAAGCTTAACTGAAGGAAGAGTTGCACCAATCCTTCCATTTAATTCTCCAGTTTTAATAACTTGTTCCAATATTTTAAACCAAAAGGATAAATTAGAGTTTTTTAGTAAACTTTCTGACCTAATTATAGCAGGAAAAAGTAATAGTTTAGGTGTTATTTATATATTTCAATATAAATTTGATCCCAATTTATTTTATATTGGTAGAACTAATAACTTAAAAACTCGTTTAATTAATCATATTTCAAAATATAAATTTGATAAATTCCATCTTAGCGCTAAAATATTGGGCTGAGAAAACTTTTCTTTAAGTGTTATTGAAATAAAAGAATATTCAGATTTAATTCAGAGTGAAAATTATTATCTTGAACTATATAAACCTTTATTAAATTCTATATTCCGTTCTTTTTATTCTAAAGATATTTATAAAAAAGTTAGTCTTATTGAAGAGCTTATATCTAAAAATTTAAATGACACTAACCTTAATGCAGAGGATTTAATTAATAACCCATACGAAATTGATGGTGACGATATCCTTTTAGAGTCTGTTAACTACAACTCTTCAGAAAAAGGTAAACTGAGATTTCCAATATGAGTTATCGAATGATTAGATAATGAGCTATTAGAAGATAGTGTTAAAAATTATCCTAACAGACAAATAGTAAGTGAAATAACAGGTGTGGCTGTACAAACTATAAATCGTTATTTAAACACTAAATTACCTAAATTAGGTAGCGACGGAAAATATTATTTATTCTTTTCTTTAGAAAATATAGTTAAAGATTTAACTTCTATTGATGTTCAAGAAAATATTATATTAGCGAAATCTCTTAAACTAAGATTCGATTCTAATTTAGATAGAAAAGTTTGAGCATATAGTGTAGATGAAGCCGGGTTAATTCATCTTTTAACAGATAAGCCTTTTAAATCTTTAGGAGAAACAGGTGCTTTCTTTTTAACTTCTTCTGCCACAATTTTATATTATTTAGATAATTTTAAAATTTACAAAGACTACTATTTATTTAGTAAACCTTTAATTGAAGAAGATAAAAATATATTAATTGAAAGACATATGCTTAGTAAGTCGGATATTTATAAATCTATGGGTATTAAAACAAAAATTTGAGTTTATGATCCGAATACTCTAAGTTTATTAAATAATACTTACTTTAATTCTATCCAATCGGCTATGGATTACTTAAAAACTAGCCGGAGATCTGTTTTAAAATATTTAGATTCAGGCTTAATCTTAAAATCAAATAATTCCCTATTTTATTTATTTAGTCAAGAAACTAATAGAGAAAAATTAGAAATGTTAAATAACAATCCTTTGAGTAAATCTTTAGTAAAATCTGATGTATGGGTATATAGTAATTCTTCTGGGGCTTTAGTTTTATTAAACGAGAACCTACCGTTTAGTACTATAAATCGTGCGGCGGTTGCGTTAGGTTTATCTAGCCATACAATAAAAAAATATTTAGATAAAAATATTTCATTTAAAAATTATTACTTTTATAGTAATAAACAAGATAACATATAATAAAAATAAGTAGACTTATTATAAGGGGATGGAAGGTGGGATATATGTTAATCTAACCAGACTAGATAATTAAACAATAGTATAAGTAGCTAACTTTAAAATAAATAAGTTAAACGACGGCTACAATTAAATTATACTAAACGTACGTTGTATATTATAAATTTTAAGTATTACAGATGTTAATTTTTAAGAAAGAGGCGTGCATTAAATTTTTAGTTCCCTTTATAATTATTGTTATAAAGAAAACAGGGGATGAATTTCAAGAAAAACTTTTAAGTTAACTTGAAGCGAAGCTTATTGTTAATTATCGGTTGTATAAATAAAACGATGAATAGCAATTTTTATAAGAACGTTCAACGACTAGAGATAATTTATTTCATAGCGTCCCCCATCTTACAGATTTTAATGCAATTTAATATACTAATTGTGTTATACGGTAGGATGAAGACATAGTCTGAACCATTTTGTGAAAGGTGGAAAAGGTGCACATACTTTGTATGCTTTGCCCTTATGTTAACATAATTGATTACGGACTTTTACAGGCATTTGCCGATGCATTAAAACTTCTTATAAAAGAATTTGTAGCACCTACTCAAGCTAATATGATCTTATTTTTTTTAGGGCCAGTTATAACTTTAGTGTTCTCATTATTAGGCTATGGTGTTATACCTTATGGACCTGGCTTAGCAATTAGCGATTTCAATTTAGGTATATTATATTTATTAGCTGTATCTTCTCTATCTACATATGGTATATTATTAGCCGGTTGAAGTGCTAATAGTAAATATGCTTTCTTAGGTTCTTTAAGAAGTACTGCTCAATTAATTAGTTACGAATTAGTTATAAGTTCTACTATATTATTAGTAATATTCATAACTGGTAGTTTAAATTTAACAGTTAATATGGAATCACAAAGAGCTGTATGATTTATTTTACCTTTATTACCTATATTTATTATATTCTTTATAAGTTCTGTTGCAGAAACTAATCGTGCACCCTTCGACCTAGCAGAGGCTGAATCAGAACTTGTTAGTGGATTTATGACAGAACATGCTGCAGTAGTATTCGTATTCTTTTTCTTAGCTGAATACGGTAGTATGGTTTTAATGTGTATATTAACAAGTGTATTATTTTTAGGGGGTTATTTAACTTTAGGTAGTTCTCTTATAGATACAATTTTCTATTTTTATGGTACAGAAAATTTAATTAGCAATATTATAAATAATAGTCCTATTTTAGAAGGATTAATTTATGGTTTAACTTTAGGAATTAAAAGTTCTTTCATGATTTTTGTCTTTATCTGAACAAGAGCCTCATTCCCACGTATAAGATTTGACCAGTTAATGTCATTCTGTTGAACAGTATTACTACCTATAATATTCGGTGTTATTATTTTAATCCCCGCTATAATGTATAACTTTATTTTATTCCCTGTAAACATTAGCTTACTTTAAACTATGCTATCTTATTCGGTACTTTTAGTACCAACTTACTGACATCTTAACAAGGTGTAAAATTTCGAGGTTTTTAACCCGTTAACTTTAATTTAAAGAATTTTTGAAAGTTGTAAAATACACTCTGGTAATTAATGTGCTCTAGCCGGAGGACCGAAGCATTAACCTAGAGAAAAGGCAGCCGGCCCATAATACAAGCGCGGAGCTCCTAAATGAAAAACCTTAATCTATGAGCTGCGTCTGCGGTCTTTTGGTCTTTTGGGCCAAAAGACCAAAAGACAAAGCCTCCGCGAAGCTCGTCTTTTGGTGCGGCCCGCGCCCCCTACGGCGGGCTCCCTCCCTTTTTACTAAAAAGTAAAAACAAAAGACGATAAAACAAAAAAACATTAACCTTGAATTTGAACAAGTTTTTACTAATCTTCAAGACGAACTTTCTATTTTAAAAGAAGTAAAAGAAGGTCTTTCTTATTTAAGCGGTATTTATGCCTTTTTACACAATGACACTCAAAAAGCCTATATAGGGAGCTCGGTTAACTTAGCTGTTAGAATATCTGATCACATTAAAGGTAAACACTCATATGTATACTTGCAACGTGCATTTGTTTTTTAATTTTTATTTTTTTAAAATTAAAAAATAAAAATAAAACATGGTCTTGAAAATTTTTCTTTATACATTTTAGAAACATTACCTGAAGATACGGATTTATCAGATGTAGAGAATTTAGCTGAATTAATCCGAGCTTGCGCCTAGAACAAAAGTATATAGATTTATTTGAAGATAAGTATAATATTAACCCGGTTGCAGGTAAATCGAGATTAGGTGCCAAACATTCGGAGGCTACTAGAGAATTAATGAGTAAATGAAGAAAGGAGAATCCTGCCTTTTTAAACAAAACTCATAGTAAAGAATACATTGAAACATTACGTGAACGTATGTCTGGTTCTTCTAATCCTATGTATGGTGTGCTCCGCTCCCTGTAACAGAAGAAAATAAAAAGTTAATATCTGAGCTTTTTAGAAAGTCAGTGTACCTGTATGATGCCAATTCTTTTGGATTAATAGGGGAGTTTAGTAGACACGCTGATTTAGTAAAAGTATTAAGCATATCTAGTAAAACTCTTATCAAATACAAAGATTCAGGAAAGGTGTTTAGAGGTAAGTATATTATTTCTTCACTAAAAATAAATAAATAGTTAGTATTTTAATGATGAGCTTGCTTTTAATGCGGAGTAAGAGCTTCTTTCCCTAGAATTCGTTTTGATCAATTAATGGGATTCTGTTGAACAGTATTATTATCTGTTATTTTTGCAATTATTATTTTAATCCCTGCTATAATGTATAACTTTATTCTATTCCCTATCAATATTAATTTACTTTAATATATAAGTATTTATATATATATTTAACCATAAGATTTCTTATATATGGTGTATATTTTTACAGTTAAATTTAATATTTTAGGGCAACTTATAAACTATAAAAATAAAAAAGAATGTTATTATCTTTTTTATTATTAGTACCTTTAATAGGTATTTTCTTTATTGCTGGAACTATTTCTTACGAAAATAATATAGTAAGTACTACATATTATAAAAATATTGCTTTAATTACATCTATTGTGAATTTAGTTATATCTTTAGTTGTATATCTATTATATGATTATAGTAACAATCAATACCAATTTGTACAAGAACATTATAATTTAAGTTTCTTTGACATTTATTTAGGAGTGGACGGTTTATCAATATATTTTGTATTATTAACAACAATAATAATGCCTATAGCTATATTAGCTAATTGAAATTCAATCACTGAAAATATAAAATCTTACTTAATAATAATGTTATTATTAGAAACATTATTACTAGCTATATTTTTAGTTTTAGATATTTTATTATTCTATATTTTTTTTGAAAGTACATTACCACCTTTATTTTTATTAATAGGTTTATTTGGATCTAGTAATAAAGTAAGAGCTAGTTTTTATATTTTCTTATATACATTGTGAGGATCTTTATTCTTATTATTAGGTATTTTAGCTATAACTTCTATAATGGGAACTACAGATTTTGATGCATTATTCAAAACTAATTTTGATTATGTAACACAATTATTTTTATTTGGAGGAATATTCTTATCATTCGCAGTAAAAACTCCTACTATATTTTTAAATAACTGATTATTAAAAGCTCACGTTGAATCTCCTTTAGGGGGTAGTATAGTATTGGCTGCTATTGTTTTAAAAACTAGTTTATATGGTATATTTAGATTAATTTTACCTATATTACCTAAAGCTACTATAGATTTTACTTACATAGTTTATGTTATAGGAGTTATTACAATAATTTACGCCAGTTTTAGTACATTAAGAACTACAGATATTAAAGAATTAATTGCATATAGTTCTGTGTCTCACGCAGCTGTTTATTTAATAGGAGTTTTCAGTAATACAGTTCAAGGAATTGAAGGTAGTATACTTTTAGGTTTAGGTCACGGATTCGTTTCAAGTGGTCTATTTATATGTGCAGGAGGTATACTATACGATAGATCAGGTACTAGAGCTATTTATTTTTATAAAGGTATAGCTCAAGTTATGCCATTATTTTCTATATTATTCTTTATATTATGTTTAGGAAATTGTGGTGTACCTTTAACACTAAATTTTGTAGGTGAATTTATGTCTCTATATGGATCTCTTGAAAGATTACCTCTTTTAGGACTATTCGCTAGCTCTTCAATAGTTTTTTCTGCTGCTTACACTATGTACATGTTTAACCGTATCGGGTTTGGAGGTACATACAGTAAATATTTCAAAGAAAACGTAAGCGATCTAACAAAAAGAGAGTTTACTTTACTATTTATATTAATTGCCTTTACAGTTATATTTGGTATTTATCCTTCTTTCATATTAGATGGTTTACACTATTCTGTAACAAGTCTAATATATTACTCATAAAAAAGTCTTTATTAAAAAATTATCGTTAATACTAAAGTATTTAATATTATTAACAAAAAAAAACAATGCCTCAATTAGTACCTTTTTATTTTTTAAATGAAGTAGTATTTGCTTTTGCTGTAATTACTATAATTTTATATATTTCATCTAAATATATATTACCTAGATTTGTACGTTTATTCTTATCACGTACATTTATATCAAAACTGTTTGATAACAAATAATTTAATATTAATATTAAATTATAATGATTATAATATAAAATATTATAAAGGATTTTTCAAGACATATAATATAGCTTAAAGTACCATGAATACTTTAAGCATAAACACAGTTAATTTTGAAATACTTAGCCCTCTAAGTCAATTTGAAATAAGAGATTTATTAAGTATAGACGCGCCTATATTAGGAAATTTACATATTTCTTTAACAAACATAGGATTTTATTTAACAATAGCTCTTTTTATTATATTAGCTTTAAATTTATTAAGTACTAATTATAATAAATTAGTAAGCAATGGCTGATCAATAGGTCAAGAATCTTTATACGCGACTATACACAGTATAGTAACAAACCAAATAAACCCAAGAAATGGTCAAATTTATTTCCCATTTATTTATACTTTATTTATTTTCATATTAATAAATAATTTAATCGGAATGGTAAAACGGTGCCTATTTATTTTATTTTTATTTATTACAAACTATACATTAAAATTTCTATTAACACAAAGTATAACATTATACTCATATGCTTATATTCATACTAAAACTTCTAAAAATAACACCAGATACACTTTTAATAATAAAAACACTTTTTATCTAAATCCAGACTATATTACTGGATTTGTAGACGGAGAAGGTTGTTTTTCTGTTTCAATTACTAAAGATACTAGGGTATCAACGGGTTGACAAGTTAAACCTATTTTTAGTATATCTTTACACAATAAAGATGTAAATTTATTAGAAGCTATACAAAGAACTTTAGGTGTTGGGAAAATCTACAAACACGGAGAGAATTCAGTGCAATATCGTGTAAGTTCTTTAAAAAATTTAAAAGTAATTATAGAACATTTTGACAAATATCCTTTATTAACTCAAAAACAAGGCGACTACCTTTTATTTAAAGATGCTATAAAATTAATAAAAAATAAAGAACATTTATGTTTAGATGGTTTATTAAAATTAGTTAGTATAAGAGCTACTATAAATTGAGGTTTACCTGAAAAACTAAAAAATCAGTTTTCTACTGTAAAACCTTTAGATAGACCTAAAACAGAATTTATAGGTATAAGTTCTTTAAACTGAATAAGAGGATTTATAGAAGCAGAGGGTAGTTTTCAAGTTATTACTCAAACGGTTAATAATAAAACTAACGTAAGTTTAAGATTTTCATTAACTCAACATATCAAAGATGAAGAATTATTGAAAAATATTATTAGTTATTTAAATTTTGGTAGATATTATAAAACACCTACGCGTAATGAGGGTGCAATTTTAGTCACAAATTTTTCAGAGATATATGAAAAATTAATACCTTTACTTGATGAATACCCCTTATTAGGAGTTAAAAAAGAAGATTATTTAGATTTTTTACTAGTAGCAAAATTAATAAAATCTAAAGATCATTTAACCAAAGAAGGGTTAGATAAAATTCAATTAATTAAAAATAGTATGAATAGTAAAAGAGTTTTAATAGAAAAAGAATAAAATTCTTTAATAGTTTAAATAATTGTAATATTAAATAAATAAAAATAAAATTTATTAAATTTCACTATATGCTGGAAACTTCTAAGGCCTTAAGTACCTGTAAAGGTGAAAATCTTAAAGGATGAAACAATGAACAATCAGCAGGAAACCAACGGGTATTAGTACCTTAGTAGGATCCTCAGAGACTACACGTGAAAAACTACTTAATTAGATTTTACAATAATTAATAAGTAGTTAAGATATAGTCCAATTTGATAAATCTATATGGTTTATTGAACAGTCCTTATAGTTTTGCTTCAACAAGCCATTTTATATTAACATTCTCACTTAGTTTTAGTATAGTTTTAGGTGCAACAATCTTAGGTTTCCAAAAACACGGGTTAGAGTTCTTTTCTTTATTAGTTCCAGCTGGTTGTCCATTACCTTTAGTGCCTTTATTAGTGTTAATAGAATTTATATCTTACTTAGCACGTAATGTTTCTTTAGGTCTAAGATTAGCAGCTAACATAATGTGAGTGTAGGTATCTCACTTATTGTGTATAAGAGCCAAATTCCGGGGAAGCCCTAAAGCTCTAATAACTAAACTTTTAAAGGAAACTTTTTAAGTGGCCCAGTTAATTACTGAGGGTATAGTAATATCATTAGAGATTCTAGTAATAGAAATGGGTGATCGCGGATCTAAATCAGTAATACTTAAAATATTATTGTAAAAGAGCAACGAGTAGACGGTTCTTCGATAATAATTATTATTATTGTAAGGTGTACTCTAGTCGCCGGGAAAGCCGGTTCTTGGAATAAATTAAGTAAATCAAGATTAAAGATATCACAATAGCCTATCCTTAATTACATATTTTTATGTGAATAAAATCTATTCAATATACCTTTAGAGAAAGGATAATTTTTATAATTTAAATCTTATTCCTTTAAAGAAAGGATAAATTTGTGAGCGGTTTTTATTAAACACAAATATACTAATTAGTACTAAACATAAAAAAATAAAATATAATAAACTTTATTTTAATAATACAAGACATGGTTTAATTAATTTAACTTCTCCCCAAGTTTTTAGTTTAAGATCAATAAATACTAGATCTTTTTCAACTTCAAAAATTAATTTATCTTCAGATTCTTCAGATACTTCAAATTTAATAGTTTTTCCTAATGCTGATGAAAATAAAATAGATATTATTAAAACTATTAAAGGTAAATCTGGTATTTATATGTGAACAAACCTATTAAATGGAAAAAAATATGTGGGAAGTTCTGTAGATTGTGTCTTAGTCTAATTAAAAGTTAATAAAAACCCGTAACAAATATAGATAGCGCATTGAGATTACGAAATAATAACAATAACCCTATTTATTCTCCTTCCTTTAAATTTAATACTTTCATTAAAAGTAATCCTTTCTCTAAAGTGTATCTTTTTAAGCAATATAGCAGAAGTCAACGTAGAAGTTTTTCAAGTGGTGCTGATAATAACCCCAATGACCTGTTTACTCCTGTTAGAGTTTATCCAGACGCTTTTTTTAATAAATCTGATATATTAAAGGACAATAAACAAAAAGTTGGAATTTACCGTTGAGTTAATAAAGTAAACGGTAATACCTATATAGGCAGTAGTGTAGATTTATCTCGTAGACTTAGAGTGTACTTTGATTTTTCTTTTCTTTCAGTTAGAGTGCGAAAAAGTAAAAGTCGAATTTATAGTGCAATCTTAAAGCATGGTTACTTCAACTTTCGTTTAGAAATCTTAGAATACTGTGAAAAAGAAACTGTTATAAATAGAGAACAATATTATATTGATTTATTTAAACCTACATATAACCTTAATTCTGTGGCGGGTTCAAGACTTGGAAGTCCTCATTCAGAGGAAACCAAAACAAAGATGAGTAATTCAGCTAAAGGACGTAAATTAACTGAACAAACTAAACATTTACTTAGTTTAGCAAATAAAGGTATTAATAATGCAAACTATGGTAAAAAACATAGTGCAGAAACTAAAGCCTTAATTAGTTTAGCTAGATTAGGTAAATCTTTTCTTTCTAAAGTTAGCGCGGATAAAATGAGTACAGACAGGGGGACGGCTATAAAAGTTTTAGATTTAGATACTAAACTAGTTTCAATGTATACTTCTATAACTAGAGCAGCTAAAGCAATGGGTGTTACCCAGCCGTCTTTATCAAAGAGACTTAAAGAAACACAAGATTCTATAATAGTAAAAAAACGTTTCCAAGTTGAAAAGGTAAACGAAAACTCTAAAAATTAAATTGATTATTGGAATACTATAATGTCAATAGACTATTAAATGAAACTAGTATGCCTATATGTACTGCATTATTAAAATACGGCTACAAAAATTTTAGTTTAACTATATTAGAATTTTGTGATATAGAGAATTTAATGTCAAAAGAAAAGCATTTCTTTGATGTTTATTCTCCGGAGTATAATATACTAAAAACTCCAGGTAGCCCTGATAGGGGATCAGGATGAAAACATTCAGAAGCTACAATAGAAATTATGCGTATTGCAGCTCAAAAAAGAATAGAGCAACCTGAATATTTAAATAAATTATCTGTTGGCCAACCTAATGCAGTTGAAATCGAAGTAACTGATTTAAAAACTAATACTTCTACTAAATATCATGCTATAAAAGCTGCAGCTCGTGCTTTGAATATTGATAGAAGATATATTGAACACTATATTTATTTAAACCAAGATAAACCTGTTTTAGATAGATATATTTTTAAACTAGCTGAAGAAGAAACAACATTGGCAAGTAAAGTTCAAAAAACTTCTTTAAGTATAGAAGTAACTAATGTAGAAACTAAAGAAGTAATAATATACCCTTCTATAGGTGCAGCAGCTAGAGCATTAGGTTATCGTCAACCCAGTATATCTTTATATTTAAAAGAAAATAGAACTAAACCATTTAAAGGTTTATATTTATTTAAATTAATTAAAGAGAACTAAATAATTAATTTTAATATTTTAAGGATTAATTTGTGCACGAATGAGTGGTCACATGTTACTTCATATTTTAGCGGGTTTCACTTACAATATAATGTCTTCAGGTATAATATTCTTCTTTTTAGGATTATTACCTTTAACATTTATTATAGCTTTCTCAGGGTTAGAAATAGGTATAGCATTTATACAAGCTCAAGTTTTTGCAGTTCTAACTTCTTCTTATATAAAAGATGGATTAGATTTACATTAATTTTTTTTATAAAAATTTTAGGGATAATAAAGGAAAGTCTATAGTTTATATATGTATATATTAAATAAAAGTTTTAAGTTTTAAATAGAAAATACCAATATATTAATAAATAATTCAGTATTAAATAATATAATTATATTGCGAACATACAATCTTATATATAACTTTTTTATAGAAAGAAATATTTAACTAGATATAGCTTATATTTATCCTAAATAAAAAAATTAGTTTAGACCTTTAAGTGATGTAATTGATCAAAAAATTACATCATAATAGATGAGTTTGGTGATGGCTCTGATTGAACACTGTCCAAATGCTTGACACATGCTAATCGAACGTTTAATTTAACTAATAATTTTATTAAAAGTGGTGAACAGGTGAGTACTTGATTATCAACCTACCTTAAAGCAAGGGGAAATCCCTTATATTAACAAAGGTTATTCCGTTTTAAGATGATTAGATAAATCATAGAGATAGGTAGTTGTTAAGGTAATGGCTTAACTAGCCCAAAATTCTCTTAGTCGAAACTGAAATGGTTGATCGACCACATTGGGGCTGAAAAAAACCCAATACAAGTGAGTACAGCAGTGGGGAATATTGGTCAATGGCCTAACGGCTGAACTGGCAACTTGGAGGAATGGCCTATCTTATTAAGTAAATAGTAAGAATTAGAGTGAAATGATGGTTAAATCGATTATCGAATAAAATTCTAAATATATAAATTATAATGACTATATATATTTATGTCTTGACTAATTACGTGCCAGCAGTCGCGGTAATACGTAAGAGACTAGTGTTACTCATTTTTAATAGGTTTAAAGGGTACCCAGACGGAAGAAATTTGCCTGGAAAGGAACAATTTCTATCTAGAGTTTAATATAAGAAGGTCGTACTTGTGGAATAGAGATGAAATACTTTTATACCTAATAAGGGACTGGTAAAGGCGAAAGCAACCTTTTATGTAAAAACTGACGTTGAAGGACGAAGGCTTAGAACACGAATAGGATTAGATACCCTAGTAGTCTTAGCAGAAAATGATGAATGTCATAGGTTAGGTTATACTTAGTCTATAAATGAAAATGTAAGCATTTCACCTCAAGAGTAACGTGGCAACACGGAAACTGTGAACGAACGTGAATTATTATTAGCTCTTAATAAATAATAATAATCTTGCAGTGTTGGTTAAATTCCAACTCTATAAAATAAATTATTATGATTAATCTTTGTACACGTAATAATATTGCTACACACGTTTCTATATTTAATCCCACTAGATTTCACTAGTATAAAAGTGAAGCTAATTTTAACCCGTAAAAGAAGTAGATTTATCTATCATATGGTATTTATTTAATCTAATTATACAATGTAAAATTTAGATGTTATACTATAGCAGTCATAATAATTGAAATAGTGAACGTAGTTGGCCTTTAGGAGTTTAAGCATAAGACTTGAGAAGGGGCAGTAACGCATACGACTCTAGGACAATTGTAATAGTGCTTATAAAGTTAATTAAATTATAGAGTATTACTAAATGATTTGTTTATTTAGTTTAAAAGAGTAACATTAATTAAATATAATAAGCCTCAACTGGTAGTAACATTCTGGCCCGTAAGGAGGAAGGAAAGTTAACCTGGGTGTGTAGTTGTATAAGTATATTTTTATTTTTATCAATATGCTTTAAGGGTGAAGATTAGGGCGAAGTTCCTATTTTAGTAGACATACTTGGAGAGTGTGCGATAATATCTGAAATATTCCTAATATTTTATTTCTAATTAAGTATTTAATACTTATTAAACAAGTATGAAGGCGCTCTTTTTTTATAAAGAAGTGACTATTGAAAAAAATATACTTCTAGGTTTATAGAATACCTAATAAATGTTCTATCGAGTAAATACTAGCTCGTATTAAATAATAGTATCAATAAATTAATTAAATATAAGAAATGAAAAAACAATTACATAGAACAAATACAAATTTATATATTCCCAGATTTTTTAACTTTAAGTTATCTAGTTTAGCACAAAATAACGTTATAAGTTTATACACCGACCTTTTAATATTTCAACAGTGATTTGTAGGATTTTCCGACGCAGAAGCATGTTTTATTATCCATAGAATATTAGATAAAAATGGAAATATCGGTAAATTTTCATTTATGTTTTCAATAGAATTACATATTGATGATTTACATGTATTAGAGTTTATAAAAGACAAATTAGGTTTAGGTAATATTAGAACTTTTAAAGATAAATGTATTTTTACTATATCAGATAAACAAGGTATTTATGCTTTGATAGCTATTTTTGATAAATTTAATCTTAATACAACAAAATATTTAGATTATTTAGATTTTAAAAAAGCTTTTTTACTGTATCATGAGAGAACAGGTAAAATAAAAATAGCAGAAGCTAAAGAACTTGTGGATAGTATATTAGAACTTAAAAATAATATGAATAAAAACCGTAAAGTTTTAAATTGAGAAGATTTTGAAAAAAATATTAATATTACTAAATATTGATTATTAGGATTTATTGAAGGTGATGGTTCTTTCTTTATATCTAGAACCGATATTGAACCAACCTTTTCAATTGAACTGTCAGAAGACCAATATCTTGTTTTATTGAAAATTAAGGAATTCTTGGAAGATAATTTAGGATTTGATAAATATTCACTTTTTAAATTGAAAAATTCTTCTATTATATCCATTAATAAACAAAAACCTAGATTAGGTAAACCTACAGTTATATTTCTAATAAAAAATATTTTTGTTATTAATAATTATTTTATTCCTTTTATGTCTTCACCTGAAATGGTATTTATCAGTAAAAAAGGTAAAGATTTTTTAGACTTTAAATTAATATGCAATGCGGTATACAAAGGTTCACATAAATTAGATGAAATAAGATCATTGATTTTAAAATTATCTTATAATATGAATAATTATAGATTATCTACTAATATAAAACCTGTTGTAGTAGTAAGTGAAGAGGAAAAAAATATAATCGTTAACGCTGAAAGTGTTTTTAATTACCTTGAAGATGGGCGTATTATAAATAAACTAACAAATATGCCTATTCCATCTGTTAGAAATTCTGTATATGAAATTACATTACCTAACGGTGAAGTTATATTGGTGGATACTTTAAAGGAAACACTAAATAAGGTTAATGTTAGTTTTAAAAAGTTAAAAAATCTTTTAGATATGGAGCAATCTGTAAAACTTCAAAGTTTTGAAGTGAAGAGAATTCCAATTTTTATTAATCATAATTAAAATATAATTGAGGGAAGGTTACAACCGTACAATTATAGGTTTTATAGAAAAATTAGGTGAAAACGGTTAACGACGTCCTAGTTGAAGACCGTCGGCAGTTGTAAATGTCGCTACAGACTGGTTCACCGGGGTTAGGCTGAAATGTCTGTCCAAATGTACAGTCGGGTCCTGTAATGAATACGATATCATAAAGAGGAGGGATAATCCATATTTTGTTTAAGTGCTTAAATTTATTAGTCTTAAATAAAATAAAAACTACGTACAGTGGATACTTATTTCACGGTAATAAAAACTCTTAATTAATCAGGATTGAATCACTAGACCGTTTCTGACATCAGTAGTGAAGTATGTGTGCGACAAGAAGTGAATATTAGTAATACGGTGCAATCCCGTTGGGTGTTTTCTCCACCTAACACTATTTACATATGCAACTTAGTAATAAATTGTGTAGAGCTGTAAAGACAATGTAGCCTGCTTTAAATAGCAATGTTGATAATTTATTTATCACCAGGAGCTAGTGTAAGTAAGACATGGAAAGCGAAAGCGAAATAGCAACGACGCTTCAATTAGTGCACAAAGGAAGGTAATAGGTTTGACATACTAATCTATTAGAGATACCATATTTCCATTGAAGTAAAGCTATTTCCTAAATCTTACGTAAATTGTGCTAATATTTAAACTTGGTAACCCCCAGTGTTCTCAGTAATAAGTTATTATAATTTATTAAAGAGGTAACATATAAAGTTATTAACATTAACGGAAATTGTTATATCGAACCTGGGGAAGAGGATCTGTTAAAAAGCAAATGCTTTATTTAAATTTCAATTGAAGTAAATTTAAATAATAGATAAATACATATTTAGATTCGGCCGCAGGCTGAATCATCCTCCGAGGGGCGATTCTTAATTATTTTATTTTTTTTTTCTTTTCATTTGAAGCGCTACGACTTGATTCTGAAGTATTATTTTATTTTTTTTTCTACAAATAATTTAATATTAATATTAAATTATAATGATTATAATATTTTATATTATAAAGGATTTTTCAAGACATATAATTTAAATCAGTTAAATATGATAAATTTAAAAAATAACATTGAGTATTTAAACTGATACATTTGTGGTTTAGTAGACGCGGAAGGAAGTTTTGGAGTAAATGTAGTAAAACATGCTACAAATAAGACCGGTTATGCAGTTTTAACTTATTTTGAAATAGCTATGAATAGTAAAGATAAGCAATTATTGGAACTAATAAAAAAAACATTTGATTTAGAGTGTAATATTTATCATAATCCTAGTGATGACACTTTAAAGTTTAAAGTATCAAATATAGAACAAATAGTAAATAAAATAATTCCATTTTTTGAAAAATATACTTTGTTTTCTCAAAAAAGAGGGGATTTTATATTATTTTGTAAAGTTGTTGAGCTAATAAAAAACAAGGAACATTTAACATTAAATGGTCTAATGAAAATTCTTAGTATAAAAGCTGCTATGAACTTAGGTTTATCAGAAAATTTAAAAAAAGAGTTTCCAGGATGCCTTTTAGTAAAAAGACCTGAATTTGGTTTAAGTAATCTAAATAAAAGATGACTAGCTGGATTTATTGAAGGTGAAGCCTGTTTTTTTGTAAGTATCTATAATTCACCTAAATCTAAATTAGGTAAAGCTGTACAATTAGTATTTAAAATAACTCAACACATAAGAGACAAGATTTTAATAGAATCTATCGTAGAACTATTAAATTGTGGAAGAGTAGAAGTTAGAAAATCAAATGAAGCTTGTGATTTTACTGTTACATCTATTAAAGAAATTGAAAATTACATAATTCCTTTTTTTAATGAATATCCTTTAATAGGACAAAAACTTAAGAATTACGAGGATTTTAAATTAATTTTTGATATGATGAAAACTAAAGATCATTTAACTGAAGAAGGTTTATCAAAAATAATAGAAATAAAAAATAAAATGAATACAAATAGAATTTAAGCGTAAGCTTTAATATATTATATTTAAGAATAAATAATATGTTTATTAGTAGGCCCCTGCTTATTAATATAGCTGACTTAACAGGGGTGAAATTTGACAATATTAGGTTGTATGTTGAAGATCTAATAATTGTTTGGGGCGATGGCTCCTGTAGAAAAATTTTGCTTGAGCCGTATGCGATGAAAGTTGCACGTACGGTTCTTAAAGGGGGAAAGTTCGAGAGAACCTACCTATCTTAACTATTTAATTCGATGATCCACGAAAAACCTTACCACAATTAGAATTGTATTTATATTATTTATATTATAAATATAACGAGTGTTGCACGGCTGTTTCCAGTTAATGTTGTGAAACTATGGCTTCGGCCATGAAATTAACGAAAACCCTTGCTTTATTTATAAATATTTTTTAATAAAGCTGCTTTTATCATCATACCGATAAAATAGTAGGGCCAAAGACAAGTCATCATGGCCTTTATATTGTGGGCTATAGACGTGCCACATATTCCTAGACAAAGAGATGCGAAAATGCGAATTTAAGCTAATCTCAAAAAATAGGATAAAATAGGATAAGGATTGTAGTCTGAAACTCGACTACATGAATAAGTAATTACTAGTAATCGTGAATCACCATGTCACGGTGAATAATATCTCGGATTGGTACTAACCACTCGTCGCATGCTGAAAGGAGTGCGTGCAATAAGTTTGCTTTCTTGTTGTAAGTAAGTAAATAATAGGATTTAGATGTTACAATAAGATTCTTCATGTGCATAACTCTGATTAGTGTTAAGTCGAAATACGGTTCGTGTAGTGGAAGTTGCACGGAGCTAATTAAAACTTTAACTTTATAAGCTATGTATAATTTTTATATTATACATTAAGGAGGGTTCCTTTATTGGTAAGAAGGGTTGAGCTGTAAACTCAATAGCTACATCGGCTTTAAGAGTTCGAATCTCTTGTCTCCTAATTTTATTCTTTAACCCTCTATAGCTCAACGGTAGAGCATGATACTGTTAATATCAGTCCTTCAGTACCTATCTTTTTAAAAGATAAAGAGTGTATAAGGTACATATTAGGTAAAATCCTAAATATTTGGGTTCAAGTCCTAGCCGCTACTTCTCCTCCTCCTGACTTCGTAGAAGTCAGGCCCTTTGTTTTTACTTTTTAGTAAAAAGGGAGGGAGCCCGCCGTAGGGGGCGCGCCCCCCACCCAAAGGGTAGTTAGCCCTCCTCTTTATTAAAAATACATTTTAATATAAATGTAATTATTTACCTATAAATTTAGGTGTTTATTTAAGAGCTCCTCGACGAATTACGAAGTACGAAGTTCGGCGCCAGAACGAGGTTGTATGTCAAAAGGGAAAATCTTATGCGGTGTTCTTGAAAATCCAACGTTCCTAAACGTCCATTTAGTTTTAGCTTAGCTTTTTTTAATGAAGAAGTGCTGGTTTCATTTTTAGGGCTCCGTACTTCTGCCTGCCTGCCATCTCCTGTGGCAGGAGGAAGGAGAGCTCTTAATAAAAAAAAAATAAAAATTAAAAAACCAGCAAGCTCTAAAAATATTATTCTGTCTCCTTAATTTATTTAATGATTCCGAGGTTTTACAGATGCGGAGGGTTGTTTCTAGATTTTTAAAAATAGAGGTAAATCTTTTGAATTTAGGCGCTCCGCTCTTAGTATGGGTTGCATATTGACGATAAAGGGGCTTTATAGTACATTTATGAAAATTTATAGATAGATCAAGTAAAAAATTAGGCGCTCCGCTCTCAAAAGAAAATATTGCAACTTACAATGTAATAGTTAATAACGAAATAGCTATATTGGTTAAATTAGAGCCCAGCCGCAGGAGAAGGCGGCGCGCCTTCATATTTAACTTGAATTCCACTAAACATTGAAATTTCTTATATTTCCGTAAAGCATTTTTACTATACACTAGCTGAGAAAATGACAACCGTGATGAAGAGCTTAGCGCATGGAGGTAATTGAATAATTAAGATTAGGTATGAAGAGCTTCGCGCCCCAGAGTTAGAATTATTAAGAAATACTTTAGCTAATTATTCTTTTACGAATTCGCGCCCCAAAAGGTTGAGTTTATACAGATGAAATCCAAGGTGTATGTAGTCTTAGAGTCTCTATAGCTCAATGGTAGAGCACAGTACTGTTAATACTGCTTATGGGTGTTCGAATCACTCTGGAGACGGAACATGAAGTCCTAATTTGTTTGATTTAGAGCGTAGCGCCTAATTAAATTCGTCCCCCCCCCAGGCTGGGGGGCAGTAAATAGATTAATCAGGATAAATGTTCGACTCAATTTAGAAGGGTATAATATGTATTTTCTGACTATTATAAATATGTCAAAAATTTTTATTTAATTATGACCAAAAAAAAAAAATGACTAAATTAGTAAGAAGTAATTTTCAAGATCATCCTTTTCATTTAGTTTCACCTTCACCTTGACCTCTTTATACTTGTATATCTTTATATACATTAACTACATCTGCTGCTTTATCTATGCATAACTTTACTAATGCTTATATATTTGTGTATTTAGGTGTATTTTCATTAGTATCTTCAATGTTTTTCTGATTCCGTGATATAATAAGTGAAAGTACATTCTTAGGAGATCACACTTTAGCTGTACAAAAAGGATTAAATCTAGGAGTTATATTATTTATAGCTTCTGAAGCATTATTTTTCTTAGCTATTTTCTGAGCTTTCTTTCATAGTGCTTTAACACCTACAGTTGAAATAGGGGCTCAATGACCACCTTTAGGTATAGAACCTGTTAACCCTTTTGAATTACCTTTATTAAATACAGTAATATTATTATCTAGTGGTGCTACTGTTACATACGCACATCACTCTTTAATTCAAGGTAAAAGAAAAGGAGCTTTATATGGATCTATATTTACTGTTTTATTAGCTGTAATATTCACAGGATTCCAAGGTTTAGAATATAATGTTTCATCATTTACTATTAGTGATGGAGCTTTCGGTACATGTTTCTTCTTTGGTACAGGATTCCACGGGTTAACTAATGTAGCCCTGTTTATAAATTTTTTTCTATTTTTAGAGCTCCGCGCAATATTAACTAAAAAATGTTACAATATAAATTTTCATACTTCTATAATTAATGATAATAACAATAATTTATTAATTTCTAATTCTAATATTAGTAATTCTTTGCTTGATAGATCTTTTATTGAATGATTTGTAGGATTTACAGACGCTGAAGGTAATTTTAATATTAAGTTAACAGATTTAAATAATAATACTTTTAAATATGTTCAATTTACATTCCAAATCGATTTACATAAAGACGATATTAAAGTTTTAGAGTATATTAGAGATAACTTAAAATGTGGCCATATTTCTAAATCTAGAGATAAAGTTAATTTTTTTATAAATGATCAAAATTCTTTATTAAATGTTATAATTCCTCTATTTGATGAGGTTAATCTTAATAGTTCTAAATATCATTACTTTGTTTTATTTAAAAAAGCAGTAATGTTAATTAAAAATAAAGAACATCTTACAGACGAAGGTAAATTAGCTATTATAAATTATAAAAAAGAGATGCAGAGTATGTCAGGTAAATGGGTGCCTGAGTCTATTTATAATAAAATTAATATAACTAAATACTGATTAGCTGGATTTATAGATGGTGAAGGATCATTCTCAACTAATAAATATGTTCCTAGATTTAAACTAGAAAATCATATTAAAGAATCGGAATTATACCATAAAATTAAAGAATTTATGGGTACCGATAAACTTATATACTCTTCAGACAGATCAGATAAAAGAGTAGAAAGTAATCCTACTATTATATTAGAAATTAATAAAGTTAAATACATTAAAGAAATATTAATACCATTAATGTATGATAGTAATAATAAACTTTTATTAAAAACATTGAAATCAAAGAATTTTTTACTTTGATTAAATTTAGTAGATATATATTATTTAGGTTATCATACTATATTAGAAGGTAAACAGTTATTTGACATAATAAAAAATAATATTAATAAATATAGCTTAACTACTAATGATTCTCTTAAAAGAGGATTAAAAACTTTACCCGAAATTAAATTATTATTATCTGAGCTTTATTTGTTAGATAGCCCATATGAAATAAAAAACGGTGTTAGATATCATAGAGGAACTAATAATTTAGTGGGTGAATCAAATCAAATTATATCTATAGATGAAAATAACTACAGAGTTGTACATAATAGCATGAGTGAAGCCACTAATTCATTAAATATCTCTAGAAAAACCATAAAAGAATGTTTAACAACGGGAAAAAGTTATAAAGGTATAACCTTTATTTTTAAATAGAAAAATTTTTATAAATTAACAATAGAGTAAATAGCAAAAACATCCGCAAGATATGCAGAAAATTTGCTGCCAACTATGTATTTTTAATGAGATATATAAAGGTTCAACGACTAGCTAATAAATATTATATTACTTAATTTTTAAGTAAAAGAATGGCAATAAAACTCTACTTATTAACTACTAAATTTAAGTTTAGGCGCTCCGCTCTAGTAGGCACTAATAAGAAGACATAGTCTAAACAATAATGAAAGTTATTGATTAATTAACTAATTTGTACACGTTATAATAGGAACAATTTTCCTATCAATAGCTTTATGAAGAATATATGCTTATCATTTAACAGATAATCACCATTTAGGTTTCGAAGCTGGAATTTTATACTGACATTTTGTAGATGTTGTTTGATTATTTTTATATATTTCTATATATTATTGAGGTTCATAATAAAAATAATGTACCTAATAATCCACTAATTTATTAGCGGAGCTCCTAATGATTATTCATTAACTGGAACTTAAAGTTCAAATAATAGATAAATCTATTTGGGCTCCGTACTTCTGCCTGCCTGCCATCTCCTGCGGCAGGAGGAAGGAGAGCTCTTAGTTTATTTTATTTTATTATAATTATCTAGTTATAATTATAACTAGATAAGGGATCTTTGTATAATGGTAGTACATGTGACTTTTAATCGCCAAATTGTCAGTTCGAATCTGGCAGATCCTAGTTAAATATATTAAAAAAGAATTAGTAACTTAATTGGTAAAGAACTTTCCTGTCACGAAAGGAGATAAGGGTTCGAGTCCCTTTTGATTCGCGATAAAAATACATTTTAATATAAATGTAATGATTTGCCTATAGATTTAGGGTTTATATATATAATAAAAAAAATGAAGAATTTATTTATTAAAGAGTTTTATACAAAAGCTTTTAATGGGGTTTTACTTAACGAATGCGACAATCTCCTAATTAACAGATTTAAGAGCTCCGCGCCTGGTGATGTTTTTAGATATTATACTACTAGTAATCAAAATACAAATAGTCATTTAATGAGTAGTAGTTCTGATATGGGACAATTATTAAAGATTCACCCTGAATTTTATGAATGATTCCGTGGTTTTACAGATGGAGAAGCTAACTTTTATTTTGGGCGTAGAGGTTCTACTAACAACTACGTATTTATTTTTCAAATTCAGCTTCATATTGACGATTTAAATGCTTTAAATTATATTAGAGATACTCTAGGGTTTGGAAAAGTATCCGAATCTAAAAACACTTGCAAATTTAGAGTAAGTAATTTTGAAGATATAGAAAAAATAATAACAATTTTTGAACTAGCTCCTTTAAATAGTACTAAACATTTAAATTTCCTGATGTTTAAAAAAGCTTATGAGTTATATATTAATTCTAATAAAACACAGAACTTGGTTAAACAACTTGAAGAGATCAAAAGTGGTGTTAATAGTAAAAGAATTGATTATAAATTACCGGCAAATCATGAGTATAAAGTAACTCCTTATTGACTATTAGGATTTATAGAAGCTGAGGGTTCATTTTTTATTAAATCTAAAGAATTAAGCTTAATTTTTAACATTAGTCAAGCGGGTACTGATTTAGAGTTATTAAAGGCTATACAAACATTCTTACTTAAACTAAAGGCTTCTGATGCAGATATGAGAGATAATATAGAGCAAGCTGAATCTCAAGTAAGGCTTGTAACTAGTAAACAAGAATTAGAGTCTAAACTACTATGTCAAATAATAATTAATAAGCATGGTTTTATTAGAGAAGTTTTAATACCTTTTCTTTCTTCGCTTAATTGACTAACAAAGAAGAAAAAAGATTTTGAAGATTGAACCAGCATTTTGAAACTTAGAGATAAGGGATTTAATTATACAAATGATGGTCTAAATTTAATAGAGTTAATTATTAATCAAATGAACAATCGTAGATTATCTAGTTCTAATTTAGCAACAGTAAATAGAGAAACTTTATATATAGATATTAATAATATGTTAAATAAATCTTCTAATTTAGAGGATAGAAATGGTAAAATCTGGGTAATTTCACAAAATAGATTTATTAACAGGACAACTGCCAGTACAATACAACTTATAGAGTCACATGGTGAAGTGGTTGCTTCATTCGATACTTTTAAAGATTGTGCTGAATACTTAGGCGTGTCTATTCAAACTATTCCTAATAGAATTAATAAAAAAAGTAAATTTAAATTTAAAGATAAAATATACACCCTTGAAAAGGTAAGTCCGTAGAAAATATTTGCGCTAGAGTGGTACGGTGGTGGCTATATTGGTGTCGATGATAAAAGTCAACGATATTATAATACGAAGCGGTTCGAATCCGTTCTAATTCGTATTAGGAAAAGTTTCCATTGGTAGGGTAAGGTACTTGCTATGTATTGTGTTTATACACTTAGGTGTTCGAATCACCTCTTTTCCGATAGATAGAAAGAGTATAATTTAATGGTAAAATGTTGAGCTTCAACCTCAATCTTCTCTGTTCGAGTCGGGGTACTCTTGGATAAAAATACATTTTAATATAAATGTAACTATTTACCTATAAATTTAGGTATTATGCGTTAAAAATTATAAATGAATAATTTATTTATTATTAGTGAAAATTTTACAAATGGGTATAAAAGTGAAGTATTAGATATTATAAGTGTATTAGTAATTTTATCTGGTATATTTGTTATTATAAGTAAAAATCCAGTTATATCTCTATTATTTTTAATAGGTTTATTTGGAGGAATAGCTTCTTACTTATTAATAATAGGTTTAAGTTTCTTAGGTATATCTTATCTAGTTGTATATATAGGTGCTGTATCTATATTATTCATATTTATTTTAATGTTAATAAATATTAGAATGAGTGAATTACAAAGTCATACAAGTAATAGTATACCTTTAGCAATAAGTGTAGCTATTTTATTTAATTACCCATTATTCCAAATATTACCTTATGATATTGCAGTTTTAAATAATAGTAATAACTATTTAAATAAGATCTTATATAATGTTTCATTAAATAAAATTAATGATCCTTCTTCAGATATGTATGTTCATATAAATAATAATGATCCATTATTTGTTACAAGTAAAACATGAGACGGTAATTTAGCAAGCATGGAACACATATCAAGTATTGGTAATGTTCTTTATACAAATTATAATATATGATTAATTATTACAGGATTTATTTTATTACTAGCCATGGTTGGTGTTATTGTAATTGTTATAAACCCTACATCTTCTAATAAAATTAATGAGAGTTCTAATAAATCTTCTTTTTTGTAATAAATAAAGGTTATCTATTACTTGTAATTAATAGACAGATAGTTAGACGTTACCATACAGGTAGCTCTGTTACTAATAACTATGATTTCAGTATTGACCCAGTAATAGTATTTGACGATGCCGATACAATGAAAGAGGATGTTTTAAACGAAGTAAAAGGAAAAGCAGGTGTTTACAGATGAGTACATAAAAAATCTAATAAAAGTTATGTAGGATCTTCTGTTAATCTTCACGCAAGATTTAAAAATTACTATAGACCTAAATATATCTCAGAACATGGTGCAAATATGGCTATTAATAGAGCATTATTAAAATATGGCTATTCTGAGTTTAGGCGCTCCGCTCGGAGATTTTATAATATTGTGAAATAGATAATACTTTAATTAGAGAAGATTATTATTTAGAGAATATAAAACCTGAATATAATATTCTTAAAAAAGCCGGTTCATTATTAGGATTTAAACATTCCGAAGAAGTAAGAGCCAAAATGTCAGAATCTAGAGAGGGAAACACTAACGGTGTTGGTAATAAAAACACTTTAGGGTTTAAACATTCTGAAGAATCAAGAGCCAAAATGTCAGAGGCTAAGAAAGGTAACAAATATTCTTTAGGAAAACAAAATAGTTTAGGTAGAATATTATCGGATGAAACAAAAGCAAAAATGTCTGCATCAGCTTATAAAGTTAAAATAGAAGTCGAGCTTCGCACGACATCGAAACAGGAATAAAAACTGTTTATTCTTCAATGAGAGAAGCAGCCATAAAGATGGATGTATCAATGTCCGGAGTTAAAATGTACTTCACACAAAATACAGTAAAACCATACAAAGGAAGATATATCATGAAAAAGTTATAATTAGAATATAAGGTATTAATAATAGAGATGGAAGTCGAATTTAACAGAATTTAGTCATATTTCTAGTATAGGAAATGTGCTTTATACTAATTATAACTTATGATTAATAATAGTTGGATTTATATTATTATTAGCAATGGTTGGTACTATCGTAATAGTAATGAAAGATAGAAGTGTAAGCTCTAACTATTCTGCTGGTTCTAGTGCACAATTTAAAACTAATGTTAAAGGTGTAAGACATTATTCAACGAAGCAATCTTAAAAGAACTTGTAATACTGATATTTTAGATCCTTGATTTATAACCGGATTTTTTGATGCGGAAGGAAGCTTTACTATTAGTATTTCAAAAGAAAGTAGAAATAAAACAGGGTGAAGAGTTAAATTAATAACTTCTTTAACTTTACATGAAAAAGATAAAGATATTTTATTAAAATTGAAAGATTATTTTAATATTGGTACCATTTATAAACCAAGATCTAATTCAATATGTTGATCTGTAACTTCTTTAAATGACTTAGATGTGTTAGTAAACCACTTTGAATCTTACCCTTTAGTAACAAAAAAAAGAGCTGATTATGAATTATTTAAACAAGCCTTAAATCTTCTAAAAACTAAAGAACATTTAACAAAGGAGGGTTTAATGAAAATAGTTAGCTTAAAATCTGTTATAAATTTAGGGTTATCTCCTGACTTAAAAGAAGCCCTTATGGAAGATTTATATTCTAATAGTAATACTATAATAGAAACTATAGAAAGACCTGAAGTGGTTTCAAGTATACCTGATTCAAATTGAGTTAGTGGATTTGCCTCTGGTGAAGGGAGTTTTGGAGTACAAATATATAAAGCTAACACTAAAATAGGTGAAGCGGTGAAATTAAGTTTTACACTAGTTCAACATATAAGAGATGAAAACCTAGTTAACAGTTTTAAAGATTATTTCGATTGTGGAGGTGTCATTAATACAGAAAATGCTGTATATTTTAAAGTAACTAAATTCTCTGATTTAACTGGAAAAATTATTCCTTTTTTTGAAAAGTTTTACATATTAGGTGTTAAATCTTTAGATTTTAAGGATTTTGTAAAAATATCTGAAATAATGGCAGATGGACGTCACACTACTATTGAAGGATTAAATGAAATAAAAACCATAAAATCTTCAATGAATAAAGAAAGACTTTAGATAATTTAATGTTATCTTAGTTGTTTGGTAGCGGAGCTCCACGAAGTACCAGGGATAGCTTGCTGTTTCATAACCAAATATAATAGATAGACTAATTATATTATGTATACTAATTATAATATGTGATTGATTATTACAGGTTTTATACTATTACTAGCAATGGTAGGTGCGATTGTAATAACAATAAAACAAAAAATTTAATATATATATATTAATATATACTATTATTATATAAAAGGGATTAGCTCAATGGTAGAGCGACTGTTTTACACACAGTATGTTGAGTGTTCGAATCACTTATCTCTTATATAATATAAATAACCAATTTTTATAATAAATTCCTTAACTTAATGGTAAAGTGTACTTTTGATAAAAGTATTATCAGCGTTCAATTCGCTGAGGAATTATTATAATATGTAAGAGAATTGACTGAGTGGTTTAAAGTGGTAAGCTTGAGTTTTATTTAATTATTTTTAATTACATCCGTTCGAATCGGATATTCTCTGAAGAAGAAAAAATTTATATATATATACATACAAATATACTATTATATGTTTTATACGGAATGAAGCCAAATTGGTGCGGCGCTCTGTTTGGGTCAGAGAGACACTAAGTTCGATTCTTTGCATTCCGAAAATAAAAACTTTATAGAAATATAATTGATACGAAATAAAAATTTATACATAAATATATGTAAGTATATAAAGAGACTATTAGGAAATACTAGCTATGTATTAAAGAGATTTATATTTATCCCATTAATTAGGATAATAAACTCTAAGAGAAATCAGATAATAAACGAAGCGAATTGAATTATCTTATTAGCTTCAGGAAAAGAAATCAAAAGAGATTCTATGATTAGCGTGAGCAAAAATAGATAAGTCTAAATAATAAGTAAAATGACTTTAAAGTTGTTTGAATATAATGGGGAACCTTCCTCAAAGACTAAATATAATACATAAGCGATAGTGAAATAGTACCGTGAGGGAAAAGTAAGTAGAATTAGTAGTTTTATAAGCAGCTCGAGCGAAAGCAAGAGCGTACCTTTTGCATAATGGGTCACCAAGTTAATTTTAGATGCGAGCTAATTAATAAGCGTAGTTAAACCGATCATGAAAAGAATGAAGAGTATCTAAAATTAGACCCGAAGTACAGTGATCTTACCATAGTCAGGACTATAAAGGTCCGAACGGGTTATCGTTGCAAAGATATCCGAAGAATTATGGTAAGTATAGTGAAAGACAATCCGTGACTGTATTAGCTGGTTTTCTGCGAAACCTATAACAGTAGGCAGTTTAAGTTACATCTTTACAGGTACAGAACTTAATCTCAGACAAGGTGTATATTAAAATACATTTTATTTTGTATAGATCGGGGGATCATAAAGATTTTACCGGTGAGTTTGTGGACTCGAAATGGTAAAGATGAATCTTAAATTATCGGACATAGAATGATAAGGTTGTATGTCAAAAGGGAAACAGCCCAGAACAAGAGTTAAGGTTCCGAAGTTATTATTAAGTGAAATTAAGAAGGTTTTTATCTAAGTCGACAAGGAGATTGGCTTAGAAGCAGCCATAATTTAAAGACCTACCGGGTGATGTGGGAGATCACCTATGTGGGGTAAACTATCAAACTCCGGGGAACTCCTAAAGCTTTTGGTACTAAGCTATATATGAAAATATATAAGTGGCTGAAATAATTATTCAGGTATAGTAACAAGCCAAATGATGAGTGAAAACGAAATGGACAATCGCGGATCTAAGTCAGTATTAATTAATACTGTAAAAGAGCAACGAGTAGACGGTAGTTGACATAATAATTTTATGTTTAAGGTGTACTCTAATGGGTCTCGAAAGAGATTATCGACTCAGAATCCCATCTTAGCTAATGCTAATTATATAAACTCCGCTGTTAGGGGAAGTGGAGCCTTATGTACTATAAATAATTTTAATACTTGTAATATAATTAACTTAACATCAATTAGAAGTTATTCTTCTCAACATTCAGAAGGTTGAATCTCAGGGTTTGTAGATGCGGAAGGATGTTTCCGTATTTCAATTATAAAAAATAAAAACTATAATGGTAATCCTTGATTACCTTCTTTATACGATAAGTTAGATTCAACTAAAAAATTTATTGCACCTTTATCAGTTAGACTTTATTTTCAAATAGGGTTACATAAAAAAGATGAGTATATACTGAAATTAATTCAATCCGAATTAAAAGTAGGTAAAATTTATACTGTTAAGACTAGACCAGATACTGTGGAACTACAAATATCAACTCTTAAAGATATAGCAGCTATTATAGAATATTTTGATAAATATCCTTTAATAACTCAAAAATATAATGACTATCTACTTTTTAAAGAGGCTTATGGGCTAATGTTAAACAAAAAACATTTAACTATTGAAGGTTTGAAAGAACTAGTAGCTCTAAAAGTTTTAAATAATAAAGGTTTAACAGATAATCTAAAAGAAGCTTTTCCTAATATTAGTAATAATATAAAAGCTAGACCTGAAGTCAAGGAATATATAAAAAATCCGGGATGATTGTCTGGGTTTGTTAGTGGAGAAGGTTCTTTTGCAATTTTTTTAAAAAAGTCTAGTAGCCATGTAACTGGTTATCAAGCTCAATTAAGATTTCAGATTACTCAACATAATCGTGATAAATTTTTAATGGAGAGTATAATAGACTATTTAGGATGTGGTTATATATCTAATAGAGGTGATATAGTAGATTTTCATGTAATAAACTTTAAAGATATAGTTGAAAAAGTAATACCATTTTTTAAAGAAAATCCTATTTTAGGTGTTAAGTTACAGAATTTTAACGATTTTTGTGATGCAGCTGAAATTATAAAAAATAAAGAACATTTAACTGAAGAAGGAATAACTAAATTAAATTTATTAAAATCTAGAATGAATACTTTAAGAGATATAAGTTAAATATTATTAATATACAGAAATCAAGATTATATGACATTAATGGTCACATTATATCCCCTATTATCAGTGTATAAACCTTTTGGTTTAATAATATTTTTATATTATTAGTATAAATATGCATTAGTATGAAAAATCTGAGAGTCTTGCGTATCAGAGCACTTGTTAAATGTTAAAAGCGTCGAAAATTTAACGGATCTAAATAATACACCGATACCTTGTCTATAAATGATTATAATTATTCTAATTATTTATGGGGTAGCAGAACGTTGAGTTAATTTTAGTGTTTTTTTTTATAAAAAAAATAATATTATAACTCAAGTGAGAATGGTGACATGAGTAACGAAAAAGAAAATTTTATAATTATAATTAAATTATAATTATAAAATACTCGCCTAAAGCTTATGGTTATGATAAGTAACGGCCTCTAAGTTTATAACCTGAAGGTTAAAACGATGAGAAAATTCTTATTACTATTAATGACAACATTTTTAAGTGGAAAGTGTACAGGAAATAATTAGTAATACTGTATTAAAAATACAATAACCGTTCCTAGGAACTACAACAAGTAAGCTAGTAGAGAATACGAAGGCGCATGAGATAACAATCTTAAAGGAACTCGGCAAATTGACTACCGTAACTTAGGGATAAGGAGGGCTCATTTCTCCTGATTAATATCAGGTAAAAAGGAAGAAGCATAAAATAATGTTGTACGACTGTTTAATTAAAACAAAGCACTTTGCAGAAAGATGATAAATCTAAGTATTGAGTGTGATGTCTGCCCGATGCCGGCTGGTTAACGAAATCTACTAAATTCTAAAAATTTGGTTTTTAAGGAACCCCCGGTCAATGGCGGCCTTAACGTGAGGGTCCTAAGGTAGCGAAATGCCTTGGCCGTTAAATGCGGTCTTGCATGAAAAGTAATCTATTATAGTTATTTTATCCAAAAAAAAACAAATTAAAAAAAACAATGAAAAACAATATATTAAAAACAATATTTTCTAACGCCGTCAATATACGACGAGTAAACTTATTCAAAGTAAGTTTGGTTTATATGGAGGTTTCATTAAGCCTTTCTATTAATAGTAGAAGTATAAAAGATTGAGCTTTGATTAAACAAAGTAAAAAAGGTGAGCTTCGCGACGGAAGTAGTCCTTATGAATTGGCCATGAAGTACATTAAAAGCAATGGACCAATAACTGCTGTTCAAGTTAATGATGTATTATTATCTTCTAATCTTAATATTACTCAACATCTTCTAGATGAAATATTAAGTAAACCTAGGCTTGAATTTTCAGATCTAAACTTAGATACTATAAATTCAGATTCTTTTAAGGAATCAATAGGTACTGTAAGAAATGAACGTTGTTTAGCTGGAGTTTATATATGAACTCATAAATCTAGCGGAGCTAAGTATGTAGGATCTTCCTCTTCTTTAGCTCGTAGATTAATTGGTTATTTTAAAGGAACATCTGCAGACGTTGGTAAATTTATTCCTTTACTTAAAAAAGAAGGTGTAGAGGCTTTTACTTTACAAGTTATACCTTTAAATGAAAAGTACTGCGATTCATTAGAACTATGTTTAGAACAATATTTTTTATTACAATCTCAGTTTAATCTTAATACTTTAAGAGTAGTTAATAGAATTTCAGGTTCCAGATCTAAGGCGTTATTTATGTATACTAAAGATTTTTCTGAGTTAATATATTATTCTGATACTCAAGAAGATTTTATATTTAATTTAAAAATACATCATAGTATATTTAGTGCCAGTATAAATAAGGGTACCGTGTATTTAGGAAAATATGTATTTACAGATCAACCAGTTCAAGGCGCTGAAAATTGCCTAAAAACAACAGAAGAAGTCTTATCTTTATTAGAGAAGGATAGATTAGAAGAAAAAGCAGGTAGAAAGATTATTATAACTTCAGAAAAAAATAAAGATGATGTTAAAGTCTTTAATTCTATTAAAGACTGTTTGATATTTTTAAATACTATTGCCCCTTCTAATAAAACAACTCTGTATAGATATATTCAATCAGGTAAACCATATCAAGGGTTTATATGTAAATGAGGGAATGAAGAAACTTACAGTTTCTTAGATAAAAGCGTCCAGATACTAGTTACTGACACATTCACAAATAAAAGCACAGTATACCCTACTATTAGAAAAGCAGCCTTATCGTTTGCACCTGATATTAAAACTACAGGTCCAACTATAAAAGCTTATGTTGATAGTGGAAAATTATTTAAAAATAGATATTTAATAAAATTTAATTAGGATAAAAGGATATAATAAGAATAGATCAGTCTAGGAAACTGGTCTTTTGTGCAATAAAGAAGCAAACTCCGGGAACACCTTAAAGCTCTTTTAACCAAGTTTATTTTGAAAAGAATAAATGGCCTATGTAATGAATAAGGGTATGGTAATATCAAAAGAGATAGACGAAAGAAAAATAGGTTACCGCGGATCTAAGTCAGTAATAATATTACTGTAAAAGAGCAACGAGCAGATGCTTCTTCAATAATAATAATTATTGTAAGGTGTGCTCTAGTCACCAAGAAATTGGCGCTTAATCGAACTAAGTAAATTAAGCTTAAAGCAATCACTATAACCTAAACCTAAGGTTCAAACTAAGGTTAAAATAGTGAAACGGAATGATATAACGATACAACAGCTGTCTCTAAGATTGACTCAGTGAAATTGGAATAACTGTGCAGATACAGTTTACCTCTAGGTAGACGAGAAGACCCTATGCAGCTTTACTGTTACTAATTATTGGATATAATCCAAACAAATTTTAGTTTAGAAGGTTCATCGATTAGATAAAAGTGAAAGACCTTTATTTGTTTATTATATTATAAACCTTGAATTAAAAAGGAACAGTTGTTAGAAGACAGTTTATGTGGGGCACAGACCCCTTAAAGAGTAAAAGGGTGTATCTAAAATTATAACTTATATTATTATATAAGTTTATTATATATTTTATTGTTTGTAATTATTTTTAACTTTGTTATATTTAATCATATATTTTTGTGTATAAATATATACATGTTATTAGGTAAGATTACCCTATTGAGAAATTAGGAGTATAATAATATATTGTATTTATATAATATATTATAATTATTATGGTTTTAATCATTAATAATCATGTTTAATACTTATTAAGTTGAATGGCTTAATCTTGCTTTACTGTTTGATTCACAACAAATCTTACAGTCGCGTAAGCGGGGCATTGGATCACAAGATACAACAAGGAAAGGTCTTGGATTATTGGAAAAGCTACGCTAGGGATGTTTGTCCTTCAATATTTTTTTTAAATAATTGATATACATATTGGGTTAATTTCAAGAATTACTTATATTGTAATAAGTAAATTTGAAGCGAAGTTTATTTTAACCTTTCGTCCCCGACCTTACGACCCACTATGTAGGGGTGTTTAATTTTTAGGCCGCTAGCTCTTAAGAGCTCTGCCTGCCTGCCATCTCCTGCACCAGGAGGAATAAGTGCGCTTAAAAACTAAAAAGACTAGGTCGAGGGATTAAAAAAGAAATAAAATTGTTCAACGACTAAGAGTGAGTTATATAACAATAATCTCTTATTAATACCCAACATTTTTTTTATTATTGTAAGTTAGTTTTTATAACTATAAAAGAATAAATGCAAAAAGATACAAAATTTTTAAATAAAAGTAATATATTTATTAAAAATATTAATAATAAATATAAATTAATACCGTTCAATATTAAAATTAACTTTGTAGGTGAAAATAAATATTTTCCTTCTGACTTTAAAGAATGAACTAATAATATCTATTATTTTAATTCTAATTATATTAAAAATTTTCCTGTATATGATTTAAATTTAAATAAATTATTAAAAGGTTATTTTGATTTATATTTTAATCGTGAAAGTATTCAATCTAAATTTAAATTTTTTAGAAAAAGACGTTTATCTTTAAACAAAATATTTGTAAGTAAACCTGAAATAAAACATACTAGCTCTAAAACTACAATTACAGTGTATGTTTATAATAGAGAAAGAATTGTCTTATTAAAAAAATTAATTAAACTAAGAAAGTCATTATTTAAAATAAATAATTTTTTTTATAAATGTAAAAGTATTTCTGGGGATCTGTATGGTAAATATTTTATAAATGTTTTATACAAAGAATTAGTTTATATAAGAAGATGTAAATTAAAACTTAATCTTAATGAATTAAAATTTAAAGATCAATTTTTACATAAATTAAGTCTATTAATAAGTAAATTATATAATAAAAAAGTAGAGTTTAACATTATTAATTTAAAATCTATTGTTTATAATTCTAGTATTTTTACAGAAATAATGGGTAAAAAATTAAGAAATAAAAATACAAGTCTTTTAAAAACAATGAAATTTATTTTAAGTAAAGGTATTATTTTAGAGGAAAATAATAAAAAAGAAAGAAGTAGATTAATTAAAAGTGTAAATTTCAGTCTTTTAGAGAATAAATATAAAAATCTTAATATTAATTCTTTCGTTAAAGATATAGATCTAAATGAAACAATAAAAGATTTATATAATCTTGAAAGTAAAGATAATAAAGATATTGTATTTGATTCTATTAAATACAAAAACATAGGAGGTATAAGATTAGAAGCTAAAGGTAGATTAACTAAGCGTTATAGAGCAGATAGAGCATTATTTAAAGTTAATTGAAAAGGAGGATTAAAAAATACAGATTCATCTTATAAAGGATTGTCATCCGTAAACTTTAGAGGAAATCTTAAGTCTAATGTGGAATATTCAATGGGTATATCTAAACGTAGAATAGGAGCATTTGCCATAAAAGGCTGAATAAGCGGAAAATAATAAAAAATTAGGGTTTAATTACAATTAATAAAAAAAATGAAGAAATAGTCTGAACCATTTTGTGAAAAATGGAAATAAAAATTTTTATGATAACAAGTTGAACAGGCTAATTTGCGCAAGAGTGTGCAAAATGAGTGCGCGGTTTGGCACCTCGATGTCGGCTTAACTTATCCTCATGGATGCTTTGTGATGTAGGATATCACATTTGTGTCTGAAACTATCAAACTCCGGGGACACCCTAAAATTCTTGGTACCAAGCAGTATGTGAAAATATATTAGTGGCTGAATTAATCACTCAGGTATGGTAACAAGTCAAGAAATGATCGAAAGAGAAATGGGTTATCGCGGATCTAAGTCAAATTTAGGCGTAGGCAGCCTTTTATTTGTAAAAGAGCAACGAGTAGACGGTAGTTGCATTGGTGCACCTGGGTTTAAAAACTTACCAATGTTAAGGTGTACTCTAATGGGTCTCGAGAGAGATTATCAAAACAAAGTCCTTTCTAAATCATTAATCAGATATTATTCAACTAAAGTAGTTCCGACAGACACAAGCCAAAATCAAGAATCAAAACTAGACCCTAACTTTGTAAGCGGATTTATAGACGGTGAAGGTAGCTTTTCAGTTACTTTTATTAAAGATAAATCATACAAAAGTGGATGACAAATTAAAGCTTCTTTTTCTATTGGTCTACATAAAAAAGATCTTGCTTTACTAGAAGAAATTAAAAATTATTTCGGTGTAGGAGGTATATCGAAAAAAGGGACAAATGGAATTCAATATTCTGTAAATTCACCAAAGGATTTATTAGTGATTGAAAACCATTTAAATGTTTATCCTTTGTTAACTCAGAAACAAGCGGACTTTATATTATTTAAGTCAGTATTGGATATGATAAGACGCAAAGAACACTTAACATCAGAAGGCTTAAATGAAATTGTTTCATTTAAAGCTGTAATGAATAAAGGTTTAACTAGTATTTTAGAAGAAGCTTTCTTAGATGTAACTCCAAAGGAAAGACCTTTTATTACATATTCAGGTAATTTATCACCTGGATGGTTAGCTGGATTTACTTCAGCGGAAGGTAGTTTCATGATAAGAGTTTTAAATTCTGCTAAGCATAAACTAAATAAAAAGGTTCAACTAGAATTTAATTTATCTCAACATTCTAGAGATGAAGAGTTAATAAGAGTAATAGCTAACTATTTTGAAGCAGGTGCCGTTTATCTTAACAGAAATGCATTTGTGTACAGAGTAGTTAATTTTACAGAATTGACTGATAAAATTTTACCTCTTTTTAAGGATCATCCTATACAAGGAATAAAGTATTTTGACTATTTAGATTTCTTAAAAGCAGTCGATATAATTAAAGAAAAAAAACATTTAACATCAGAAGGACTAGAAGAGATTCTAAAAATAAAAAATGGAATGAATAGTAGAAGAGATATCTGACTCGATGACATGATAAATTTGTAATCAAATAAATTTGGGCGCAAGCTCTAAAATAAATTATTTGGTTAAGCTATGGCAGAAACTATGTAGGGTACGACTGTTCGTCGATTAAAAAGTTACATGAGCTGGGTTAAGTACGTCGTGAGACAGTACGGTTTCTATCTTCTAGGGGGAATTAGAATATAATAAGGATTAACCTTGTACGAAAGGAACCTGGGCAACGCCTTATTCCCAAAAGGAATAACGGTTTTATTAACCTCTGGTTTATCTGTTGTTTATGTGCCCAATTATTAATTTAGGTATAATAGTAATATTATACAGGGATGTTACTTTCACTTAGGTAAATGTATAGCATAGGCATGGCAGAAAAGCTAAGTTAGTCAGAGATAAGTGCTGAAAGCATATAAGCACGAAGCTCACCTTAAGATATTTCTTAAATATACGTAAAAGAATATTACGTAATAGGCTTAGTTTGTAATAATCTAGAGATTTTTAGATACTAAGTACTAATTTTATAAATAACTGAATATTTATCGTATCTTATATTTAATAAAAAAATTCGGTTAGCATAAAAAGCTAACTAATCTCACATATTAAGGGTACACTCCCTAATTTATGAGCTAAGGGCAATTAAAGTGTTAGATTCTGACTTCAAGGTAGTCAATAGAATCTAGTGGTCTTAAAGTCCATTTGACTTACAGGACCTATATAGTGTGTATTGTGCGCATAAGGGAAATGTCGTCAACTTGCTAGGGGTCCTTCCTCCTGACTTCGTATAAGTAGGGCAGGCCTTTTGGTTAAATAATTAGAGCAAGCTCCTGACTTCGTAAGAGGAGAAGTAGAGCCCGTGGATCTATTAATGTTGCGAATACATAATAAGGAAGGTAAGAATGCTTAATACTATTCTTATTAACTTTATAGTTGCTGGTAAAGCTGGCCCACCGTCGTACACGCCTTGACTATATAGGTAGCGAAGTAATCGTTGAGTATTTTGGAGTTAACAATAACCCGCCCTACCCGGGATGGTTAAAGCCAAATAAAGCAAATTGGCTAGGGTTATTTATAGCAGAATGCTATACGTGAGATGCACGTACAAATCCTTTATGAGCTGCGTCCTTTGGCCTGGTCTTTTGGACCAAAAGACCAAAAGACCGCAGACGAAGCTCTTCTTTTATGAATGATTAGCAGGGTTTATCAATGAAGAAGGTAGCTTTCAAATTAACCCTTTAAAAGATAAATCTGGAGGCGCGCCGCCTTCTCCTGCGGCTGGCCTCTAGTAAAATTTTATTTTAGAGATCTGCCTGCCTGCCATCTCCTGCGGCAGGAGGAAGAAGTGCGCTTAATATTAATCTTCATCTTGATGACATTGATAGTTTAAATACTATAGTTAAATTATTGGGTATTGGTACCGTGACTCGGTGCGCGAAGCTCTCCAACATCATCTAATAAATATATTTGTACTTATAGAATTAATAAACAAAAGGAGTTAGTTAAATTAATTGAAATTTTAAATAGAGCTTGCTGCCTCCATGCCTCCCTGCCCGACTTATACGAAGTCAGGGGGGAGGAGGAGAAGAACCACTAATTTATTAGCGGAGCTCTTAAATGGTATAAAATATTTAGATTTTTTAGATTTTGTTAAAGCTTATGAATTATACTTCAATAGACCTAGTGGAACACTTTATACTGATTTAATCGAAGAGATATTAAATCTAAAAGCCGGAATGAATAGACAAAGAATAGACAAAGAAAGACCAATCGAGATAAAGATTACAGATTACTGATTACTAGGTCTAATCGAAGGAGAAGGGTCCTTTCATTTAATAAGATCTAGATTAATACCTAGTTTTGCTTTAAAAATGACAGCAGATCAAGAACCTCTTATGAGAGCAATTAAAAAGTACTTAATAGAAAGATTAGGTTTTGATGTTTAGGTGTCGTGCGAAGCTCGTCTTTTGTTTTTACTTTTTAGTAAAAAGGGAGGGAGCCCGCCGTAGGGGGCGCGGGTCGCACCAAAAGACGAAGCTCCTCGACGAAGTGCGCCCCTATTTAAGTTAAATAACTCAGAATTGATAAGTATTAAAAATGTAGCATCTAAAGGTAATGCTAAGCCTCAGGTTTTTATAGGTATTGAAAATATAAGAATTTTAATGAATTACTTATTACCGTATTTAAAAGGTTTACATTTTTTTAACTAAGAAATTTAAAGATTTTAATGATTTAGGTGTCCTTTGTTTTTACTTTTTAGTAAAAAGGGAGGCTACGGCGCGCCATAATTTAGGGGCGAAGCACGTCAATATATATATATATGTTTTTGTAATTCACCTTGTTTAATTACTAAGCCTAAATAAATTATAGTCTGGTTAGCATAATTAGTAATGCAATTGTTTTGTAATCAATCGACTGTAAGTGCGAGTCTTACACCAGGCAACACATAAAAGTAATGCAATTGTTTTGTAATCAATAGACGAGGGAGCATTACCCTCACTGGGCTTTTCTTATAAAAGATGTAAGTAGTACTAAATTAGTAGGCTCCGCCTATTAAAGAAGGAATTATTACATAATTATCGTGTAGCTCATAATAATTCTTGTTTAAGAATGTGTTAGCCTAAAGGTGCTTTTTACTAGGTTTGTTTATTTAAGAGCTCCTCGACGAATTACGAAGTACGAAGTTCGGCGCCAGATATAATAAATAATTAAAAACTTTTATGCGAGTATGTTGATGACAAAACAACTATTGTCAAGATTAGTAAAAGATCTTATATTCTGATTACGGGGTCCTTCCCTCCTCCTGACTTCGTAGAAGTAGGGCAGGCCCTTTGGCTAAATAATTAGAGCAAGCTCTCATTAGAATTAAGTGCCTTTAAGTCGTTTAACTTTAGAACTTTAAGAATATGTATTTAAGCAGCAGGGAAATGTCGTCAACCCAGTATAGGGGTCCTTCCCTCCTCCTGACTTCGTATAAGTCGGGCAGGCAGGCAGCAAGATCGAGATAAAAGCTTTTAGATAGTTTTACAAAATATTTAAGGTGTGGAGCTGTTCGTTCATATAGAAACAGGAGGTCTTTGTTATTTTGTTTGTACGTGCTCCGCTCATATAAAGACATATATAATATAATTATTACTTTTATAAAAAAACATCCTATTTTAGGAGTAAAATTTAAAGACTTTAAGGGTTGATGTAAAGTTGTGGAGTAAATGGAATTAGGTTACCGTTTATTCTTTATAAGGTTAAAAATAATTTTTTAAATAAAAGTTAATATAAATAGAGGTAGAATACTAGATTAATATCCTTTTAGTAACAAGACTTTTAAATCAACATTATCTTAATATTATATTAGGCGCCGTACTTCGTACTTCGTCGAGGAGCTCTAAATTTAAATCTATTTAATATAAGGACTAGTAGACAAGTGGCTATGTCATAGCTTTTTCATTGCTAATACCGCAGGTTCGAATCCTGTCTAGTCTAAAAATAATTTTTAACCATACGACCCACTATGTAGGGGTGTTTAATTTTTAGGCCGCTAGCTTTTAAGAGCTCTGCCTGCCTGCCATCTCCTGCACCAGGAGGAATAAGTGCGCTTAAAAACTAAAAAGACTAGGTCGAGGGATTAAAATAAGAGGCCATAGCTTAATTGGTAAAGCATACTGCTCATGACAGTACTTTTAAGTGTTCGAGTCACTTTGGCCTTATTATGCGGGTTAGTGTAATAGTAACATTTTTGACTCATGATCAAACGTAAGAGGTGCGAATCCTTTACCCGCGTTATTTTAGTAAATCCGAGTGCTGGAATTGGTAGACAGTGCAAACTTAAGCTTTGTTGGTGAATAACCGTGAACGTTCGAGTCGTTTCTCGGATATTATATAAAATTAAGCAACTGTAATTTAATGGTAAAATGATCGTCTTCCAAACGAATCTTATCGGTTCGATTCCGATTAGTTGTATAGGGGTTATAGTATAATTTGGTAGTACGACAACTTTGCATGTTGTTTGTTTAGGTTCAAGTCCTAATATCTCCACTATAAATTTTTATTATAAAGCCACCACATCCCTGCCCTACTTCTACGAAGTCAGGAGGGATCAGGGCGACGATAAGCTCAATTGGTTTATTTTTTAAAGGAACACTTTTATATTGAAGATATAGTATAATAGTGTTACAGAAGATATAATATAATAGTGTTACAGAAGATATAATATAATGGTATTACGGCAACTATTGTATGATTTCGTATTAAGATCTATTTGTTGTTGATTTAGATTCGAACCCTAATACCTTCCCTTTATTTAGATTAGACTTTTAAGACAAGAGACACACGTTTCATTGTAAGCTCTTATATTTCGCTACACTGTCTTTTTTGGCCGCAAGCTCCTAGACGAAGTGCGCCTTAATTTTAAGAGCGGAGCGCGGCTAAATAATTAATTAATGACAAACTTTGTATAAATTTTTACAAATCTCTCCTGACTTCGTAGAAGTCAGGCAGGACAAAAAGCTCTTATTTATAAAGAGTGTCGGAGGCTTAACAGGTGTATATTGCTGACGTAATTTAGAGAATGAAAAAATCTACGTGGGTTCCATAGTTGACCTTAAAAATAGATTTAGCATATATTTATCTGAAGTTTCCTTAAATAGAAACCTGGAAAAAGGGACTAGTCTTATATACTCTTCTCTTTTAAAATATGGAGAGCTTCGCTAACGAAGTTACTAATTTTTATTTATATCCTTGAGTATTGTGAACCTAAGGATTTAATAAACAGAGAACAAAATTATATAGATCTACCCTTTGTTTTTACTTTTTAGTAAAAAGGGGCGCGCCCCCTACGGCGGGCTCCCGGAATATAATATCTTAAAGGTAGCGGGATCCCGTCTAGGTACTAAACAAACTTCTAAGACAAAAGATTTAATACGGAATTCGATCTTAGGTTATAAACATTCTGCAGAATCTATCGCAAAAATGCAATTAATGGCTAGAAATCGTAAAGGGGGGGGGGGGGTACTTCCCTCCTCCTGACTTCGTAGAAGTAGGGCAGGCCCTTTGGCTAAATAATTAGAGCAAGCTCTCATACAGAGGAAACTAAGTTAATAATTGCAGAAAAAAAAAATCTATCTTAGCCTTTGGTCTACCCGGGTGCCCGCCGTATGGGGCGCGCCCCATCCAAAGGGAATACTCGAAATTAAAGATGTTTTATCAGCCTTTGTTTTTACTTTTTAGTAAAAACAAAGGGAAAACATGAAACAAAAGTATTTACTGGTAATAAAAAAGGAGCAGAATATCTAGAAGTAGGTGAGTTAACACTTCGTAGGTATAAGGTTAATAAAACTTTGATAAAAGATAGATACTTAGTATCTAACGTAAACTCTTAATTATATATTGTATTTTCTCAATGTATATATATATATATGTATCTATTTATTTATTTAGGTATATATATAAGCTCAGATAACTCAATTGGTAGAGTAGAATACTGAAGATATTCCGGTTATAAGTTCGAATCTTATTTTGGGCACAATTTAAATATTATTATTTTAGGGGAGAGCTTGTGTGCTTACTTCGTAGCACAGGTATTATCGCCAATAGGCACCTTATTTTTTTTTGATGTTTAGGAGCTCCGCTAATAAATTAGTAAGTAAGTTCGAGTCTTATCTCGGGCGTGCTCCGCTCATAAATTAGTAAAAAAAATTTTGGTTTTACTTAGTAGATGTGCTGGAATTGGTAGACAGGTTCTGTTTAGGCCAGAATGGTTTAAGTACTGTGCAAGTTCAAGTCTTGTCATCTATATAAAGAACACGAAGACACATGAGATAACAATCTTAAAGGAACTCGGCAAATTGACTACCGTAACTTAGGGATAAGGAGGGCTCATTTCTCCTGATTAATATCAGGTAAAAAGGAAGAAGCATAAAATAATGTTGTACGACTGTTTATAATAAACATAACTTCAAACTTTAGTATTACTTTAAGTTTAACCCTATATTTGTTTAATTTATATAACCTTTTAAGAGCTCCGCTAACGAAGTTAGTAAAATAACTATTTGGCAATATAAGATATATACCTTATATCTCGTAGAGTAATGGGTAACTCATAGATTTTTGGTATCTAACATTGGGTGTTCGAATCGCCTCGAGATAAAATATTTCTAGATTATAATTAGGATGATATAGCTCAATAGATAGAGCTCACACCTTAAAATTAGTGCCTAGGCGAAGCCTGTAAGAGTGTAATTTAAGAGCTGCGCGCCAAATTTGAAGTTTTTTACTTCTATTCTAAGTTCAAATCCTGGGCTAACTACCCTTCGTCGAGGGTGGCCCGCGCCCCCTACAACGGGCTCCCTCCCTTTTTACTAAAAAGTAAAAACAAAGGCCCCTACTTCTACGAAGTCAGGAGGAGAAGTAGCGCCCAAATTAGACCTATGTTCACTATTACTTTAAATGAAAAGGATTTATTTTGGGTAGAGGGCGCGCCCCCTACGGCGGGGTCACCCCCTTTTTACTAAAAAGTAAAAACAAAGGGAAGACTAGAACAAATAAAACGTTACTTCAGGGATATTGGAACTATTAGACCCTATTGTAAAGATTGTCTTCAATATAGAATAGCAGACTTAAATGTATTAGCATCTCAAGTTTTACCTCGAGCTTGCTCGACGAAGGGTAGTTAGACAAATATCCTTTAATTACGAAAAAAAGAGCCGATTATATATTATTTAGAAAAATAGTTATTTTAATGTTTGATAAGATCCAATTTACTCCGGGAGGACTCCGTTAAATTGTTTCTATTATAGCATCTATTAATTTAGGTTTATCTGAAAACCTACAAAAAATATTCCCTAATATATCTCGCGTGCGTAACTAGACCCTTAGTAGAGTAATCAAGCAGACCGGATCCTAATTGATTATCTGGGTTTGTGTCTGGTGATGGGTGTTTTGAAATTAATATATCTAAAAGTTTAAGTAGTTCTTTAAATGAAAGAGTAATATTAAGATTCAAAATAGCTCAACATAATAGAGATAGTGAGTTGGCGCTCGCCGCCCGTCTTCGTAGAAGTCAGGTGGGCGCCTGCCTGACTTCTACGAAGTCAGGAGGATAAAAGTTTGATTTTATATTTAGAGCTCCGCGTGGTAGAGTTAATGAAACAAGATAGGTTATATGATATCTAGTAACTAAAATTTCAGGCGCTACGCCCTTAATAAAAATATTGTTCTTTTCTTTAATAAATATCCTATTGTTGGTATAAAATCTAGGAATTTTTAATTTTTTAAAACGGCAGCAGTATTAGTAGAATCAAAAGCACACTTAACTTCAGAAGGTCTTAAAGAAATTAAACTACTAAAATCTAAATTAGCAGTTAATGGTTAAGAAGTTAATGCAATGTTTTAATAATTTTTGCGTCTTTTGGTGCGGCGTAGCCTCCCAAAAGACGAGCTTCGCGGAGGCTAAGCCTCCGCGAAGCTCGTACTTTTTTTTTTTTTTTTTTTTTTTTTATTGTTATTTCTTTTCCTAGGGTAGCTAAGCACTCCTTTAGGTAGAAAAGAGCATAGGTGATTATAGTTCAATCGGTAGAGCAACTAGTCGTGGTTTAGTAAGTTCCCTGTTCGAGTCAGGGTATTCACCCAAAAAATTATATTATATACCTATACTGTTTAAAGGTAAAATCGTGGCACAGTAGGTTCTCTGTTCGACCCCTAGTATTTTTCCTTAAGATAAAGATATACGTATATATCTAGCCTGAATAGTTTAAAGGTAAAACCTTATTTTCATACGATAATGATGGGTATTCGATTTACCCTTCAGGCTAATAAGAGAATGATCTATCCAGGGCGCAAGCTCTACGCCTAAATTATGGCGCACTTCGTCGAGGAGCTTCGTCTTTTGGTGCGGGGCGCGCCCCCTACGGTGGGCTCCCTCCCTTTTTACTAAAAAGTAAAAACAAAAGACGAGCTTCGCACGACACCTAAAAAATAAAATATTTATCAAAAAGTGCTAAAAATTAATAACTTAAATTTAAAGAATACTACTTTAAAGTTATATAGTATAGTTACTAGTATAGATATCAACAATGTTGCAGTTTATTTCGATGATGTGTTAGTACATAAAGATAAAATCTTAAAAGAGGGCGCACTTCGTCGAGGAGCTTCGTCTTTTGGTCCTTTTGCTGCCTCTCTGCCTCCCTGCCCTACTTCTACGAAGTCAGGATGAGGAGGCGTAGCCTCACTTTTTACTAAAAAGTAAAAACAAAGGACACCTAAAAATAAAAGCGGGTGTGCTCCGCTCATAGATGAACTAATAAAAAAACAATAAAAGCTATATTGGTAGTTCTTTATAGTAGATTTTTATCTTATTATTAATAAAAAGTCTTTTTTATAACGCTTTATTAAAATATGAAGTGCTCGGGGGCCGACTTCGTATAAGTCAGGTGTGGGCCTGCCTGACTTCTACGAAGTCAGGAGGAGAGAATTTTACGAGCTCGCTGCCTGACTTCTACGAAGTCAGGAGGAAATCTCAACTTACAATGAAATAGGAGAAAAAAAAGCTTTACTTGAACTTGCACAGTATTATTTAGACAGATTGAAACCAGAATACAATATTCTTAAAGTGGCCAGATCTATGGCGGGTTTTAAACATTCACTCTAACTCTTTTAAAGTTTAGAGCCCGCCGTAGGGGGCGCGCCCCACCCTTTGGGTAGTAAGTTAAGTGATGAAGCTATAAACAATCTTAAATTAGCAAAAAAGGGTAAAGCTACCGTTTCTACTTTAAGAAAAACTAATCACTTATTATCAGGTAGTTATAAAATAGCTGTAACTCACATTAAATCAGGAGAGATTAAAAATTATGATTCCTTAAAAGCAGCCGTAGTCGATTTAAAAGTAACTCGTCAAACTTTATCTAAGTATCTGGAAAATAAATTCAGAGCTCGCGCCTTAAATTTCTTCAATTTTTCTATTCCGGAAAACGTGTTTTTCTGATTCCGTGATATAATAAGTGAAAGTACATTCTTAGGAGATCACACTTTAGCCGTACAAAAAGGATTAAATTTAGGAGTTATATTATTTATAGCTTCTGAAGCATTATTTTTCTTAGCTATTTTCTGAGCTTTCTTTCATAGTGCTTTAACACCTACAGTTGAAATACCTAGGCATACTGCGACGACTTCTGCCGCAGGAGAAGGCAGGCAACCATGAAATTTTTACGTGCTCCGCTCATAAATTAAGAGCTCGCGCCTTAAATGATGTATATTATATAGAACGTAAAATCTAATGCTAATTTTGGGCGCCGAACTTCGTACTTCGTAATTCGTCGAGGAGCTCTAATTATTAAATTAGTCGGGGTAGTTTAATAGGTTAAAACTTTAATTTCAGACATTAAAAATGAGAATTCGATTTTCTCTCTTGGCTTGCTTATATATATATATATATGTAAGTTAATAAATAAAAAAAAAATAAATGCTTTTAATATCTATATTATCTTTATTGCTTTCTAACGCCGTTACTATACGACGAGATATATCAATACTTTTTAATAGAGTTGCTATAATTGCTTTAGCATATTCTATATTACATAGCGCAACAAGCCTATTTATGGTAAGTAAAGGTATAGGTTTACACGGGGGTTTACTTAATATTACTAGTATAACACAAATTTTCGATATTTTTATATTTTTAGTAAGTATATTAATATTACAATTAACAAGTTTTTTCCCTAGAAAAGTTTGGGTACCAGAACATTCTTCATTAACACAATTATTTTTTAATAAATTTGTTTTTTATAGAACAAAAATTATCAATAAAATGGGAGAACATTTAAGAATTATAGAATATCCTGAACAAAAAATATTACGGGATGAACTGTCAAACTCCGGGGAACTCCTAAAGCTTTTGATACCAAATCTGGAAAACATTTTCCGTGGTGGCTGAACTAATTACTCAGGTATGGTAACAAGTCAAAAGATGGTTCTTTTATTTTACTTAATTAAGTATAATATTTATGGGATGTGTTTCCCAGGAACTCTCGAGATAAAAACTCGAAAAATGGACAATCGCGGATCTAAGTCAATAATATCTAAAGATATTGTTGTAAAAGAGCAACGAGTAGACGGCAGTTGATTATTAAATTTTTCTACATTTAATAGTTTAAGGTGTACTCTAAGAAGGTTCGAAAGAATTACTTTATCTGGATCCATATCTTATCAAATTCTAAATAAACGTTTATATTCAAATCTTCCCTTTGGGTGGGGCGCGCCCCCTACGGCGGGCTCCCTCCCAGAGGGAAGACCAAAGGCAAAAACAACAATAATGGCGTGCTCCGCTCCAAAAGATCCAAAAAATATTAAATCTTTTCTACATAAAGATGGTTTTGGCGCGCAGCTCTTAAATCCTTGATTTGTAACTGGTTTTATAGATGGGGATGGTTCATTTGCTGTTTCTATCACTAAAAAAAAAGAAGGAATAGGTTGAAAAATTGTACCTATGTTTACTATAGGGCTAGATCAAAAAGATTTAGATCTTTTAGTGCAAATTAAAGATTTTTTTAAAACAGGTAACATATATACAAGTAAAAGAGGGGTAACGTATTATACAGTAGGGTCTGTTAAAGACATAGTAAAATACATTTTACCTCATTTTGAGAAATTTCCTTTAGTTACTCAAAAATTAAAAGATTTTATATTATTTAAAGAAATAGTACTTATTATGGAAAAAGGAGAACATAATACTCTACCTGGTTTATTAAAAGTTTTTTCATTAAAAGTTAATTTAAATAAAGGATTATCTACTATAGTAAAAGAGGAATTTACTGATATCAAACCCGCTGTTTTACCTGAATTTCAGGTACCTCTTAGTTTTAATCCCAATTGAATTGCAGGATTTATAACTGCAGAAGGTTCTTTTTTTATTTTCCTTTATGCAAATGAGAAAAGAAAAGCTGGGTATGCTGTAAGTTTATCTTTTTCCTTAAGTCAACATCTTAAAGATATAAAATTACTAGAGAGACTTGCTATATTTTTAGACTGTGGAGTAGTGAGAATACCATCTAATCGAGAAGCAGCTGAATTAATTATAACCAAATCCTCAGATTTAAATCAAAAATTAATTCCATTATTAAAAAAATATAATCTTTCAGGTGTAAAGTTATTAGATTTTGAAAGATTTAGAGAGGTATCTTTATTAATAGAAAATAAAATGCATTTAACTTATGAAGGTATTGTATTAATAAAAACAATTAAAGATGCAATGTATAATAGATAATAAATTTATCTTTAGCCATAAGAGCCCTTTGGCTAACTACCCTTTGGGCGGGGCGCGCCCCCTAGGGCGGGCTCCCTCCCTTTTTACTAAAAAGTAAAAACAAAGGGCCTGCCCTACTTCTACGAAGTCAGGAGGAGGAGAAGTAGCGCCTCCATATAGATAGTTATATATCTGATAGATTATAGTTGTTTGTTTTAAATTTTTTTATTACAATTATAATCTACAAAAGTTTATTTATAATTTGTAAGATCAATCCAGTTTACGTTAATATTATTATTTATTATTAGTGGGGCAGTATTATTAATTTCTACTAGTGACTTAATCTCTGTTTTCCTTTCTATAGAATTACAAAGTTATGGTTTATATTTATTAAGTACTATATACAGAAATTCAGAATTATCTACTACAGGTGGATTAATGTATTTCTTACTAGGTGGATTAAGCTCATGTTTTATTTTATTAGGTACAAGCTTATTATACGCTAACTCAGGTACTACTAATCTAGATGCTTTATATGCTATAACTAGTATTAGCGATGGTTCAGATTATTGATATAAACCTTATTATATTAATTTTGCTTTACTTATATTTAGTATAGGGTTCTTATTTAAAGTAAGTGCAGCTCCATTTCATTTTTGATCTCCTGAAAGAAGACTTGGGAAATCTTCTACTGTTGGGGGTAAACAACCAAATTCCGGAAACACCCTAGAACTTCAAGTACCAAGCTATATTCGAAAGGATATAAGTGGCTGAACTAATTACTCAGGTACGGTAACAAGCTTGAAGGCTTCTGAAAAGAACGTGGGCAATCGCGGATCTAAGTCAGTATTAAATGTATTTAATACTGTAAAAGAGCAACGAGTAAATGGTTGTTGAGGTAGTTTTAAATTACTACCTTTAAGATGTACTCTAATGGGTTTCGAAAGAAATTATCAAATTAAAATCCCTTCTAATCAAATTATTCAAAGACGACTTTATTCTATTGAGAGCGGAGCGCCTAACTTAAATAACAATTCAACCAAACTATTTCAACCTCTTGAACCTTGATTTGTATCAGGATTTGCAGATGCTGAAGGATGCTTTCTTGTTTTAATTCGTAAATCACCTAAAAATAAATTAGGGTGACAATTAGAGACTAATTTTATAATTAATCTTCATGCTAGAGATTTAGATCTATTAAAACAAATTCAAATATACTTCGGTGGAGTAGGTAGAATAGGTAAAGAAAGAAATGGTTGTTGTGATTATGTAATAGGTTCTTTAGATCAAATAATAACAAAAGTAATACCTCATTTTGATAAATACCCTTTAAAAACTAATAAATACTCTGACTACATTTTATTTAAAGAAGTAGTAGGTATGATGCAGCGTAGGGAACATTTAACAATTGAAGGTTTACATAAAATAGTAAATATTAGAGCTACTCTTAATAAAGGGTTAAGTTCATTATTAGTTGAAGCTTTCCCTAATAATACTCCTGTATTAAGACCTCCCTTACCAACTAGTAAATCTAAGATACATCCTCAGTGAGTAGCAGGTTTTACATCAGGGGACGGTAGTTTTAAAGTTAGTATTAGAGAATCTAAATTATATAAAGCTGGTAGCCGTGTAATATTAAATTTTGTATTAACTCAACACATTAGAGATGAGATTCTATTAAAAAGTTTAGTAGATTTCTTTAAATGTGGTAATACTTATTCTTATAAAGAGTATGTTGAATTTAGATGTCAATCCTTTGTAGATATCTATGATAAAATTTTACCTTTTTTCCTTAAATATCCAATACTGGGAATAAAAGCACAAGATTTTGAGGATTGAGCTAAATTAGCGGAAATGATTCAAACAAAAGTTCATTTAACTAAGGAAGGTTTAGATCAAATACGAAAAATAAGAATAGGAATGAATAAAGGGAGATACTTAAAATAAGTTGGTTATATATTACTATAGTTAAAAATACATGGCCTGGGCGCGCCCCCTACGGCGGGCTCCCGGCCGTAAAGTTGTTCTTTTATTTAATTTGGACGATAAATTTAATCCCCATGGACGTTTATGATTCTATTCCTACAATAGTTACAACTTTTGTAGCTATAGTAGCTAAAATCTCAATATTTATATTATTATTAGAAATAGTATATTATACAAAAGATTATTTTACAGATTTTAATTGAACATACGGTCTATTAATTAGTTCTTTATTCTCATTGATTATAGGGACAATTCTAGGTTTAACTCAATTTAGAATAAAAAGACTATTTGCTTATAGTACTATTTCTCACGTAGGTTTTATCTTATTAGCTTTAAGTATATCTAGTGTAGAATCAACTCAAGCGTTTATATTCTATTTAATGCAATATTCTATTAGTAATTTAAATGTTTTCATTATATTAGTTGCGATAGGATTTTCTTTATATAATTACGTTAGTGACAATAAAGAATATAAAGAATTATTAGATAAAAACAATTCACCTGTCTGGGGTTGTGGGAATTCCCCTCTAAGGGTTATATGGCCAAATTCCGGGAAACTCCTAAAGCCAATGATACCAAGCAAAATATGAAAATATTTTTGTGGATGAATTAATTACTCATGTATGGTAATAAGTCAAAGGATATACGAAAGTTTAATGGACAACCGCGGATCTAAGTCAAACAAAGGTAACACTTTATTTGTAAAAGAGCAACGAGTAGACGGTCATAAATGTGTTAAATTTACACATTTAAGGTATACTCTAATGGATTTCGAAAGAAATTATCAAGTTAGAATCCTATCTAATCAATTATCAATAAGATTATATTCTACATCAACTTTAAACAATTTACATAATATACAGTTAAATCCTTGATTTTTAACAGGATTTTCCGATGGTGAATCCAATTTTACAGTAAGATTAATACCAAGTAATACTTCAAAAACAGGGTTTAATGTGCAACCTGTCTTTCAAATAGGTTTACATAAAAAAGATTTAAATCTACTAAAAGCTATAAAAGCTTATTTTGGTGTAGGAGAGATTTATTATAAAGAAATGTCTTGTAATTATATTGTACAGTCTTTAAAAGACATGCATGTAATAATAGACCATTTTAATAAATATCCTCTTTTAACTAAAAAGAGAGGAGATTATTTATTATTTTTACAAATAGTTTCTTTAATTAATAAAAAAGAACATTTAACAATAGAAGGATTACAAAAAATTTTTGCCCTTAGAGCTTCTATGAATTTAGGTTTATCTCCTGCAATCAAAGAAAAATTTCCTGATATTGTTCCAGCTGAAAGATCAGAACGTTCTGATGAGGATATATTAAATTATAAAATAGATCCTAATTGAATAGTGGGTTTTACAGATGCGGAAGGATGTTTTAGTGTTAATGTAACTAAATCTTCAACTTTAAAAATAGGTTATCAGGTACAACTTAGATACTCATTAACTCAACATAGTAAAGATAAAATACTTATGGGTAGTTTAGTTAACTTTTGAGGTTGTGGTAAAGTATTTATAAGACACCGTGAAGCTAAAGTCGATTTTCTTATATTAAAAATTAAAGATCTTTCTGATAAAGTTCTCCCTTTATTTTCTAATTTTCCTTTACAAGGAGAAAAATTTAAAGATTTTTGTGATTTTGCTAAAGTTATAAAAATTATGGAAAATAAGGGTCATTTAACTGAAGAAGGTTTAAGTGTAATACGTAAATTAAAAGTTGGTATGAATAGAGGAAGAGAATAAATATATTCTTTAGGTCCTAAGATAATTGTATGATAAATCTGATCACCATGATACAATTAATTACTCAATTAAGGGGTTATTTTTATATAAATCCTACATTAGCTTTAAGTTTAGTTATTACTATATTCTCTTTTGCAGGTATACCTCCTCTTGTAGGTTTTTTTGCAAAACAGATGGTATTAGGTGCTGCTATTGATAGCGGTTATATATTTATATCTTTAGTTGCTATACTTACTAGTGTAATAAGTGGTGTATATTATTTAAATGTAATAAAAGAGATTTTCTTCTACTCACCTGAGTATAAATTAAATCCTTTATTAGAAAATTTAACTTTTAACGGTAATATTTATAATAAAAAAAATGATATAATTAAATCTGTTACTTTTAAACATAATAACATTACAATCTCTAGCCCTATCGCTATAACAATATCTATAATAACAATGGTTATATTATTATTTATGTTTGTGAATAAAGAATGATTAAGTATGAGTACCATATTGGTACAAATTTTATTTAATTATTAAATGAGCAGCATGAGTATATTTTTTATATTTGTAATCGTTATAGCATTACTTTTTATAGTAATTAATTTAATACTAGCACCACACAATCCTTATCAAGAAAAATATTCAGCTTTCGAATGTGGTTTTCATTCTTTTTCTCAATCTAGATCTCAATTTAACATTACTTTCTTTATATATGCTTTAGTTTTCTTACTTTTAGATTTAGAAATACTATTGCTATATCCTTACGCAGTTAGTGCTTACTCAAACGGTCCTTACGGTCTTATAATTGTATTAATATTTACAACTATTGTAACTATAGGATTTGTATTTGAACTAGGTAAAGGTGCGTTAAAAATAGGTAGTCGTCAAGGGTCTTCAATGGGTAAAAAAAATAGTACTGTTATTATTTCTTTAATTGGGGATAGCAGTAGTTCTAATAATGTACCTAAAGGGAGGAATATCTAAAAGAATGTACTCTACTCTTTCTAGTAAAAACCAGGGGACACAAGTTATAGAGTCTAACGATTCAAATGACGAGTCTACCTTTACACCTTTTGTTGTATACTCTAACGTAGATTTGTGTAAAATTATTATGTTAAGTGATAATAAAGGTAAAACTGGAATTTACCGTTGAGTTAATAACACTAATCAAAAAAGTTATATTGGTTCAGCTGTAGACCTTAAAGAAAGATTTGTTAACTATTTAAATTTTAACCATTTAACTAGTAATACTTCTATGCTTATCTGTAGAGCTTTAATCAAGTATGGTTATTCTAGCTTTTCATTAGAGATATTAGAGTATTGTAATCAGGAGGAAAGATTTGAAAGAGAAACTTATTATATAGGTCTCTTAAATCCAGAATATAATGTATTAAAAGTAGCTAACACTATGCCGGATAGAACAGGGGCTCTTGTTTCAGAAGAAACTAAAATGAAAATGAGTCTCAGTAATCCTAATAGAATTGTTATTTCTGTTACAGATACTTTAACTAATACTGAAACTATTTACGATTCAATTAATAAAGCAGAAATTGCTTTAGGTACAACTAACGGTCAAATTAGTTATCACCTTAATCATAGAGATGCGGGTAAACTTTTCCAAAAAAGATATATTATTGATAAATTAACTTACCCTAGTACAGAATCTATTGAATTTAATAAAATAGAAAAAATAGTTGAAAGTTGACGTAGCGGTGTAAAATTAGAAGTGTTAGATTTACAAACAAACAATACAACTAGTTACTCATCTATACGTGAAGCAGCGAGAGCTTTAGAGATTGCACATTCAACTATAAGAAAATATAGTAAAGACTCTTCTCCTTACTTAGGTAGATATATATTTAAACTTAATAAAGCTTAAAGTTGGTGGATTTCATAGTTTCTTAGCCTTGCGCGCACCTGCAAGGGGTGCGCTAGGCAGCGGAGCCGGTCAAAATAGAAGTCAATTTACAGCTCCGCAGCCCAGCTGCTGTCAAGCAGCGCAGGGCTATAAAATTCTTTATATATGCTCTTATATTCCTTCTTTTAGATTTAGAAATATTATTATTATTCCCTTTTGGAGTTAGTGGATATACTAATGATTTATATGGATTAATTATAATGTTAGGATTCACAACAATAGTTACAATAGGTTTTGTTTATGAATTAGGAAAAAATGCACTAAAAATAGATAGCAGACAAGCATTAGTTAAAAATAAAACTAATAATATAAAAATATTTACTTTATAAAGTATTTATTATAAAAAAATTCGTGATACTTAATATATTAAAAATATATTAAATTGTCTAATAAAAGAAATGTATTATAATAATTATATAAAACATTTAAGATTGAGAAAGTAAAAAAATATAAAAATTATAATGTTATTATCAGCTAAAATAATTGGTACAGGTTTAGCTACAACAGGTTTAATAGGAGCAGGAGTTGGTATTGGAGTAGTTTTTGGGGCTCTAATATTAGGTGTAGCCCGAAATCCTTCAATGCGAGGTCAATTATTCTCTTATGCAATTTTAGGTTTTGCCTTTTCTGAAGCTACAGGATTAAGTAAATAGTTCTGTTTAAATCAGGTCAATTGCAAGAAACACCATATAACACATGGTAAATTTGCATCGGAATAGTACTAAATTTAGTATTAAACGTTCAACGACTAATTATATTAAACCTGACAAATTAATATCATAATTATTATTAATTTGAAGACATAGTCTGATCAACACAGTAATTTGTTGATTTAACAACAAATAAGATGTTACCTATATAGGTAACTAATCTTAAAATGTATTTGCTTTAATGATGGCCTTTTTATTACTATACGTTGTATAATTACTATACTACGTGTGATTTATATACATTGTACAGCTTTTGTACTTTGTATACTTTCTTTTCTCCTGCGGCAGGGCGCAAGCTCATGTTATTACTTAATTCTATATAATATGAAAAATTTAACTTTATAAATTAAATTACAATATAGAAAATTTACTATAAAACTATAAATGATAAAAATTAATAATTTTATTCATCATAATTCTCCTCGTAATTGTTTTAATTTTAGTACTAGTTCAGAAAATATCTTTAACTATTCATTAAAGATATACGAAAATCCTTCAGATCAGCGTCAAATAATCCGTGAAGAAAATAACGGGAAAATTGGTGTATATGGTTGAGTTAACAAATTAAATGGTAAGTACTATATCGGTAGTGGTGATCCATTATATTTAAGAGTAAGTGATTACTATCAAAATTGATATATTACTTCTCGAACTAATTTAAGCATAGTTAGAGCACTTTCTAAATATGGGATGGTTAATTTTTCTTTAGTTATATTGGAATATTCTAACTCCGAGGATCTTATTAAATGTGAACAAAAATGAATAGATTTACTCAACCCTCCCCCCCCCCCCGCAGGCTTGCGGCGGCATCAAATAGAACTAAATCTCCTGTATCTGGTATAGAGGTTGAAGTAGTAGATATTGAAACAAAGTTAACGACTAGTTTTGAATCTATACGTAAAGCAGCTGAATTTATGGGTTCTGATATTAAAACGATCCTGCGCCGTGAAAAGTTACAAAATACTAAAGGTATTAATACTCCCTATAAAAATAGATATATGATCTTGATTAAAAGAGATTAATATAAAGTGCCTTAATGATGGCTTTCTTACTTTTATATGTTGTATAAGAGCTTCGCTAACGAAGTTAGTAAAACCATAAAAAATTTATTTAAAATAATATTTTAAATAAACCCCTTATAGCTTAAAGATAAAGTATAATATACAATATATTATTATAAGTGTTTAATTCACTTTAAGGGTACCTTAAAAGAAAACTTTTAAATGTTATTACTTAATTCTATATAATATGAAAAATATAACTACTATTTTATTATAATACAATATAGAAAATTTATTTAAACATAAGTTATGAATTTAATTTTAAATAATTTAATTATTAAATTAGATGCACCTTCTGCTTGAGGAATTTATTTCCAAGATAGTGCTACACCACAAATGGAAGGATTAATAGAATTACATGAATTTTTGTGTATAAGAGCCAAACTCCGGGGACACCTTAAAGTTCTAATAACTAAGCTATAATCGAAAGGTTATAAGTGGCCCAGCTAATCACTGAGGGTATAGTAATATCATTAGAAATAGAAGAATATTTTTCTGAAAATAGGTTATCGCGGATCTAAATCAAATATATATTTATGTATTTGTAAAAGAGCAACGAGTAGACGGTTCTTCGATGTTAAATATAATATCGTAAGGTGTACTCTAGTCGCTGGGAAACCAGTTTTTGAGAGAAAATTTAACTCTTATTTTTTTTTTATAAGTTATTATAATTTATGATTATAATAATAGCTTAATAGCATAAAAACGTGGAGCTCTCAATATGATTAACAATCTATTGATCTTGATTTAATATTATACTGTTCAAATATAGTATTTGTATAATTTTATAATATTAGATAAATATATGGAGTGCTCCGCCCTTCTAAAAATAAATATTATGGGTTAAATACACATTATGTTACAGGGTTCTCAGACGGTGAAGCTTGTTTTCACCTAGCTATAGGTAAAAATTCTAAGTATAAAATAGGTTATTACGTAAATCCTGGTTTTTCTATAGTTTTACATAAAAAAGATGAACAGTTATTAAGAAATATTCAGAGTTTTTTTGGTGGAATAGGTAATTTAAAAGTAAAATCTAATATAGTACAATATAGAATTTTTTCTTTAGAAGAATTAGATATTCTACTAGACCATTTTGATAACTATCCTCTAATAACAAAAAAACTTGTAGACTATAAATTATTTAAGGAAGCATTAGGACTAATAAAAACCAAAGAACATTTAACAATAGAAGGATTTAATAAAATTGTAGCTTTAAGAGCTTCTATGAATTTAGGTTCACCGGAAACTTTAAAAGAAGCCTTCCCTGATATTAAGGGAAGAGATATAATACCTAATGATCTGCCATCTTTATTAAACCCTTATTGAGTTGCATGATTTACAGACGCTGAGGGTTGTTTTTGAATAAAAACTTTAAAAGATTCAACTAAAAACAAAGTAAGTACAGTTATAGGTTTTCAAATAACTCAGCACAGTAGAGACCAGCTTTTATTGAAAAAATTAATTGAATTTTTTAATTGTGGTAGATTAGAACAGGTAGGTTCAGCTTATAGTTTGGTTGTAACTAAATTATCTTTAATCAATGAAATTATAATTCCTTTTTTTAAAACGTATCCTATTTTAGGATCTAAATCTAAAGATTATAATGATTGATGTAAAGCGGTTGAATTAAAAAACAATAAGGCTCATTTAACACCTGAAGGTCTTAAAGAAATCTTAAAAATAAAATCTAATATTAATTCTTCTAGAGATTAAATTATTTGGATACATGTGTATTTATACTTAAAATGATTTATCTAAACCTTTCATAATAATAGTAACTCAAAATTAAAGTTACTATATTTTAATTAGACTATGTAGATAGTACTAATAATATAGACGGATAATATAATGTATTATTTAGTAATAATATTATTTTCTGTAGGATGAGTTTTATTATCTATAATAAGAAATTATGTTAACACTGCTTCTCCTATATCACATAAATATTTAAACCATGGTACATTAATAGAATTAATATGAACAATTACACCAGCTGTAATATTAATATTAATAGCTTTCCCTTCTTTTAAATTATTATATTTAATGGATTAAGCTTAAATTAGTCCACCTTACAAATAATTATTTGTTTGGTTAAAGAGGAAGAATTTCAAGAATAATTGAAAATAATCTCAATCAACTTGAAACGGAGCTTGTTAAAATAGATTTTTATCGTCATATGATGATGTTTAATGAGAACGTTCAACGACTAGAAGATAAATCTTATCTATAGATATTATTTTCCTATTGCATATCTAGATCTTTTATGTATTCAATAGAGAATCCTCCGTTAAATAATTAAAATAAAACATTTTAATTTTAAATTTTTCGAAGACATAGTCTGAACCATATTGAAAGATATGGAATTAAAGTATAACCTTTAATTAACATCACTGAAAGTTAATAAGAGCTCTACAACGTTAGCGAGATTTATAAATTTCCTGAATGGTAGACCTATATTAAAACATACACTTACTCATTTATACAAATTAGTAAAAATATACTTTAGTGGTTCTAAAGTAAATCGTTTAGTATTTATTACCTTACACCCAACCCAAGGATTTATTCCTGTATTTAATAGAGGTTTATTAGTAAGAAGTTATAGTACTTTACATTCTACGGCTGTGTTAAATGAACATAGTTTAATAGATTCTTGTGATAGAAACATGAAAAATTTCTATGAGTGATTTAGTGGTTTTACTGATGCAGAAGGATCTTTCTACATTGCTATAAGTAAAATCTGTTCTTTTAGATTTCAAATTAATTTACATAAAGATGATGTAAATGTATTATATTATATTCAGAAATCCTTAGGGTTTGGTGAAGTAAGATTTTACAAAAATTACGCATCTTTTACTGTAACTAGATTAAAAGATATAGCTCAACTTAATAATATCTTTGACAAGTATCCTCTTCAAGGTTCAAAATGACTTAATTACAAAGATTTCTTATTAGCTTTCAACCTTTACACTAATCCTAGTAGTAATTCTGATGTATTAAAAGAAATTACAATTATTAAAAATAATATGAATCGTTTAAGATCAAATTATACTATGCCAAAAGATAAAGTTATTAGTATAACTTCCTACTGACTTTTAGGATTTATAGAAGGAGAAGGTTGCTTTAGTATTAATAAACATAACAATTATAGATTAGATTTTAGTTTATGTCAATCTTCTACTAATATTAAGTTAATGGAAAGTATTAAAGTATATCTTGAAAACATATATGATACGAAAGGAGGCTATATAAACAACATTGGTCTATCAGAAGTAAGATCTAATAATCCTGCTCATGAATCAACCACAAGAATTGAAACTACACGTATACCATTTATCACTAATGTTCTCATACCCTTTTTAGAAAGTCTTACTTGACATAGTAAAAAATATTTAGATTTTCAAGATTGAAAAAATATTTTGAAATTAAAAGAACAAGGTCACCATTTATCTGAAAAAGGGGCTAAGTTAATAGATCTTATATTAAGTCAAACTAATAATAATAGACTTTCAACTGCTTTAAACCAAAAGGATGTAGATAGAAACCAGTTATTAGAAGAAGTTGATGCATTACTTAAGGGACCTTCAAATTTTGAGATAAGAAACGATAGAAAATTTGTAATTTCATTAAATAAATATTATCATTCTTCTCGTAGAAATATTTGTATTATAATAGAGGATGAAGATAACAATAGATTATATTCTTTTGATTCTCTAAGGGATTGTGCTAAATTTTTGAAAGTAGATCCTAGTACAATTTCTAAAAGAAAAAGTAAAAGTATACCTTTTACATTAGATAATAAAACCGTTTATATTAAAGATGAAAATATTAGTGACTAATTTGATATGTGTAACATAAAGCGAATAAACCTACCTTTGGTTGAGATTTAATGGTAAATTAATACATAAAATGTATAAATGATAGTGAAGAATATTAACTGTTTTAGTGTTTATAACACAATTGGAAGTAAGTGATCCTTCAATGTCAATTTTAGCTGAAGGTCACCAATGATACTGAAGCTACCAATACCCTGATTTCTTAGATTCAGGAGATGACTTTATAGAATTTGATTCTTACATAATCCCTGAATCAGATCTAGAAGAAGGAGCTTTAAGAATGTTAGAAGTGGATAATAGAGTAATAATCCCTGAATTAACACACATTAGATTTATTATAACAGCTGCTGACGTTATACATGATAAATAGAAATAATAATCTATTTAGAGTGTAAAAGAGCCAAACTCCGGGGAAGCCCTAAAGCTTTAGTAACCAAAGCAATAAGGAAACTTATTGACTGGCTTGATTAATGACCCAAGGTAAGGTAATATCGCTAAAGATGATAGTGCCATTAAGTTCGCATTTGAAATGGGTAATCGCGGATCTAAATCAACAATATTGTTGTAAAAGAGCAACGAGTAGACGGTTCTTCAATACCTATAAATTTAGGTTTTGTAAGGTGTACTCTAGTCGCCGGGAAAGCCGGTTCTTGGAAGAACTAAGTAAACCAAGATTAAAGTTTCCACAAAACTGTCCTACACTGTATAAGCTAAATAATAATTAATAAAACTTTTAGATAAGACTTTTAGGCTTGTGGTACGAAATTAATATATAATATTAACTTTTTGACACAAGAAGTTTGCTTCTTTGCTCTTTATATTCTTTTTTATTTTAATATTATAATTTCTACTTGATATTACCCGATATTAGCTTATATTTTCCCTAGTTTCATAAACACAGATAAAGGGAGATCCTTTAGATTTGCTAATACGAAAAATCCCTTTAATGTAAATCCGTCAAGTAGTAGGGTTAGATTCTATAGCACAACACCAAATAAAACGACTTTCAAAGATTTTAAATATATCACTGCAGATGTTATAAATAAATTATTAAAAAATCAAAAAGTTTCTATAACAGAAGCTGAATTAGCTAGACTTAAAGCTATACCTGGAGTTAGATTTGATTTACCTTTAAACGATCAAACTTCTCCTGCTTTTGAAGGACTAATAGGTAAACCTAATACTAGAGGAATAAAAGCAGGTGTTTATATCTTTACACATATTGCGTCTGGAGCTAAATATGTAGGTTCTAGTAATAGTCTAGCTAGAAGATTGGATCAATATTTTACTTTTAAACATTTTAATCAAAGAAATTCAGGATTATTAATACCTTTAATTAATAAAGATGGTTTCGAAGCCTTTAATTTAGAAGTTTTTGTTATACCTGATAACTTAGGCTTAGAACTCCATGATTCAAATAATTTAAATTTTAATTTTTCTTACTTATTTTTAGAACAGTTTTATTTATTACGCGCGCGCGAGAAATTTAATCTTAATACGCAAAGAATAGCTAACTTTCGGGTTGATCAAGGTAAGGCTATATATCTTTATAGCTTAGATTGAAAAGTTTTATACTATTGTGGTTATTCTTTAAACGAAATTAAAGGGGCTTTAGGGATACACTATGCTACTTGCACTAATTGTATAAAAACGGGGAACAGTTACTTAGATTTTTTTAGAATTTCAACTGACTATTTAGACGGTGTAGAAAAAACAAAACTAAGTTTACAAAAACTGTTGGAATTAATAGATATAAAAAAAAAAGAAGCATTAAAGAAAAGTTCTAGCGCTAAATTTAGTAAAACTGTTATGATCAGAAAGGAAGATCAAGAACAAACACTTGAATTCCCTAGTATCACTATGACAGTAAAATATTTGAAAAGTATTGGCATTCTTGCCGATAGAAACCAGTTAGCTAAACATTTAGATACTGGTAAACCTTATAAAGGTTATATTTTATCAAAAGCTTAAATGTAGGAGTTATAAACTTAATAATTTGAGTGGTTCGTCTTTTGCTTGTCCATCTTTAGGTATTAAAACTGATGCATAAAAAAAAAATGAATGTAGGTTATTCATTTATAGTGCAAAAGAGCCAAATTCCGGGGAACTCCTAAAGCTTTAATAACTAAGTTTATAAAGGAAACTTTATAAATGGCCCAGCTAATCACTGTGGGTATAGTAATATCATTAAAGATGTCAGAAATGTAAATGGACAATCGCGGATCTAAGTCAGTATTATTTAATAACACTGTAAAAGAGCAACGAGTAGACGGTTCTTCAGCTATATAGTTTGTATTTAACGTCCATATTAACCTATAGCTGTAAGGTATACTCTAAGTTACCGGGAAACCGGCGCTTAATTTAAAAAATAAGTAAATTAAGCTTAATATAGCTTACAATAGCCTACCTAAGTATTAACTTTAAAAACTGGGTTTAAGTGGAAAATAAAAGAATACAGGTAAAATTTGGATTAAAATTTTATTAATTAAAGATAGTGTAATAATTATTAGTGTAGCTTACTTGAGTTTATGTTCCTAAAAGAAATTATAAACCCTTAAGTAAGTGATTTGTCTAAGGCCAGATAAACCATTTATCTGCATTATACTAGGCTGTTATTTTTATTATTTTTGTTTTAATTACTTTAGTTCAGGTATTACTTAATTCCTTTTATTCTATTTCCTATCAATATTATTTTACTACGAAATAAGCAAAACAAATTTTTTGTTACTTTAACCATAAGATTTCTTATATATGGTGTATATTTTTACAGTTAAATTTAATATTTTAGGACAACTTAAACACTTTTTTTTTAATTAAAAGAATGTTATTATTTTTTTTACTATTAGTATATATAGTTGGTATTTTTTTTATCGCTAGTACTATTTATTATGAACACAGTGAAGTGAAAATTATAGATTATAAATATTTATTTTTATACACACTTTTTGGGTGGCTTCGTCGCATAGGGTTAAATAAACATCACGGGGCGCAAGATCTTAATTTGATATCCTTTGAAGGGATAAGGGTTCAACGCTATAGCATTAAGCCTTCATTTGGGCGAAACTATAGTACATTAAGATCCAATAGAAATGAAAACCAAACTCAGGAAGATAGTAGTTGTAGTGACTTGGACGATATTAAACGTACTTTCCCGGCTTTATTAGAACAAAATAAACATGTTACTAAAAATGTACAAGAGGCGTCACAAGTGTTAATTAATATGTATAATAGTCTTTCTGACTCTAGTCCAGTAAAACAATATCTAAAAATTTATTGTCTACACTTATTGAATTTAAAGGACTTAGCAGATAAAGGATATATGCCTGGAGATTTTGTAGATTATGCGATGGACAGTAAAGATAAGAAAGGGCACCCTAGTTTATATCAAGGTAATTCCGGTTGTTATCTTTTTCTAAATTTAAATCTAGGTATATTTTACATAGGTTCAGCTATTTGTCTATACACCAGATTTAAAAGTCATAAGATTAACAGTATGAGACCTGATAGAGGGGGCGATAATGCTTTTTATCTAACTGTTCGAGAATTAGGTTGATCTAATTTTATTTGAAAACCTGTTATTCTTACAACTAATCACATAAACAACTTTATTACAAATAATCCTACATATGAATTAGACTTGGAATCCTTATTTATATTGCGAGCCTTTACACAATTTGAAGCACGAGTTTGCGAACAAGCTTTATTAACTTACTTTAGACCTAAACTAAATAGCAGTTATACAGTAACCTTTCCTTTTAGTAGTTGAGAAAGTGGAGGGTATATTAAATCGGCAGATAGTTCTAAATCCGTATTAGTAAAGGGAGATGAAGGTTCAGGATTTACCATGGAGTATTCTTCAAAAAATAGTGCAGCTCTTGCATTAGGAATACCTAAAACAACTTTTGAACGTTATATAAACCTTAAGAATCATTTAGTCTATAGCCCGGTTTTAGAAAGAGATGTGTTTTTAATAGACCCTTCAAAACCTTTATCTGAAAATTCACCTATTTACTCTAACACTGAAGATCTTATGCCGATTACTGGTATTGATTTATATGAACTAGAGCAAGGTAAACTTTTCGCTTTATTACTAGATAAAAAGACTATTTTTGGGGTTTACGATAACCCTAGTAAAGCAGCTCAAAGCTTAGATGGTAAATCAGATAGCAAATATATAAGTAGATATATTAACCTGGAACGTTTAGTCTTAGTGGGACCGGATAAGGAACCTGTGTATTTTGTTATGAATCCTGAATGGAAAGCAGACTTAAAAGGAAGAGTTGGTGCTAGACCTACTTTACGTAAAAAATCTAATCTATCTAAGTCTATAATTTTAGTAGATGTATTAAATAATACTGCTTTACAATTCGATACTGTATCAGACATGTCAAAGTATTTAGGTCGAAAATCTGTTTCAGATACAGGGTTTGTGAAGAAATATATGAATCCTACTAAACTCTATAAAGGTAAATACGAATTTTATTATGAGTCTGACTTTACAGGAACAATTACAGGTAAAGGAGGTAATTAACTTAAGTTTTACCTTGTAATCTATAAAGGACTAAGCTGAGTAGCTTGCGCCCAATAAAAAGATGAGCCAGCCGTAGGGGGCGCGTCTTCATTTTTAAACTACCCTCACGTCAAGCGCGGAGCTCTTAAATATGTGCTTCGTACTTCGTAGTAAAATAAACCCTTAAATATATTTATTAATAACATTTTCTTATATTAACCATGAAAGTTATTATATGGTGAATTTGTAATTTACGATCCTGGTAGATTAAATCAAGTTTCTGTTTTTGTTAATAGAGAAGGTGTATTCTACGGTCTTTAATTATGGCCGTGACTGTAGTGAACCTCCGGTTATAAACCATCAAATTGCGGGAACACCTTAAAGAAATCTTAACCAAATAAGTATGGTAACATAACTTATGGCACAGGTAATGACTCGTGGTATGGTAAAATCAAGATTTATAATTCAATAGGTTATCCGCAGCCAAGCATCAACTACTTATATAAGCAAGGATGTGCAGTTCATCGACTAAACGGTGGTTAGTGTTATAATTGTAATTATAATGCTTAAGATATAGTCAGACCCTACCTGAAAAGGTACAGGGATATATAAATTAATATATTCTGTTTATTAGATGTATATTATAATAGTATATGTTTAGGGAGAAAACCTCTATAATAGTTTGCTAAACTTATTAATGTAAAACTTAATATTATAATTTATAATATTAATATTTTATAGAAGCTTTAGTTTTAATGATTGTAGTATTTTTATTGCATAATATGGCTAATATAAATATTTTTAATAATCATCTTTTACTAAATAAGCGTACTGGTTTAGGATTAATAGCCTCTTCTACTAGATATTTTAGTACAAGTATTGCGCCAAAGGGAGCTAATAAATATAATCCTGAATCTTTAGCCTTAGATCATATTAATAGTGGTGAACCCACAACTTCTTCAGTAATTAATAAAGTATTGTTAAATCAAAATATATCTGTAACTGATTCTAAATTAGAAGAATTATTAAAAGTCAAGGGTGTAGAATTTGATTTACCTATAACTACACCTCAAGCTAATAATTTATTATCTGAATTAACAGGAAAATCTAAGTATAAAGGATTCTTTGGTGTATATATGTTTATACATATAAACACAGGTAATAAATATGTAGGTTCTTCTAATTTATTAAGACGTAGAATGGATTATTATTTTAAACATGATGATTCACTTGTAGGAGGGAAATTCTTACCTCTTTTAAACCAAGAAGGATTAAGCGCGTTTAAATTAATAATATTTAAATTAGATAGTAATAAATTTAGTTCTAGAGATGCTTTAATTTTAGAGCAATATCATTTATTAAATAAAGAGTTTAATCTTAATACGTTAAGAGTGGTTAATGCTGGATCTTCTAAAGGTGAAAGTATATTTATTTATGATTTAACTTGTAAAATTCTTTATTACCAAGCAAATTCAAAAATTGAATTAAAAAGAGTCTTAAAAATACACCCTGAAACAGTTGCAAAATATTTAGATTCTAAAATACCGTATCTTAATAAATTTTTATTCTTAAGTTTTCCGGTGACGTCTTATAGTGCAGATTTAAGTAACATCTCTACAGAAAAGTTATTAGAAATAATGCAAGAAGAAAGAAAAAAAATATATACATTAGGTACACGTAGAAGTATTTCTGTAATATTAGAAATTAAAGAAGGAAATATAAACGTAGCCGAAAATTCTTGAGGCCAAACTTTAAATTTTGATTCACTAACTTCTTGTATTGAATACTTAAAAAGTATAGGATTAACTATAAAAAGAGATACATTATCTAAATATATAAAAACTGAAAAAGAATTTCAGAAATTTTTGTGTAAATACTCAGATAAAACTTTACCTAGTGATTTTGAAGAAGTTGGGTTTATTATTGATGAATATAAACAATCTAAAGATATAGATCTGGTTACCTTTGGTCTTCACTTTGTTCGAAGACCAAAGGGAAAACTAGAAAATAAAAAAAATAAATCAGTACTAGTAAAAGGTGATAATTATAATAATGTATTTAATAGTATAACAGACACTATTAAATATTTTGATTCTATAAATGTTAAATTAGATAGAAAGACTTTATATTTACGTTTAAAAGATGGTAAACCTTACAAAGGATATTACTTTAATTTTAAGTAGATGTTTCGACGATATAGCCATAAATATACACTCGAAGTCTAAATTATATCGATTACATTAAAAATTATAGAGATAATTCGCAATGTAGTGAAATATGTGGTATACTTCATAGCTCAATGCCGATTGTAATTGAGTCAGTTTCACTGGAGAAATTCTTAACATGACTTGAAGAACAATAAATTAAATCTAATTTAGATTATGTAGCATAGTTACTATTATTTTATTTAGTAATAATAAGGCAGCAATAAATTATGCTAGGATATATTTTTTTTTTATTAGGATACAGATTAGTTAAATAAAGTTTAACTACTGTATTGTTAGTTGTTACAGCTCTATATATCGCGCTCCACTAATTTATTTACCGCACTCCGATTTCCTCCTATCCTTCGCTGTAAATTTCTTGCTCCGTACAGCTGTTATAAAAAAAAAATAAGTAGCGCATTCCTCCGAAGGAGCGAAGCTCTCCATATCATTATTTCATATTTCGTATTTCATAGGGCTGTTGTATTTATTTTGAACCCAGCAATATTGTATAATTTTATTTTAAATCCCATCAATATTAATTTACTTTAATACTCTCTAATTAATTTATTTTTTTTTATTTTAATTAGAGTTTAACCATAAGATTTCTTATATATGGTGTATATTTTTACAGTTAAATTTAATATTTTAGGACAACTATTTACTATGTTAAATACAGAAAAAAATGCAATTTAAAAAAGGCATTAACTATAATTTATTTTTTGCAGGTTCATTTTCGATCTTTACATTAGGGTCTAGACCTAACGCTTTCGTTATTTATTCTTGTATTTCTTCTCGGGGTACCGCAAAGATTCATTCAAATGTTAATTTTGTTAAATCCTTAAAATCATTTGATAAATTAGGTTCTACAAAGATAGTTGATAATTTTTTTAAACACAATTATTCTCCTATCTTAGCTAAAAATTTTATTACTTTGGAGCTTATTCAATCTATTTTCATTAAACTTTTCCCAGATTTTTTACTTTCTTCTGATGAGTTTGAATTATTAAAGAATATTGAACCTTGTAAATATGAATTACCTATTAAACAACCTTTAACTCAATTATTCGGTAAACATAGAGGTGACTCTCCTTTGTTAGTTAAAGCTGGTGTTTACAAACTTACTAATAAAGTATCTGGTCTCTCTTACGTTGGTTCTTCTCTTGCTTTAGCCAGTCGTTTGTCTGAATATTTTAGGGATAATTTAAAAAATAGAACAATCGAAAAGGCGATAAAGGAATCTGGATTGAAAAAGTTTGAACTAGATGTGTGATTAATTCCGGCGGAGTTATTAGAAAAAGAACATGTAAAATATTTAACACTGGTTCTTGAACAAATGTTAATACTGGAGCATAATCCTGAGTATAATAGTCTAAAGGTTGTCGGTGGATCTGTGGCTGGTTTAGTTCGTACTTTAGAATCTTTACTCCCGTCTATTTTAAAAAACCGTAGGGCCACTTATTTTTATGACTCTTTAAATAAAGAGCTTATTTATATGGCGGAGAGCCGTAATGAGTTAGCGGAGATATTAAAGATGAATTCTAATTATTTATCCAAATATCATTTTAATAAAAATTTATTTTACTTAGGTAGATTTTTTATATCCGACGAACTATTAACTACTGGCGGGTATACTGAAAACTTGTTTAATGGCCAGGAGTCTTGTCTTTATGATCTTGTTTCTGATCATAAACTCGATTGATTAACTGAGAATTCTAAATTAAAACGTTCTAAGTCTTCAGGTGCAGAAAAACAAAAAAAAGCAATAAGATTAATAAATATTAATACAAATGAAAATATGATATTTGAATCTATAACGGCAACAGGTAAATATATAAGTTTACATTATAATTATAAGGCGGATGCAGGATCATTATCTTATTCTCTTAATAAAGGAACTATTTATAAAGGAACCTTTAAGTTAAGTGTCTTTGAGTACTCCGAAGGAAAGCTAGATGAGTCTTAGGTTAAATTTTAGGGCGTAGCCTTAATCTCTGAAGATTGCCATTTACGCGTAGCTACTTCTGAGTAAAAAAACATGAAAGGTTGGAGTATATAAGCTGGAGTCCTAATAAAAAAAAAATAATTCTTAATTCTCTTTCTTAATTAATTTATAAGTTACGTTCAGGTCCTGTTATAGAATCTGTTTCTTTAGAAAAATTCTTAACATGATTAGAAGAACAATAAATTAATAATAATTTACATATAAATATATTTATATGTAAAGGTGTGTTAGCTTAATTGGTTAAGCATGGTAGTACGGTTGCCGAGATTATGAGTTCGAGTCTTGTACACATCTTTCTTAGGCACGCTTAAGAATTAAGAAAACTAGGATAGCCCTTTGGCTAACTACCCTTTGGGGGGGGCGCGCCCCCTACGGCGGGCTCCCTCCCTTTTTACTAAAAAGTAAAAACAAAGGGCCTGCCCTACTTCTACGAAGTCAGGAGGAGAAGTAGCGCACCAAATAATTTATTTATATATATATTTATTATGAATATAACCTTGATACTTTTTTTAATAGGAATTTTAGGATTTGTTTTAAATAGAAAAAATATTATATTAATGCTTATCTCAATTGAGATAATGTTAGTGTCTATAACATTCCTAATATTGGTAAGTTCGCTAAATATTGACGATATCATAGGTCAAACATATGCAATATATATAATAATTGTAGCAGGTGCTGAATCAGCAATTGGTTTAGGTATTCTGGTTGCCTTTTATAGATTAAGAGGGAGCATTGCAATAGAATATAAATAATATGTATTTAACAATAATAATTTTACCTTTATTAGGGTCTATAGTTTCTGGCTTTTTTGGTAGAAAAGTTGGAGTTAGCGGTGCACAATTTATAACTTGTTCAAGTATAATAGTTACTACTCTTTTAGCTATTACAGCTTTTTTTGAAGTAGGTCTAAATCATATTACTTTATCAATTAATTTATTTAGATGAATAGACAGTGAATGATTTAATATAATATGAGGATTTCAATTTGATAGTTTAACAGTGAAAGATATGGGCCTTTTAGAAGGTACAAACGCTGTGTTGGTTTTAATCCAACTGTGTGAGATGTCTATTTTTAATTTTTATTTACAGATGTTTATGTATTCACCTTTTAGTTCAATTACTGGTTTTATAAGTCATATTTTATCTAAATGCTATAAATCTAATATATCTGAACTGAAAATATACCCCAGTGTTAATAATAAACTAAATATCGGTTTATGTAGCCCCCGTAGACAGTATTCAACTTTAAAAAATAGCAATTTAGTCGCCGGAGGCGCGGAAAACCTTCAATCTAGCATAAAATTGCCTTTTGTTGCGAAGCACCCCACTTTCTTACAATGATTTGTAGGATTTACCGATGCAGAAGGGAATTTTATTATTAATCCCCTAAAAAATACTAAACTTGATATTTCTAGATTTTCATTTATGTTTAAAATAACTTTACATAAAGATGATAGTGAAGTTTTAATTTATATTAAAGATAAGTTAGGAGTAGGAGGAGTTCGTTACTATAAAGACGAATGTATATTTAATGTTACAAATAAAGAAGGAATTGCTTTATTAATCTCTATATTTGATAAATATAATTTAAATACCACAAAACATTTAGATTTTTTAGATTTTAAAGAAGCTTTTTATCTTTATTGAAATAGAGAAGAAAATTCAGACGCTTGTGGCGCTACACTCGAAAAAGAAAAAATATTAAATTTAAAAAATAAAATGAATACTAATCGTGTTGATTTTGATAGACCTAAGAATTCACCCGTTCTTATTACGAGATCTTGATTATTAGGATTTATTGAAGGAGACGGTTCTTTTTTTATCAGAAGAGATACTTTAACTCCTACTTTTGCTATTGAAGTTTCAGGAGTACAATTTCCTGTATTAGTTGAAATTAAGCAATTTTTAGATAGTTCTTTAGGATTTGATAAATATTCTTTATTTAAATTAAAAAATTCTTCTATTATATCTGTAAATATGAATAAATCTAAAAATAACAGTAAAAGTAGTACATCTATTATTATTAATAATATTAGTATTTTAAATAATTATTTCATACCATTTTTTAATGAAACAGAGTTTTTAACAAAAAAAGGTAAAGATTTTAAAGATTTTAAATTAATATCTAAAATCATTTATATCGGTGGACATAGAAAAGAAGATATAAGATCTTTAATATTAAAATTAACAAATACTATGAATAATTTTAGATTATCAACTAATAAAGAAAAAGTTCAAAATTTAACTAGTGAAGAAATGGATTTACTTTTAAAATCTTCTCCTACAGTTGAAAGACTTTTTGATGGTAGAGTAATAGATAGTAGTACTAAAAAAATATTACCTAAATTAAATAGTTGTGTGTATGAAATTATTTGTGAAAGAGGTGATCAATATATGGCTAATTCTTTAAGCGAAGCTGCTTCAATTATAAATATATATCCCGACACTTTAAGTAAATATTTAGACATTGAGGCTTCGGCCACAAATTTAGAAGTCTTTGTAGATGTTAAAACATACAAAGTAAGAAGAGTTCGGGTTTTATCATAAAATGAGGGGCTATTAAATAGTTTAGAAATATTTACTGTAAAATAATATTAGTATACTGGTATTATAGGGTGAGGAGGCGGGATTATTATTTAACACATACTACATATATATATAAAAAATTATTAATAGATAACCTTTATAAGCTGATTTGTGGCGCAAGCTCATAAGAGCTCTGCCTGCCTGGCATCTCATGTGGCAGGAGGAATAAGTGCGCTTAAAATCAGTATTTAAATAAGGTACATATTTAGGTACTACGCCTAATAAAATTACGACCGTAACGGGTTCTAATTTATTTAACAGGGCTAGTCATAAATATATAAATAAGAATTGAGCAAGATTATAATCAAACAATTCTATACTCACATAAAAAAGGTGAAAACGGTTAAAGGGCATACTCCCTAAGACCGTCGGCAGTTATAAATGTCGCTACAGACTGGTTCACCAGGGTTAGGCTGAAATGTCTGTCCAAATGTACAGTCGGATCCTAGAATGAGTGCGATATCATAGGGAGGATGTATTTATCATAACAAACACTACGCACGGTGGATAGCCTTACCATATGGGTAATAAACTCCTGAGTATTAATTTACTCCTAAAGTCAATACTCAAATATTTGAGAGACTTTAATTTTTTGTTAACTAGGATTGATCTATGTTAATACCTGTTTTAATTATTAGTTCTTTAGTTCATCTTTATTCTATTGGATATATGTCCAATGATCCTCTGACAAAAAAACAGGGTGATTTTAGCTGCATTACTCTCAATAAACATAGATTAGTTGTCCTGAAACCATTTATCCAAAAGCGTTGTTATTCAAATAAACCTAATTTAGAAAACCCTAATTTTATTAACACACCAGAAGGCGAAAAAGATAAAAATTTCTACGAATGATTATCTGGTTTAACTGATAGTGAAGGGTCATTTATGCTCCTTCGGAGACAGGATGGTTACGGGTTTAGATTTCAAATTCAATTACATATTGACGATTTGGAAGTGTTACATTTCATACAAGGCACATTAAAAATAGGGAACGTATATCTTACTGAGTCAGCTGCAAAATTTGAGGCTTCAAATGTAAAAGATATACAAAAAATTATAGATATATTTAGTAAATTTCCTTTAAATACACATAAACTCCTAAACTTTCTGGATTTCAAGAAAGCTTATGAATTATATATGAGTTCTAGGTTAAAATCACAAGATACTCTTGATAAAGTCGAGGAAATAAGATTGAATATGAACAGCTTAAGAGTTGATTTTACTTTCCCTTCTTCTTACACTGTAAGGATAACTCCTTATTGATTACTAGGATTCGTAGAAGGGGATGGATCTTTTTTCACAAGAAAGGACTTTGCCTTATCTTTTAACCTTGCTCAGTCTTTTAAAGATTCAATATTAATGGAGGCTATCAAAGATTATTTAAACAATTTAGCTAGCCCTCTTAATAATGGAGCTGGTTTAGAAGGGTCTGCGGTATCACTTTCATATAAAAAAAGTAGTAATATGCTTTATTTAGTAATTAACCGTTTAGACTATATATCTTTAGTTCTTATACCTTTTTTTGACGGCCTTGTTTGACAAACCAAGAAAAATTTGGATTACGAAGATTGAAAAATAATATTAGAATTACGTAAATTAGGTCTTCACTATACAGATGAAGGAATTAAAGTCTTGAATTCTATTCTAAATAATATGAATAACAATCGTTTAACAACTAGTGGATCTTCAATTTCTATTGAAGAAAGGACATTACTGAATAGTAAAATAAAAAACCTTTTGGAGGGACCTTCTAACTTTGAAATACAGGAAGATGGTAGAATCCTTATTAAGTCTTTAAACAAATATTATTCAAGTAAAACTAAAATTAGATTGGAACTTTTAGACGAAAACGGTATAATCCTTAAAACATTTTCTTCAGCGGTTGAATGTTCAAAATACTTAAAAGTAAGTCCAATGGCAATCTCTCAAAGATTAAGAAATGGTAAATCTTTTTTATTTGAATCTAAACTAGTTTCTCTTAAAAAGTCAGCTGATATACCTATGTAGTCTTTTTAATTAAAAGGCACCAGGCCAACGGTTTATTAACTAAAAATCAAAGGTGCCTTACGCAAATAAATTTACGAGCGGAGCACGTACCCTTAACCTTTTAGATTAGTTAATTTAACTAGGACGAATTTCAAGTATCTTTTAATATGCAACCCTTACTTCGCAGGAGAAAATTTAGAGCTAAGCACTTCATTTATTGTTACTCTCTTTTTTAAAAAGGTTATATCGTGCAACTCTATATAAAAATAATAGCTCCGTGCCGAGTTTTAATCTAATTAGCATAGTCTTGTTTCCATAGTATAATACGATCCTAATAAACCCCTTTAACTATAAAAGTGATATCACGTTAAGGGAAAACGTGGTTGTGGGGATAAACTGTCAAACTCCGGGGAACTCCTAAAGCTTAAGGTACCAAGCATTAATTGAAAAATTAATAGTGGCTGAAGTAATTACTCAGGTATGGTAATAAGCCTTAAGATGAGTGAAAACGAAATGGACAATCGCGGATCTAAGTCAATAGTAAAATTAAATTCTGCTATTGTAAAAGAGCAACGAGTATACGGCAGTTGATGTGGTATTAATTTACCGTATTTAAGATGTACTCTAATGGGTTTCGAAAGGAATAGAAATTTATATTCTGGATTTAACTATTTTAATAGTTTAAATTCCTAAGTCAAAATCCCTTCTAACCAATTTGACTTATAAATATTATACTTATAATTATTCTCCTATTAACTATGATGTTGTATCAGGATTAATAGTTATGAAGGTTCTATCCATTTAACTAAATATAGCTAATTATTCAATTAAATTAATTATATTAGGAATGAATACTGGAATAGAATATTAAGTTATTTAACAGCGAAGCTGAATATATTATAAGTCAATTGTAAGATTAATTTGACTATTAATGCATAATCAAAGATTTTTTAGTTACTTAAGTTTATTCACATTTATGATGGTAATACTTGTAACAGCAAATAATTATTTATTAATGTTTGTAGGGTGAGAAGGAGTTGGAGTTTGTTCTTATCTTTTAATTAGTTTCTGATTTACTAGAATAGCTGCAAATCAAAGTTCTTTAGCTGCTTTCATAACAAATAGAGTTGGTGATTATATTTTAACTGTAGGAATGTTTACTATATTATGATCTTTAGGTAACTTAGATTATAGTACAGTATTTTCATTAGCTCCTTACATTAATGAAAATATTGTTATAATTATAGGTATATGTTTATTAGTAGGTGCTATGGCTAAAAGTTCTCAAGTAGGTCTTCACGTTTGATTACCTATGGCTATGGAGGGTCCTACTCCTGTTTCTGCTTTAATCCACGCAGCTACAATGGTTACAGCTGGTGTATATTTATTAATGCGTTCATCACCATTAATTGAATATAGTTCAACTATACTGTTATTATGTTTATGATTAGGGGCTATAACAACTGTTTTTAGCTCACTTGTAGGATTCTTTCAACAAGATATTAAAAAAGTTATTGCCTACTCTACAATGTCTCAATTAGGAATGATGGTTATAGCTGTAGGTTTATCTTCATATAATGTGGCACTATTCCATTTAGTAAATCACGCTTTTTATAAAGGATTATTATTCTTAGGAGCTGGTGCTGTTATTCATGCAATGGGAGATAACCAGGATTTCAGAAAATATGGAGGATTAATATCTTTCTTACCCTTAAGTTATTCTGTTATTTTAATTGCTAGTTTAAGTCTAGTAGCCTTTCCTGTCGTACTATCTAGGGAGTAGTTGAACGGGCAAAACTATCAAACTCCGGGGAAGCCTTAAAGCTTATAATACTAAGCGATATTTGAAAAGATATTCGTGGATGAACTAATCACTCATGTATAGTAACAAGTTATAAGATGAACGAAAGTGAAATAGGTAATCGCGGATCTAAGTCATCCTTTTTTTTTATTAAATAATTTAAAGGGTGTAAAAGAGCAACGAGTAGACGGTAGTTGCATCGAATAAATATTTTTTGTTTTTTTTTTCGATGTTAAGGTGTACTCTAACGGATTTCGAAAGAAATTATCCAGTCAGAACCCTTTCTAAACAATTGTATAACAAATGATAAAGGGAGAATTGAATTTTAATTACTCCTCATATAATATCTTAAATGCCTTATTCAGTTCATTTAGACTGTATTCTACTAATTCTTTTAAAATTGACCCTTGATTTATAACCGGTTTTACGGATGCTGAAGGAAGCTTTATTATTAATGTAAACCAGAAAAAAGATCACACTATAGGGTGAGGCGTAAGAGCTAGTTTTAAAATAACTTTACACATAAAAGATGAACTATTATTAAAACAAATCCAATCTTTTTTTCAAGTTGGTAATATTTATTTTTCCGGATCTTCTGTTTATTTCGAGGTTAATTCCTTAAAAGAGTTAGAAACAATATTACTACATTTTAATACTTATCCTTTAATTAGTCAAAAATTTTCTGATTTTGAGTTATTTAAATTAGCAATCTCAAAAATAAAAGAAGGTAAACATTTAAACATGGAAGGTTTACAAGAGATTGTTAATATAAAAGCTTCTATGAATAGAGGTTTGTCTGACGTATTACTTAAAAATTTCCCGAATAGTATCAAAGTTGAAAGACCAAGCGTGGTGCTCTTAAATAATGAATTTAACATACCAAATCCCAACTGATTGTCAGGTTTTACAAGTGGAGAAGGTTGTTTTATGGTAAGAATTAAAAGTTTAACAACAAGTGCTACAGGCGCCAATGTATCCTTAATATTTCAATTAACTCAACATTCTAGAGATATTATATTAATTAAATATTTAATAGATTATCTAGGTTGTGGAAAATATAGAGAAAGAAAAGGAGGATTAGCTGGGGACTTTTTAGTTTATAAGTTATCAGATATAATTGAAAAAATTTTACCCTTTTTTGATCAGTATCCTATATTAGGAGCTAAGTCATTAGAGTTTAATGATTTTAAACTAGTTGCTCAACTTATGAAAAAGAAAGAACATTTGACTATTGAAGGTGTAGAAAAAATAAGAAAAATACAGTCGAACATGAACACTAAAAGATAAAAAATTTTTATACTAATTGCACGATAAATCTGATGACCGTGTTTATGACAGGTTTCTATAGTAAAGATTTCATATTAGAAGCTGCTTTTGGACAATATTGTTTTAGTAGTATAACAGTTTATATTATAGCTGTAATAGGTGCAATATTTACTACTTTATATTCAGTTAAAGTTCTTTATTTAACATTCTTAACTCCGGCATTAGGACCTAAAAACTCTTACATGCACGCACACGAGAGTGATGTTTTCATGAGTCTACCTTTAATTATATTAGCTCTATTTTCAATCTTTTTCGGTTACATAACTAAAGATATTTTCGTAGGATTAGGTTCAGGGTTCTTTGCCGATAATTCTATATTTATCCACCCTGATCATGAAAGTAGCATAGACGCGGAATTTGGTTTATCTACTTTCTGAAAACTATTGCCTTTCTATTTTACTGTTTCATTTAGTATATTCGCTATAGTTATAAGTGAATGACTTCCTGATTGAGTACATAACTTTAAGTTAACTAGATTTGGTCATACACTATTTGGTTTCTTCAATCAACGTTTCTTAGTTGAATTATTTTACAATAAATACATAGTTAATGGTGTTTTATCTTTAGGTGGACAAACTGTTAAAGTTATAGACAGAGGAAGTATCGAGTTATTAGGTCCCTACGGATTAGAAAAAGGTTTAATCAAGATTAGTAAAAATTTCTCTAGTTTAAGTACAGGTGTTGTTACTAATTATGCTTTATATATATTAATAGGTTTCATTGTTTTTATTAGTGTTTTATCCGGAATATTTAATAACAAAACTGAAGGTTTTCATGGTATTATTATGCTTATGTTATTAGGTGGTTTAATTAGTTTATATTCAAGTAGTAATGGTTTGGTTAATGATAGCAAACAAGCATTAGTTAAAAATAAAACTAATAATATAAAAATATTTACTTTATAAAGTATTTATTATAAAAAAATTCGTGATACTTAATATATTAAAAATATATTAAATTGTCTAATAAAAGAAATGTATTATAATAATTATATAAAACATTTAAGATTGAGAAAGTAAAAAAAATATAAAAATTATAATGTTATTATCAGTAAAAATAATTGGTACAGGTTTAGCTCCAGATCAAGTATTTAGTCCGTCTACGGGTAAAATGATGAAATCAAATTTTAGCACTCCGCTCTTGAACTTACGGGGGGCGCAAGCTCAAAAAAGCCAGTGTTGTTTGCCATTTTAGTACAAGTGCTCGTCTATATATAATAGATCATAATACGTTAACATTTACTCAAAAGTGTGTATATGCATCAGGTTTAAATAGATATTCAGATTGACTTTTTAGATTGAATGATTTAGGATCCCTTGGTAGAATATTAGGCCAAGAACTTACTATTTCACCTGAGGATGCCCAAAATATAGGAGCTTCAATGGGAGCGGTGGCAGTTAGAGCTGCAAGTGATGAGTCTGTTAATTTAATGTTTAGGATTACAGATATTGATTCTCTCCTGACTTCGTAGAAGTCAGGCAGGATTGTTGGTTATTATTGCTGCTTTAGCTATATTACATTTTGGTGTTATAGCGATAAGTGCTCGTTTAAGACGCCTTACTACAGAATGTTAACTTGAACGGGGTATACCTGAAAATCTGCCTCCACTTGAGCGAATATCTATAATTCATCAGGATATAGATAATAGAGTTGATAGATGGCTTGTTGAAATTCCTAGTGAATTTAGTCTACTGCAGGATAGAGTAGATGAAGCTACTCAGAGTTTTGCGCAGTTTATGGAATTGGAGATTATTAGAACTAGGGAAGATCTAAATGGATTACCTCGTGGGCTTATAGATAGTATTAATGACCTATCTCGTCGATGGGATGGAATGATGCAGAATTTAGGTGAGGTTTTAGCATCGGATAGAACAAGAACTTATTTAAGAGCTCCGCGCCCCCCCCCCCGCAGGCTTGCTCGCCAAAGGAAACTCTATATTATTTGTATTTATTATGGCTTCAGGTTTAACTGCTAAAGATTCATTTATTCTTGTAACGTTAAGTTTAATAGGTGTAACATTTTTCGCGAACGCTAGCACGCCAAACGAACACTAAGAGTTCCTCGACGAAGTTCGGCGCCAAATTATTTAAGGTTTAGTAGGCTTCGCCTATCAAACATACTATAATTCTTAATCTATCTTTTGAAAAGAGTTGTAAACTAAACATTACTAGTGTAAGTTCATATAGTTAAGTTAGATATTTTATATCGAGGGAGGTAGGTGGGAAAAAATAAAAAAAATAATTTAGTACATGATACATAATAAAACCTTATTATATTACCTACGGTCCTTATAGAAAATTAAAAATTATATACACACATAAAAAAAAAAATGAGAACATTAAAAAATAATAGTCTTTTAAAATTAGTTAATGCATACCTTATAGACGCTTCACAACCAAGTAACATAAGTTATTTATGAAATTTTGGTTCATTATTAGCTCTATGTTTAGGTATACAAATTATAACAGGTGTTACTTTAGCAATGCATTACAGTCCAAGTATTTTAGAGGCTTTCAATTCTGTAGAACATATTATGAGAGATGTTGATAAAGCTTCTAAAACATACAATTTCCTTGGATTACTTTTATTAGTTTTTATTTTTATTTTTAGTATACAAAAGATAATAAGTTTATCTTTATTCACTAATAGTAAATTAGGGTTTCACTCATCAGCGGCCACTTCAGAAGACATATTAATTACTCCGTCTAAAACTATACTATCTAAATTAAATCCTTGGTTTATTACAGGTTTTGTAGATGCTGAGGGTTCATTCTCTATTTCTGTTATAAAAGACCCTAGATATAAAGCAGGGTATCGTGTTGAAGCTATCTTTTCTATATCTTTACATAAAAAAGATTTAGCTATATTAGAACAAATTCAATCTTTTTTTGATGGCGCCGGTAAAATTAAGTTTGAAACTAAAAGGGAGGTAGTTTCTTATGTAATAAGATCTAAAGATCAAATAATAAAAATACTACTTCCTCATTTTGATTTATTTCCTTTAATCACTCAAAAAAGAGCCGACTATCTTCTTTTTAGAAAAGCATTTGAATTAATTTCTAACGGTGCACATTTAACATCAGAAGGGTTAGTAGAAATATTAGCTATAAAATCTAATCTAAATTTAGGTATACCTAGCAAATTAAGAGAAGAATTTCCTATTCTACCTGTAGTGGAAAGACCTCTTATTGTAGATCCTGAAATACCAAGCCCTTATTGAGTGGCGGGGTTTACATCCGGAGAAGGTTCTTTTTATGTTAGTGTTAGTGAATCTTCTTCTACAAAATCAGGAAGCCAAGTCCAATTATTTTTCTATATTACTCAACACATTAGAGATAAAGACCTTTTAATTAAATTAATCTCTTTTTTTGGGATAGGACGTTACCACACTATTAAAGGTAGAGGGTGAGCTAGTTATGAATGTAATAAGTTCTCGGATATTGTTACAAAAATTATACCTTTTTTTAATGAATACCCTGTTGTAGGTGTTAAACGTCAAGATTTTGAAGATTGATCTCAAATAGCAAAAATAGTTGAAGCTAAGGGCCATTTAACTACCGAAGGTCTTGCCAAAATTGTAAAGATTAAAAGTGGTATGAATAAAGGTAGAATATTAGATAATACGGTGTAAGTTTTTAGGTAAGTTGAGGTGCACTGTTTAGAGCGGTTTCACCTAAAAATGATAAAAGTAAAATAAGGTACAACAGCTTCCGTTCGATACAAATGGGCGCGAATGTGTTCTTAAAACTAAATAAATTGCTGGAAACTCTGATGTTTTATACTTAGACAATCAGCAGGAAATCTTAAGATTAAATATCTTAAGGTGTCTTCAGAGACTAGAAAATTAGCGTTAAATTTATAATTTAATGATGGTATAGTCCGAACATTAATGAGAATTAATGAATTTAACATAGATGATTATGCGTGACGTATCGAACGGTTGAATGATTCGTTATTTACACAGTAATACTGCTTCAGCTTTCTTTTTCTTAGTTTATTTACACATAGGAAGAGGTATGTACTATGGGTCTTACAAATCTCCAAGAACATTAGCATGATCTATCGGTGTAATAATACTTATACTTATGATAGGTACAGGTTTCCTGGGTTATCCACATAGCCCAAAATGATTTAATACAGAAATAAAGTATTATAATAATAAATTAATATATTTAAATAAAAGAACATACTCTACAACTTCTAATGTAGATAAAAGTTCAGATAGATTAAGTACAATTATTGAAGAACTAGATCTAAATCCCGTTTATATATTTGAAAACTTAGGATCAGAAGATATTAAAAAAGAAATTTCAAATAAAACTAGAGGTTTAAGTGGTATTTATATGATAGTTAATAAAACAACTAAAGATTATTATATAGGTTCTGCTTCTACTGGTAGATTTTTTGCTAGATTTAGTAATCATTTAATTTATTTTCATGGAAGTAAGATAGTTAAACTAGCTGTAAAAAAATACGCATTAGAAAACTTTGCTTTTATTGTCTTAGAATTATATCCTAATATAGTTACTAAAGAAAATAATAAAGAATTACTAGATTTAGAAGATAGATATTTAAAATTACTACTACCTAATTACAATATATTAACAGAAGCTGGTTCTAGTTTTGGATATAAACATACTGAAGTTGATCGTCAAAAAATGAAAGATATTTATAGTGATGAAAGACGAGAAAAAATAGGTAGTTTAAACAGAGGTAAACCCCTTTCACCTGAAACAATAGAAAAAATGAGAGAAAAAGCTCTAAATAGACCACCTAGACCAATAGACACGAGGGATAATTATATTACACACACAAGACCCGTAACTTTATATAATCTAGATGGTACTGTTTATGGTCAATACCCTACTATATTAAAAGCGGCTGAATCTATAAATTGTGGTGAAAAAACTATTAGAAGAGCCTTAAGCACAGAAAAAGGTTTAGTTAAAAGACAATGAATAGTAAAAGATTCGCCAAAATAATTATTATTATTATTATACTTTACTTTATTAAATTATAGTCCCGCAAGTAACAATATTCTGCAATTTTTATAGAAAAAGAAATATTAAAGCGGTATATCCCGACGGGGATATAGAATAGTCTTTTAAGATTATTTGGCGATATTAGTGAAAACGATCAAAAAAGATTTAAACTTCAAGATCGTCGGTTATATAAATGATCGCGACAGACTGGGTCACTAATGGGTGGCTGAAATGCTGCTTAATGCACAGTCGGACTTTTTAATTAATATTTATTAATTAATAGGATAGTCGAATTTAAAGCTATTCTAGTTTATTATGTATAATTACATTAATAAATAAATTTGTATGTTTTACCATATGGTCAAATGTCATTATGAGGTGCAACAGTTAAACATGCGGAGTAATAGCTGTTATAAAATACCATAAATTGCTGGAAAATCTTATAACACAAAAGACAATCAGCAGGGAAGCCTTAAATAAGGAATCTTCAGAGACTATACATGGTACATTTATTTTTAATATATTCTAAAATTAAATGAAGATATAGTCCAATCCGTTAAAGAAATTTAACGCCTGGAGGGTCGCATCTCCACCTTTAAGACAATTATTTTAGTGCAGTTAATTTTAGCTTGCACTAAGCTGCAATTAAATACAAAGGTTTAATGTATTACTTTTTTAATATCATCGTTTGAAATAAGCTCAAAATTTTATTTTGACTTATTTTATTCAGTAGTGTTTTCCATAAGAGTTATATATTCTTTTTTATTATATACTGTTAATTTTAGCAAGAGTGATAATATCAAAAATATAAATTCAAATTGTGATGGTGAAACCGCCGTGAACTCTGAATTAAACGATGTCCATAGAGAATTACCTAAATCTTCTTTAGATATTAAATTTATTGAATGATTTGTAGGCCTTTGCGAAGCAGAATCTAATTTTTTAATTAGAACTAGAAAAAATGAAAAAGAAGAAGTATCAGGTTTTGAATTTGTTTTTAGAATTACTTTACATAAGGATGATCGTGAAGTTTTAGAATATATTAAAAACATATTGAAATGTGGTAGATTAAACTCAGAGAGAGATGTTATAGTATTTACTGTTTCACAATTAAATGAGATTGAAAGAGTAATAATACCTATATTTGATAAATTTACATTAAATACTACCAAACATTTAGACTATTTGGATTTTAAAAAAGCATTTTTTATATTTAAAAATCGTAAGTCTAGTGAATTAGTTGTACATGAATTATATTCAAATATAATAAGAATAAAAGAAGGTATGAATTCTAAAAGAGTAGTATTTGATTTACCTAAAGATCATATTATAAATATTACTGGTAATTATCTCGTAGGATTTTTAGAAGGAGACGGAACCTTTTATTTAAGTAAACATGATATGTCTGTTCATTTTTCTCTTGTTACTACTACAATTAATAAAAACTTTTTATTGAAAATACGTGAATTTATTTTAAATTTATTGGATGAACACTCTTATCTGTTAGGTAGTACAACTAAGTTGATTAACATTATCGATAAAAAAAGTAATAATGGCCATAGAGCTGTGTCTTTATTAGATATTACTCAAATTGATTTTGTTTACAATATTCTTATTCCTTATTTAGAGAGTTTAGAGTTTAGAACTAAAAAGTATAAAGATTTTTTAGACTTTAAAGCATTAGCTATGTTAATTTTTCAAGGTAAACACTTAACAGATAATGGAAAAGAATTAATGATAAAATTAAGCAATACTATGAACGATAATAGATTATCTACTAACCCTAGCCCTAAAATTTTGGATACTAAAACTCAATTTGGGCGCGAAGCTCTAGATTTATTAATTAAATCCGATCCATTAATTAGTATAGATTCAGAAGGAAGAGCTATGGTTATTTCTGAAAATAAATATATAAGATCCACATATGTTATAAAAGTATATTTTTTAAACGGTACTGTTAGTTATTTTACAAGCGGTACATCTTGCGCTAAGTCTTTACATGTTAGTAATGATACTATAACAAAAAGATTAAATGACGGTAAACCAGTTAAAAATAAAGAAGGTTTAGTTGTAGCTCAATCTATACAAAGAATAAAAGCTTATTCTTCTTTTAATGTGAATTTCTAGTATAAATTTTAGATTTGCTTTTTTATAAGTTTTTTTCGTTTAGCTACCTTAAAGTAATTTTTGTATTACTAACCTTATAAGTGCTATACCTTGAATAGGTCAAGATATAGTTGAGTCAACAAAATATATTACAGTTTTAAGTATTAGTTTTTTTATTTTATGTTCAGTTTTACCTACAATTGGTACTGTTCATAAAAACGCGTTAAAGGTATTCAATAAAACCTTAGATAAAAAATATTATTTATCAACTCCTAGTTCTTTTTTAGGATTTTTAGTAGGGTTAATAGATGGAGATGGTTATATTCAAATAACTAAAACAACTAAAGGATTTATAACAATGAAATTAGTAATTTCTTTGCAATTAGAAGATATCTCTACTTTAGAGTATATTAACTCTACTTTAAAATTAGGAAATATAAATGTTTATAAGGATCTAAAAAGTCCAAGTTGTAGATTAGTAATAAATAGAACTGAATTACAAGAAATTTTATTTCCTTTATTAATATATAATAACATCTTTTTCTTAACTGAAACTAGAGTAAATCAATTTAATTTAGCTATGCATATTCTTAAAAATGATATTAAATTATTTGATGAAATACCATCAGAAGATAAAATTGAAAATGTATTTCAATTACCTAGTAGTCCTTACGATTATACGTTATTACATTTTTTTAAAAACTGAATTGTAGGATTTACATGTCCTTGTCAATACCCTGGTCTTGTTCAGTTTGTTAAAGATAACCCTCTTACATATAACCGTGTGAAAAAAAGTCATAAAAAACTTTTTTCTAAAAGGGAGGATTTTAATTATTTTAAACAAATATTAAAACAACAAAAGGTTAGACATTATTCTACAATTACAGTTAAATCAAATAGTACAGATTTAGTTGTATATGGTTCTAATTTAAATTCTACAGTAGGGTCTGGTCGTAATACTAAAATCGTTAAAAATATGATTGCTTTACCGGCTTACCAAAAAAGTGTTGTAATCGGAATACTTTTATCGGATGGACACTTAGCTTCAAGTAAACCTCATGAAAATCCTCATTTAGCTTTTAAACAGGCTTTAAAAAATTCAACCTACGTTTTATTTGTCTTTTCAATATTATCTCATTATTGTAATATTTACCCTTCTGTAGTAAAAAGCGTTAGAAAAGATAAAGTTGATTTAGCTTTGGGTTTTCGTACTAGAGGATTACCTTGTTTCGGCGAGTTAAGATCTTTATTTTACATTGATAAGGTTAAAAGAGTTCCAGTCGACATATTTGATTTCTTAACTCCGGTGGCTTTAGCTCACCTTATTATGGGAGACGGATCAGCCAAGCAACACGGTTTAATTATTTGTACAGATTCTTATGAATTAATAGACGTAGTTCGTTTAATGAATGTTCTAATTATTAAGTATGGTATTGATTGTACATTACGTTTTCATACTCAAACTCAACCAAGAATATACATTAGACAACGTTCTATGCCAATTATTAGAAAATTAGTTAAACCTTTTATGATAAAATCTATGATGTATAAAATAGGATTATAAACTTTAAGTTTATATATATAGCTTTGAGTTATTTTTAAGCGTTGAGCCTTACGTATAAAATAAAAAGCTAATGAAATATATTAAAGGTAAGTTAGGGTCTTATAGCGTATCGTTATTAGTAGCCTTAATTATTTAATAAAATAAGTAGAAGGTTCCGAGAGAACCGAGAGGAACCCTCTCGGTTCTTTTTAGTCTTCCCTTTAGGTCGAAGACCAAAGGTTAAAAGTAATAATGATGGTTGCTTTCAATTAAAACAAAGAATACATACAAATTTATTTGAAGCTTTTAAGTTAGTATTTAATACTAAAAGAAAAATAGATACTACAAATAACTATAATCAATTTGGTGTTAGTTCTAAAGCTGATATACAAACTGTTATAAACTTTTTTTCTTTTGAAGGTTTACATCCTTTAATAGGATTAAAATATATTCAATATTTAAAATGATTGAATAATTTACAAAATTCAACGCGTTATAATAAACTAAATTACCCAAAACTGTAAAATGGGCTCCTTAGAAATATAATTTATTTTTTAGAGGCAAATGGGGAAAATTACAAGCACATTTAATTAACAATATACCTCCGAGTTATTAAATTACTTGTAGCGGAATTTAATTCGGCTTAATATAGAATTAAAAACGTCCAACGACTAATGAGTGAGTTAAGCCTACAATAAGCTCGACACGATAACCCCAAAATTTTATAATATTAAATAAAATTTAAGACATAGTCTAATTATATTTGAAAAAATATATAATATATATATTAAAAATTATATAAAACTACATTGTCATTTGAGGAGGTTTTAAACACTTAGAACCATATTATGGTGACATAATATTAAAAATCCTGCTTAATGCGGGAATATCCCCAATACTAGTAATTACATACGTTTTACTCTTAATTTTTTTAATTGTTTACGTAAAAATTGTAATCGCACGGGGACAATCCGCAGGGGTTAGAAGTCTTTCTACTTTCGAAGCCTCTCAGAGACTACACGCAGGAGGTCTCGAGTACGCATATATAGTAGGTTTATTTGAAGGGGATGGTTATTTTTCTATTACTAAAAAAGGTATCTATTTATTATATGAAGTAGGAATTGAATTATCTAAAAAAGATGTTCAATTAATTTATAAAATAAAAAGTATGCTAGGTGTAGGTGAGGTTAGTTTTAGAACAAGGGGAGAAGTAGAAATGGTTTTATTTAGAATAAGAAATAAAAATCATTTAAAAGAATTTATTTTTCCTATTTTTGATAAGTATCCAATGTTTTCTAATAAACAATATGATTATTTAAGATTTAGAGATTGTTTAACTTCTAACATTAACAAATATGCAGATTTACCTCCTTATACTAGAGGTACAGAACCTTTGAATGACATTCAATCAATATTAAATGCTCCTTATTTTTCTTCTTGATTAATCGGGTTTATAGAAGCTGAGGGTTGTTTTAGTGTATATAAACTTAAAAAAGACGATGATTATTTAGTGGCTAGCTTTGATGTTTCTCAAAAAGATGCTGAAATTTTATTATCATCTATAGCTAAATTCCTTTCTTTTACTACTTCTATCTATTGTGATAAGTTTAATTGTTATAAATTAAAAGTAACAAGCGTTAGATCAATAGAGAATGTTATAAAATTTATTCAATCTGCTCCTGTTAAATTACTTGGTAATAAAAAATTACAATATTTATTGTGATTAAAAGAATTAAGAACAATTGATAGATATAATAATAAAATAAAAATACCTTCTAACTACTAGTTATATATTTATACTCGAGATCATGATATAGTCCGATCAATGGAGAAATTTATTGAGAATAGTGAGAGTAATCATTTATGATTACGGAGACTATCAACATACATGCAGTGTTAATAATGCAACTTTAAATAGATTCTTTGCATTACATTTCTTATTACCATTTATATTAGCTGCTTTAGTTCTAATGCATTTAATAGCATTACACGATACAGCTGGATCAGGTAATCCCTTAGGAATATCTGGTACTTACGATAGAGTGCCGTTTGCTCCTTATTTCTTATTCAAAGATTTAATAACTATATTTATTTTCTTTTTTGTTTTAGGATTCTTTGTTTTCTTCATGCCTAATTATCTAGGTGACTCCGAGAACTATATTATGGCAAACCCAATGCAGACTCCGCCAGCCATTGTTCCAGAATGGTATTTACTTTCATTTTACTCTATTTTAAGAGCTATTCCAAATAAACTATTAGGAGTTATATGTATGTTTGGTGCTCTGGCAATTCTTGTACTTTTACCACTAATAGACTTAGGAAGATCTAGAGGTTTCCAATTTAGACCTATCAGTAAAATAGCTTTCTACCTATTTGTTGTTAATTTCTTAATGTTAATGAAATTGGGGGCTTGTCACGTGGAAGATCCTTATATTATGTTAGGTCAAATTTGTACTGTTGTTTACTTTAGTTTTTTCTTTATTGTGTTACCTTGTGTTAGTATTTTAGAAAATACATTAACAGACCTAGGTACATCAAAAGATGGTGGTAAGTAATACAAATTATAGAACATTACAGTATATGCTAAACTAGTCAAAGGTATACAATCTTAAAATAGTGTTGGTTATATAACTCGTTTAGGTCAGTCTTTTTATTTTTTTTACTAAGAGCTTGCTAACGCAGTTACAAAACCGGAACATGGACACGTAGGTTTTGCGTCGAACTTCGTCCTTCTCCTACGAAGTCTGGCCCTTTGTTTTTACTTTTTAGTAAAAGGCGGAAGCTCTTCTTTTGTTTCGTTGTTTCATATTTCATATTTCATACTCGGCGGATTATTTAGAATGGTTGAATAAAGCTGTTTGTATTATGTAATCTAAAAAAAAAGGTTCATAATATAAGATTAAGGTTGAAGTAGGTTACAACTAATTATGTGTGCAAGATTTTTCATATATACTAAAAGAGGTTCGATTCCTTCTTAATCTTCTACATCTGCTTCGTTATCTAGTGTTCTCTTTGTTAGATCACTCCACGGGTGCGAAGCGTTAATGCGAAGCATACGCACACATCAGTACTATATCCTTGTGCCAATAAATCAAGGAGCTAAAAACTTTTAAGTAAGAAGTCTTTTTTAAATTTAGAGCACATAATAAATAGTGTTTAAATTTAGGATTTCTGTGTTTCGGCCTTCTATTTTTTTTCCATTAAAACCTAGAGCTTCGCGCCACACATAAAAGCAAAGCTAACATATTATGGTCCCTATTTGTTTATATTTGTTTATAAACGATTTACTACTCCTAAATACGTATACACTAGGAGGTGTTTATATATAATATAATAACTGCCTTTAAGGATCACGAATTTATCAGCTAATCGTGTAATATATGTTATACATAAACATACTTAGACTTGGTAAGTAACAATGAAAGAAAAGCTTCACGAATATTAGTTGGATAGTTTTCTTTATTAAACTATAGTGGTTAGACATTAAGCAGAGTAAACTTTATGCTGGAAGGGTCGGAGCTTGCTGTAATACTAATGAACGAAAATGTATGCTAGGGAGCGTTACGGAACCTAGTTTTATTATCTTGCCGTTGAAAGATCTATGTAAGTACTTCAGGACTAAGTATAAAAGAAAAGGGCTTAGGATAAGTGAAATCGTACAGAAGTAAGTATTCTTACACAGAAAAGAAGAAAGGCTTAAGGCCTCAGCCAATAGTAAAAAACTATGGCCCGTAGGGAGGAAATGGAGCTTGATACTGAAATTATATAACTAATAAAAAGGGAGTCCTCCGAAGGAGTAATCAATAAGTCTCGTTTTGAAGGTTTTATAACGTTAAACTTATCTTTGACCCTTACGTAGGGAAGATAATTGATAAGTAACCTTAAATGGCAATGTATATTTGCTCGCCTAATACCACGTGAGGAGTATTCTATACTAAAACAAAAAAAAATGAAAAACTTAAATTTAAAAGGACTTAGTTCAAAAAGACTAAACTTAATTAGTAGCTTTAATACACTTGATACATATGCTAGCTTAAATAAAAAAACCTTATATAGCACTTATATAGATAGTAGTTCAGATACACTCTCTTACAATAAAGCAGATATGCCTTTATTTATCACAGGGTTTACAGATGCGGAAGGTGCGTTTATCATCAAACTAACAAAAAACGATTCACATAAAGTAGGATGAAAAGTTGAATTTGTATTTTCAATAGGTCTTCAGGAAAAAGATTTATCTATTTTAAAAGCTATTCAATCTTATTTCGGGGGAATAGGTAGTATACTTGTCCAAAAAAAAGGTGAAAGTGTCCAATTTAGAGTTTCATCTAAAGAACAATTAACTGTAATCCTTGATCATTTTAACCACTATCCTCTTATAACTCAGAAATTAGCCGATTTTAAACTATTTGAGTCTGCATTTAATATTTATATGAAAAAGGAACACTTGACTACAAAAGGGTTCCAGGATATTGTAAATATTCGGGCTTCAATGAATGAAGGTTTATCAGACGCATTAAAGGAAGCATTTCCAGATACAATGCCAGTTGTTAGACCTTTAGTCGGAAAGGATGCAAGAAGGCTTAATAATAGTTGATTAGCGGGATTTGTTTCAGGAGAGGGTTGTTTCTTTGTTAATGTAAGAAAAGCTACAACAAAGATTGGATTTAGAGTAGATTTAATTTTTGCATTAACACAACACACTAGAGATTTGGACCTTCTTCAAGACTTAGTTTCTTTTTTAGGTTGTGGCTCAGTTACAGTACAAAAAGCTAAAGATTGGGGTCAATACAGATGTGAGAACTTCACGGCTATCTACGGCCAGATTATCCCTTTCTTTAAAGAACATCCTATATTAGGAGTAAAAGTTTTAGATTTTAAAGACTGATGTAAGGTAGCAGATTTAGTAAGCACAAAATCTCACTTAACACAAGAGGGTTTGGATTCTATACGTGAAATAAAATCTGGAATGAATAGAGGTAGATAGGTACTATTTCATAAAGCTACTCTGTTATATTATATATTGTTTTCTTCCATAGGAGATAGTGAAAATTACATAATGGCTAACCCTATGCAAACACCTCCTGCAATTGTGCCAGAATGATACCTTTTACCTTTCTATGCTATATTAAGATCTATACCTAATAAATTATTAGGTGTTATCACAATGTTTGGAGCTTTAGCTATATTACTTGCCTTACCTTTAACAGATTTAGGTAGATCAAGAGGTTTCCAATTCAGACCTTTAAGCAAGTTAGCTTTCTACTTCTTTGGTGTAGTTTTCGTTACATTAGCTCGTTTAGGATCTGTACACGTTGAAGATCCATTTATTATATTAGGACAAGTATACGCAGTAGCTTATTTCGCATACTTCCTAGTAATATTACCTGCTGTAAGTGTTTTAGAAAATAGTCTTACAGATATTGCATACTCAGAAAAAAACTAGAGCTCTGCCTGCCTGCCATCTCCTGCGCCAGGAGGAATAAGTGCGCCAGATTTTATAAAAATAAGATCTATATTGTTTATATAATTAATATTAATAATAATTAATATTATTAATATTAAGGTTGTGATGTAGATGGTTTACACTTTGATTGCAGATCTTAAGTTTGAGGTTCGATTCCTCCACAATCTTACAATTAATATTGTTATATATGATTCTTATTAGCTCAATGGTAGAGCAAGATACTTCTAATATCAAGATTCTAGTTCGAATCTAGAATAAGAATTTTATTAAATAATTTTTTATTACAAAATTTAATACTATTTAGTTATTTAGTTTCTTTATTATTTTTAATAAACAAAACATTTTAAATTTAACAAGTAAAAGTTACGTATTAAATTCATCTATATCT